CTCTTTCTCAGACTTGGTCTGCTCTCCTTGCATTGAAGTGGGTCTTTCGCTTTGGTCCTATCCATCCCTTTGACTTCGATCTCCTCTTTCAAAACCCGGTAGTAGTTTCAATTCTTTGGTTGGCAAGGCTTTTCTGCCCTTCTATGATATTCGCACCGCTTGGGATCATTACTAAAATTACTCTGAAATCAGCCTAATATCCGCAGCAGACTCATCGTTTAGGGAATCCCATCCTCAGCGAAGGCAGTAAGCAAGCCCCGCTTGATATATCAAAATTCAAAACCCATCAAAGACTCTCCTACATGAAAGGATCTGAGTCCATCCAAAGCCGAAAAATCCTATTCTGGAAAGAAGAAGAAAGTGGAGCGCTGCGATAAGAGCGGGGATACTCAAACTCTTACTATTGATACCAGTGACACCCGACAGGACATGGGTTTTGCTTTCTTTCTTTGTATACAAAATTCCAAGGTTTCTACACCCGAAGAAAAGAGTAGCGGGCTGCAGCTCTTATCTTAGAAGAGCCAAGGAGCGCGTCTTCTGGAGATTCAATGTCCAATGCGTTCGCTCAAGCTATCGAATCGAATCCAACACTAATAGGTCAGTATACCCATAGTTTGGGATAAGCTAATCCCCCATGGGCCCAAGCACTCTGGCGCTTGACACAGCCGCGGAAGAATGAACCGAAGGACGTGGAGTTCTTTCCCACTTATGATGGTGAGCAGTGCGTCTATTTCCTGGAAACTCCATCGATCATCTTTTCATAGACTTTTCGATCAACCACTCATCCATGTTGGGCTTTCAACTAAGCCGGTGCTCTGTGCCTCCATCTTCAGGGGCCCTTCTCAGTGATCAATGGAGCGGAGACCTAACCTAGGGCCAGAGACGGAAGCCTTTGGACTCCATCCTAAGTAAACCAGTCTGAAAGAAAGATGCCACCTTCACTATGACGAATATGCATTTTCCTGGTACACCAAGTCTAAGCAGCTCAGCCGTTGAAGCGACTGTAAGCCAAACAGACGGTATATGGCGCTACCGCTACTGTCAGGGAGAAGGTCTTTGTCCTCGAGGGACGGGATATGAAAGAACAAAATTGATGATAGATCTGTTGCGGACGCCTTGATGACTTATAACCATTTTATGCCGGTTGAAGGATGAATCTCAGTCTAGGTGGAGTTTACCAGCACATAGAATTCGATTGGGACTACTGTCGGCCCGAACTTGATGTCCAACTGAATGAGGCGCTGTCAAGCCTTACGCTGTGTAAGCGTAAGCCCGATGGAAGACCTTAACTGTCATACGCAGCAATGGTCATGTCCGATGGGGTGAGACTTGACTCTGGGATGTCCAGATATCTCCGCGTGGAACATGGGCAAAAATGAAACCCCAGTCTCTTTCAGGGAAAGAGGAATGCTGTAGCCCTTTATAATAACCGTTACGTGTAGAGGAGGAGAACGTTCTCCCGGCAAGAGCTCCATCGTCCGAGAAGGTAAGGGACGGCTACTTTTAGGAAAACCCCTTCCGCGACTAAGCCTTAACTGGACGCAGGTTGATTGAGTCCGGTAGCCTTCCAGGTCCACTGTGAAGCAGATGCGAGCGCAGTTCCTGATACCATGCCTGGTGGTCCCCCGCCTTAACAAATTCACCGATGTGATGTAAAAGAAAGAAAACTCAAGTACTTTCTTTCTCCAGAAGGGAAAGGAAGGGCTTAACAGCGCCTGATCGGGACCTTCAACAAGTTCTCTTTTCGTTGATCAAACTATGGTTCCCACATTTTCCGTCTACCGGTCCCGGGTTCCGGGTGAGCCAAAATCTGGGCCTCTGAGTGTAGCATTAGGATCTTGGGGCTCATCTACTCTTGAATTCGGGTGCTCTAAAGACACCGGGTGAGTATTGAGTAGGGTTCCAAACCTCGTCTCCAATGACGTTGATTGTTTGGTCGTACAATTCCTGGCTTCTTGCTCATACTCTTGCTCTTGATCGAACTGTTGTGGGTCTTCTCCACTCTCCAACCAGAAAGAAACCTTCATCGTAGCCCAGCCTCTCTATTTCAAGCTCATTCGCTTTCAAAAAGTGGCTATTGGAACGAGAAATCGCTCTTTACCCCGGCCCTCGTACAAGAGAATATCGATTGCTCGCCCGACATCGGTCTCTTCACCCGGAACGACTCTGAACTTTGTTGTCAGAAAGACAGACAGTGAAGGGATTTATCACATCTCTGAAGATATTTCATAGCAAGGTGATTTTTCTTTTCAATAAAGATTACAATTGCAGGAATAGGTGATCAAGCATCACCTACGATAAATCCGGATCGAAAGGAAGAAGTAATTTAGTGATTGCACTTAATTCATTGAAAATTCTCTTTATTAGTTAAACTGACAAGATCTCCGTTGCCGCCCTTCCTTTAATAAAGCAATTGCCCACGTTCAAGCGCCTATAGAGGAAGAAGCAATTCTTACCACCCCACAAAGATAGTGAACCGTCGACTTGAGTCCCAATAGCTACCACTCCGACATTAGCTACTGCTACCGGGGTTAACGAGGAAAGTCGGGATTTTAGGCATAACTTTAGAATTCCTTCCTATAGGGAGTTTAGAACATGCTACCATAGTCACAAGGTACGAAGCGGTGATTTCACTTCACCAAAGAACGTGAAGCTTCAAGCATTCGTTCCGAGTCGACAAAGAAGATCACAGTCGGTCCTGTTCTTTTCTTCGAACCGAGTGAACAACTTCGACTATCCCTCCAAGAGCTATATCGGTGGGACTCGGCTACTTAACGATAGGACGACTAATCAAAATTCTCCTTCCCTTGAAGAGCAACTGAACCTTCGCTACCTGGAGCCAGGTCTTTCCTTTTTATTTAGAGTTTCTAGTATAGATAACGTAAAAACAGGTTTTCTAATTAATGGGCTTTAATCTCTAAGAAGGCTGGATTGCCCTGTAAATTGAATCTTCTCTTTCTAGGTCGCATTCAATCGTCATAAAATTCTTCGACGCAGTTGAACAGGAGCAAGAACAGCTACCGATTCTACCTAATCCACTGCTGACCACGGACTGACTCAAGCACCAAAACCTACTGTTCTTCCGAAAACCGATGAAATGGCTGCTTGCTTCTTCTCTGCCTCCCCTCGGCTGAACTCCGCCCGGCCCTCCAGTTCTTTCCTTTCGTTTCAATGGCAGCTGGTATCTGCTTCAATGTTCTAACGATTGCTAATCAGTAGTCTGCCTTGACGGGCAAATTTCCACTCTTAAGCAAAGCACACACTAACAAGACAAAACGCATGTCCCTCCAGTAGGAAATTCGGATAGCTTCCTTCAACTCGAAGGATTTGATCCTGGAAGTTTCCCTACTTAGATCTCTAAACCCTGGCTTTCTGTCTGGTGGGCGCAGTAGCGGAGTTCGCCCTTGAAGTAAAGTGAGCAGATTCCATGCGGTAGGTGGAACCCAAGGGCCATTAGTTTAGCCAGTAGCAGTGGTAGGGAAAGAAGCTGGTCTAAGTGGGAAACGAAACCTTTTGCCACAGATAATTCCTAATAAAGAAAGGAAAGGGGTCTGACCGTCGCAGTACTAAAGGAACCCCGGGCAGGGTCGAAACCATTGAGCGAGACAACAAGGAAAGAGCGTAATCCCAGTCTTGGCTTTTTGATGAGCACTTTTCCTTCGTCTACGAGTTATGGAGTCAGGCATAGAATCGCTACCCTGATAAGACGAGGGGGGAAGTAGCTCAACTTTCAGTTTTGGGTAGGAATGGTTTAGCTCGCTATGGGGGAGGGAGAAAGTTTACGCGTCAGTTGAAAGGGGGAAAGCTCTCAAGCAGTTTTATCCCTTCACATTCTTTTCAAGTATTGGGAAGGTATCTAGCCAGTGAGGCAAGTTAAGTAAGGAAAGCAGCTGAAGCAAGGTGCCTAAGCCTTCAAGTTGCAAGTTTAGGGTTAGATAGACTTTTCATCAGTTAGAATAAATCGAAAAGAAATGCCCTTCTCGTTTGTACGGCTGTTCGAAGAGCGGAGTTGCAAGACTAAGGAACTACTAGGCCAACAGGGACAACTATGACAGGAAAGCAGTTCAACCTAGGACTGCCAAAGAGTCGATCACAGCCAGAGGAGAGAAAGCCTATGAGAAGAGAACAGTATCTCCACCAAGCAAACTGAACCCAGGGATGGGGAAGGAAGGAGATGAGGGATACCTGGGAAGACGCTACCCGTCAGGTAAGGAGCGAAGCAGCTCTAACGAAGAGGGAGGAGCGGAAAGAGAAAGGAAGGAATGCGGACTTATATACGCGAGCACTCCCCTTATGAACCTTAAACCTGCAGACAGACAGAAAGAAAGCAAGAGGAGAAGGAAGAGACAGGACTAATAGCAGTTCTCCTACTGACTATAAGGAAGGAACTGAAAGCAATAGACTGTCTGAGTTATAACCTTAGATTTAGATATGTATATGCTATTTGAATCTCTGTCTTTTAAGGCCGGGGCAAGGAAGGGGTATGTAGGCTTGCTGCGCATAGGCTACACAAGCTAAGGTAGAACAAAGAAGAGAAAGATTCTTTTATTTTGCTTTTCTAAGTTAAATAGAAGTCAAAATACCCATACTTTTTTCACACAAGCATCAAAAGGAAAGAGTAGGGTAAAGGAAGCAGGGCATCTCAGAATATAGAAAGCATGCCTAAGCACCCCAGTAAGCAAACTTTCGCCTCAGAGGATCGGAATAAGACAGTCCATTTCAGGCTCATTTACCACTAAATCAAAACATAAATCTCAAAACATTCATATACGAAACCAGGAATTAGGAGCTTAGTCAGGATCCATACCCCTTCCGAGAAGCGTCAAAAGCATCTGATGGAGAAATCAAAGCTAAATAGAACTTTTTGAAATAAAGGAACGGAGTCAAACCCAGCGCCAAACTTTGGTCTTCCTTTGAATGCGATTTAGTGTGTTCTTCCCTGAAAAAATTCCAAACAGGCCGGGGGGCTAGAAAGCTCAGCTTAATGCTTACTCTTTTTCTATTAAGATTGAGACCTTATCTATTCGCTTGCTCGAAAAATTGTGTAAAGGGAAGAAAAAAACGTCACCCCTATCAGGGCTCCTCCCTACAAAAGCTCGTATGTAAGCCCAACTGGATGTTAAGAAAGGCCTTGCCCTAAAAACTAGGCCTACACTCGCTGGATGGCTGACCTCAACTCAACATAGTACTCGCCTTACCTCCGATCTTATTATTAGTACTAAAGGCTGTAGCTTTTCCCAGAGCATGTGTAACAATTCCTCCAAGCAAAGCAGTCTTCCAACCAAGAAAAGCACTAGGAGATTCGATAGGCTGCTGGCGAGATATTAGATTCTAAAGTGAAATCTTTGAACTTGAAAACTCGAGCGGGAAGTCAAGGCGCTAGCATGAATTAGCTAAGCGTCGTAATTCACACTATCAAGAGAAGGAATTGATGGAACTGGCCTTTTTTCGGCAATTGGATCAATGATATAGCCATCTATAGAAAAGAAAGTACTAAAACTATGCTAGCAACTCAAACGGAAACTTGATCAATGGCAGATAAATCTTACCCGAGGGCTTTAATTAGATCTTTTACCCCTTTAACTTCAATGGATCGCGTCATGACTGAAAACTAGTACTAGTAAAGAAATTTGACAAGACCATCCGGGACCCAAAAGGGATACTCCTGCCTTTTCCCCTATAAGATCTTACCGACGAGCCGTATTTATTGCTCTAACTTGACTCCTTTGATGGGCCAGCAAAATCCAATCCCCGTTGTGCCTACCTAAAAAGTGAAAGGCTTTAGAACTTTGAAGCTTGAAGCGTCAGCTACTTGAATTTCGCCTAAATCCAATCCCTGAGACTGCCGATAAGGGATTGCTTGAGAGGCTATAAGGGCTACGAACCCATACCCATATGATAGTCTGCTTCCAAAGCATGCACTAGAAGTGCTACATTAGAGTAGTGCTCTATATCTCCTTTATTTCAAAAAGGCCAAAAATAGGATATGGTCCCAAAAAGAAAGGGACGGTCTTGTCAATACCTCAGGCATGAGAGAAAGGGTTATAGAATAACTGAATTTATAGCTCTTTTCATAGCTTGCTCTCCCTCCTTCCTTTCCTACACTACGTAATGAAGAGTGTAGTTTAACGAAACGTAACTTGTTTGACTTCCACACGAACCTCTTTTGATGCTTCCTACAGGATGATCATAGCCAAACAGATGTGCTATTCTGGTGGGACTGTATATGAATATGACTTTGATATATATATACTGCACTTTGCTAGTGAGCAAATGACCCCAATCCCCAATACCCGCCCAGTTGAGCAGTTGTTATGCAGGCCACGACATCCTCGGTTGCCGTCTCTGACCTTAGTCCGGAACCAATATTGAATGCCCATCGACGTATCGGCCTTATCGGGTAAAGTAGTAAGGGCTAGTTGACTTCGTCATGTATTCCTCCATAATTAGGTAATACATCCCCTGCGATTCATCTGGCCTGCATATATGCTGTTTGATGAGCGAACCAAACGGATCCATATCAACTAGCACTGGTTTTTTTTGTCGTTAAACCTTTTTTTTACATACGCCTGTTTAACCATCATTAGCTAAACGCTATCTACGGACCGACAAAACTAGAGTGACTTCAAATAGACGCTTGGCTCATTATTGCCGAGATAATGGTCTACTTCTTCACATCCACCGTGCAATGCATGCAGTTATTGATAGACAGAAGAATCATGGTATGCACTTCCGTCCGTGTACTAGCTAAAGCGTTACGTCTGTCTGGTGGACATGCTGGTACCGTAGTAGGTAAGCTTGAAGGGGAAAGAGATCTCACTTTAGGCTTTGTTGATTTACTACGTTATGATTATACTGAAATAGACGCAAATCGCGGTATTTATTTCACTCAATGAAGGGTTTCCACACCAGGTGTTATGCCCGTTGCGTCGGGAGGTATTCACGGCGTATGCCCGCTCTAACCGAGATCTTTGGGGATGATTCCGTACTACAGTTCGGTGGAGGAACTTTAGGACACCAAGGGGGAAATGCACCGGGTGCTGTAGCGAATCGACCGCACCCCTAGGCCTTATTCTCCTAATTAGGTAAGTCTGGCTACTGATTAGCAAGAGGAGAAGCAAACCAGAGTGGAAGAAAGAAGTCACTCGGAAGGCAAGTCATAAGAAATTTTCGTCTGAACCAAACGGATCTTTCTTGTGGTAATTTACAACGAAAAGAGAGCTTTTAAGAGCAGCAAATCCTTTCTTTACTGAGAACTTTCGAGATCGAATATAGCCTATAGTCAAGTAGCCACGCAAGGGTAATACTTGCTTTCACGTCTTTCTGCTCTTGGCCCTTTTGGTCTTCATACACGGGATGAGACTTTACTTTATCGGGTCCCCGCTGCTATTTCTTTTTTAGAAGATCAGTAGGTTAGGAGTTCACAGAAGGTGAAATTCGTTTTGATAACAAACATAGATCCGTTTAAGAAGAATAGGCAGTGATGCCAGTTCGAACTCCAAGTCTGTCACAAACTGGCATCTACCTTGCCTTGCTCTGAAGCCGGAATAGATAGATTCAAGGGGCGAAGGGAAAGTGAAGCTTTGAGTGACAGAGATCCCGATTCAACTTCTCCCTTCGGGGAAAGAAAGCCAAGCCTTTATTTTCGTCTGAAGCTAGCCGTCATATATTAGGCGCTGTCTAAGAGCTCTATGCTATCTATGGTCAGTGCTGCTTGAAAGTTTGAACCAAGTCTTGGATTCGGAAGAGAAGTGGGCTACGAGTCGTTTGATCTGGTTAACTTCTTTAGGAGTGCCGGCTCCAGGCTCAGAAGTAGCGGGCGAAAGACAAAAGGCATAGTTGAAACTATTGCTCTTACCTGATTTATTCATAAAATCTGACTTCTGGGCTTAGCTCTGCAGATGTTTTCAGGAATAAGAGAAGACGGTCCTAGTCGTTGAGGGATGTCCGCTCTTGCCGCTGCACAAGTAACTGCTGTTGTCTCCGTGTCCGCCGTTCTCTTATCCGCTTGAATAAGCTCACTCTTGGTTAGCTATTATGAACAAGGAGTGAAGAATGGCTAAGGCCAATCATTCCTTTAGTTCCATTCGTTCGCTTTCAAGCACGAGCTTCGAGAAAGAGAATGATTTTCGATGTCATCGTCAATCTCGATTCAACTACAAGCTTGCTATTCACTCGATTGAAAGTCGGATCTTGCCTTCACTCCCATGATAGCATGCCTCACCTCAGAGCTTCACAAGAGCAATCACAGTCGAAAGAGCAAATTGATTCTTAAATCGCTAGTCTTTCAAGCCAGGAAACTAGGACTTAAACCGCTAATTTTTTTTTTCCATGAACAGTGTTCAGAGTCGATTCTGTAACAGGAAAATGCGTCGACCGCTAATGCCGCATCCACAGGATAAGCATTCATTTACAAAGAAAAGAGCGTTTATCCCTTTCATCGACAGTATGCTACTTTGAAGCATGAGCGGGCTATGCGCAAGAAAGACATTCTTCGAATTTCTATTCATTCCAACAAGCATAAAAGTAAGGACGAGCGCCCGAATTCGTAGCAGAAAGGGACAGGCCCTGTCAGTCTCCCTTTTTTCTTCTCCTTAATTTCATCATTTCGTCTAAGGATTATATTCAAATTCCAAAGACGATGAAAATGGCTCCGGTGTGGCTAAGCCAATCCATAATCACACCATAAATTCGTTATGAGAGCACTGTGGAATAGCGGACGATATCATGTAACCACTCCTTTCTTAAACAAGAGCTGGGACTAGTATACTATAAGCAGATTGTGCGTCTCACTCCATAGGAAAGTACATTAGTCTACCCTCTTAAGCTTAAGTAGGTAACTTTACGAACCTAATCGTGGCGAAGAGATTGAAACGGTTGCCCGAAAGGGCTTTCTTTGGAAAGACCTTGGCTTGACGGGCGAATATTTGCTTTCAAGTGAACCAAAAGAGATATGCGATTTGGCCCATTTTCTTTGAAGCTTCGAGCGGACCTGACCTTCTTTCTGTAGTCGCAATCAGATTTCCGACTAGGCTAGGCTAGGCGAAAAGGAGTTCGCTTGCCCGAGGATTCAGGGTGAGGCTGAAGCGGATAAAGCATAAGAAAAGACATAACGCTTGTTAGCGGCGCCCGGAAGAACTCCTTCTTTCAAAGAGAAGAGCGGATTTGCGCTGAATTACATCCTAAAAGTTTATGTTTATCAACCGGACTTTCTTTAAGCTTTACGAATAGATCTGCAAAAGATTCTGACGATTCTGACTTCATTTCTTCTATCATATAGTAGTAGTCTTATCCTTCACAGTTTTGTTCATGGTATCAGAGCGACCCTTCAATTAAACCATCCGCCATTTTGATTCACGCCAAGAAAGCTAAATCATGACCAAAGACGGAGAGAAGAAGATGTTCGTGATTGAACCCCATTCACCATACGTACTTCACCCTTCTGAAGGTCCAGGCGTGAAGATCACAGCGGAGGTTTTTGACGGGAAGAACTACGATCTATGGGAGAATGCGGAAAAAAACCTTGAAAGCGAAAAACAAACTTGGGTCCCTAAGCTCCACGGAACCCTCAAGAAACCTGAAATCTTTGAAGGTGATTTCACCGAGCGTGGGACATGGTAAACTCTATGATCTGCTCATGGCTTCTCAACGTCATCGACCGTAAGCTGCGTCCCAGCGTCGCCTATGCAGAGACGGCCAAGGCAATGTGGGAGGATCTACAAAAGAGGTATGGAGTTGCTAGTGCTCCTAAAATTGTTCAATTGAAGTCAAGTATTTCAGAATGTAAACAAGGAGGATTGGAGGTGGTTGAATTTGATTCAAAATTGAGAGGACTTTGGAGTGAACTCAACAACCATGTCCTTATTCCCTATTCTAATTCTCGTGCAAGGGGTGCACGTGTAATGTAGCATCCAAGATCGTGGCAATGTTCGAAGAAGAAAAATCGTATCAATTTCTTATGGGATTGAACGATGAACTTGACTCTCAAACTCGTAGTCAGATTCTTGCTTCAGAGCCGCTGCCTCCTTTGGAGAAAATCTTGAATATTGTGACCCAAGAAGAGCAGCACAAGAAACTCATGGTCGGCCGAGACGACCGGACAGAGACAGCGGCGGCTTTTGCTGTCAGTCATGGAGAAAGAGTCCAGCCCTCAACTTTTTAGTGCAAACACTGTGGTCGTTTCGGGCACGAAGAAGCTAATTGTTTTGAGATTATAGGGTACCCGCGGGATCCCGTGGAAAAGGAAGAGGTAGAGGCAGAGGATCCCGTGGCAGCCGAACTAGCGGAAATCGAGGCAGAGGGGGAGGCCGAGAAGTGGCCTACTCAGCGGCGCACACCGTCTCTGGGCAACAGGTGCAAGGGGCAGGTTATGAAGAGCAGAGCAACAATGCGCTTTCCGGGTTCACTTTTGATCAAGTCCAGAGGCTCCGACGCTTGATCGAGGCTTTGCAGCCAGGTTATGAGAAATTGGCAGGTAAATCTCTTTGGATAATTGATTCCGGGGCATCTCGCCATCTCTTCAGGTCAGGGGATGTGCAAGTTCTTGAAAGGAAAACATCAGTGGCTCCAATTCCAGTGAGTTTGCCTTTCAAGAACTTGCAAGTACAGTGGCAAATATGGAAGGGAGTATGAATTTGAGTCCACAAATATATTTGGATAAAGTTCTTTATATACCAAATTTTTCTTGCAACTTAATCTCTGTGGCTCAATTAACTAGAGAATCAAAATGTATTGTGATCTTTGATGAAGACTTGTGTGTGATACAGGACCGCATCTCGAAGAGCTCTCTTTTTATTTCTTTCTAGGCGTGGGTAGATTGCGAGGAGGGGTCTACTGCTTCGACAAGTTCTCACCTTCAACGGCTCAAGTCAACGCGGTAGGCTCTCACAACTTGTGGCACGGACGTTTAGGACATCCTTCGGATCAAGTTTTCTCTTTGCTTTCCAAGGACATTAACATTAGTGGTAGTATTGAGAATAATGTTGAAGGACCTTGTGATATTTGTTTTCGTGCCAAACAGACACGCACTCAATTTGTTGCTAGTGAAAGTCATGCTTTGTTTCAACTCATTCATTGTGACATTTGGGGTGCATATAGAGTACCTTCTCTTTGCGGTGCTCAATATTTTTGAACAATTGTTGATGATGCAAGTCGTGCTGTTTGGGTTTATTTAATGAGGGCTAAAAGGGGTTTTGTTGCTTTTGTGATCATGGTGAAATTGGTAGAGATGTGAAAGTAATTAGAAGCGATAATGGACAAGAATTTTTAGGGCCCATGAAACAATTTTACCAACAAAAGGGGATTTGACATCAAACAAGTTGCATCGATACCCCTCAACAAAATGGGCGGGTTGAGAGAAAACATAGGCACATTTTCAATGTTGCGTTGGCCCTCCGCTTCCAAGCACATCTACCACTTTCTTTTTGGGGGGAAAGTGCTCTCACCGCGGCATATTTGATTAATAGAACTCCAAGCTTCATTTTAAATGGCAAAACCCCTTACGAGGTTCTTTTTGGTGCTAAGCCCTCATATGACCTAATAAAATGTTTGGGTGTCTTTGTTACGCTCACCTTAAGTCAAGGACTAAGGACAAGTTCGCTCCTCGAAGTCGGAAATGTCTTTTTGTGGGATACCCCTATGGTAAGAAGGGTTGGAAGGTTTATGATTTGGAAACCAATGAGTTAGTCGTGATGTGGTTTTTCATGAGATGATAGAGACTTTTTCCGAGCTGGGCAGCAAGAAGAACAAAGATTGATTGGGAATAATAATGTCGTTGTTGATGAGGTTTGCTTGAATGATTGGGGCTTCTATGAGGGAGAACATAGAGCAACTGGGACTGTTGGGCCGGATGAAATGGAGGAACCCACAGCAGAAAAGGGGCCTGATGAAGCGACTGGGTCTGGGCCGCGTCGATGGGCCACAAAACACTGCTGGCCCGCCTATCCAGGTAGAAACCAATGCATCTGGACCGCCTGGGTTTACTGGGCCGGCCGTGTCTATTGAGGCCGAGAGGACACCTACTCAGCTTGGGTCGCCTAGTTCTGCTGGATCGGGCATGTCCACGGAAAGGGGGAGTGCTGAGGCCTCCATTACACAACCCACTGTCATCAATCAGGCCCGGCCTACTAGAGAGCGGCGAGCTCCATCACATTTGGAGGAGCGGAAAGCCCAAAGAGTGATGAAGCTTTTTTATATAAATAGATTAGGTTGAGGAGCGTAGCAGCTCGCATTTTTTTAATAAGACAAGCTTTTTTATATAAATAGATTCAGTCGCGGAAAGCCCAAAGAGTGATAAGGAGAGGAATTTCAAAACCCTTCTCCATAAGGCAATGTCAGAATCCTTTACTTCAGCTGCTTCCGGTATGTAACAAAGAACTCGAATCTAATTCTCCTTATGTTAGTCAAAAACTTCCTTCGCTTCGCCCCTATCCTCTTTCTAGCTGAGACTGAGACCTGCTCACAATCATACTTCTCCTCGGGATGTGAGAAAGAACTCAAAGAGAATGACGAGCATGTGACACAGGAAAGAGTTCCTTCTGTCAAATTACCTCTTTACTAAGAATCTTCCTTGATTTGATACCTTTTCTTTCTTCTCAACAACTAGTTATTTAGCCTCTTCATCTGACTTAGCGGATCCCTATGGGAATAGAAGTTTCAAAAACCAGTGCTAAAGCTCATAATCTTACTTAAGACCGAAGATAATATCATTCTTTTTTTGCTTTTGCTGACGAGCATCTTTCTCCTAAGTCTCTAACTTTCACTCCTGTGATAAATCTTCCTCGAGAAGGGAATGTCAGAAGCTTTTGAATCTCCCCCTCTCTGGGACGATAAGTAGGTAAGAATTAAGATTTGACATTTGCTTCAAACCAAGTTAACCTGTATTGTATTTTATATGAATCCTTTTGTGCTAAAAAGAAAGACCGGGTCTTTGTAAGTGAACTTCCCACAGTGTCTGAAGATAGGGGAGTAAGAGTGACTTTGTGCTGCAACTGATTCTAGGGTTCCTTCTTAAGATCAACCAACTTAAGGTTTTATAATCTTCATACGGGAATGCCCCAGAAGGGGAATCCTAATACCTAATTATTTTTATTAACTTAATATTTAAGAAAGAAAGGATTTTAGGAAGGGCAAGTCCACTGGCTTAGACCATAGCTAACACAAAAAGCTAAACGATACAAGTGTTGTTTAGTGGGATTTACCTTTCAAGACAGGAATTCTTTTTCATCTTCTCGGAAAAGACCCTGTATAAGTCGACGTCTTAACCTGACTTCCTGAGCTCAGTTGATTGTTGAAGCAGTAGCTCTGGATCGAGAGCTGGATGCTTACCTTAACGGCCTTACTCGCTTTATGCGTCGATGGGCGAATCCTTTCTGGAGGCCGTATGGAATGAAGGAGAAAGAGCTCATCTTGACTTGATAGCATGTTAAATACCTACTTCCATAGGTCACCTTCCTTCTATTTTCTTTCTATAAACGATCGACCCAGGAAACCCACAGACGTCTCGGGCCAGATTTGCATAACGTCTCCCACCAGAGAGTCATCCAAAGGTGGATGCAAGTGATGGAAAGGTTAGATATATGAACCGCTAGGATCCAACAATCGATAGAAGAGAAGATGGAGGGCTTACCGATAGTTAAGCATAGCATAGCTTTCCGGTCCTCATAAAGGGCTACCGTTGGGGCATCGACAGCACGGGGATTTGTTTTAACTACATTACCAACCTTCTGAGCAGCCGAGACCTTATCATAAAGACGAGAACTAATGGGTGGAGTAGCAAAATGGCGAGAAGCTATAATAGAAGTCTTGCGGCTGCAAATCTATATTACAGTGAAAGTCTTTTCAAAAAGCAAGCCAGTTCCCTTGAATTTCTTATACTGAATTTGAGCAACTCGAGTATGAACACTGTATCGCTATGCCCCTCGCTTGCCTTAGTAGTTAGGGTGGGTCTTACTTTCTATACTGACGGATAGTAGCGTTCGAGCTTACTCTTAGCCATTGGAAGTAGTTGCTGATGGAGAAGCCTAGGGATAAGTGAGTGGATCTCCTTAGTGTTTAAGGATCTTTCTCCTTTACGGTCTAACTATGATGCAGGGCGGGGAAATAGCTTACCATTGGGTAGGTCATCATCTGAGAAGGATATGGCCCATCGGTGCAGTGAGAATTCTACCACATTCTCTAGGTCAGTAGGGGTGCTTTCTACAGGTACCCGGGCATCGGCCAAGAACTTCTTGAAAACTTCCTGGTGCTTAGGAGAGGTTTGTAGGAGCTCTAGGATGGATATGGAGGCTTGAGTCCTATTGAGCTGTCCTAACAAGTCCTAAGTTGTTGGCGTCTGGCTCTCTCTCTTTATTTAAACGCAATATCTTCATTTAAGTCGAAGACTGACTATTGATTTCTGCTTGTACTTCCTCTCTCGTTAGTGTACTCGTGGTACTCGGTAGTGTGCTTGTGAGGAGGAGTCACATGGGGATATAGACAGTTGATCAATGCCATGGCCAAATCGAAACCCAAGTCGGTGAGAAAGGGGCTCATACACGTTGAAGTGTAAATCAATGGGAAGAACACTCGGGCCATCGTAAACAGGGGTCCTACCCACAACTTTCTCTCAGTAGAGGAGGCAAAGACAGACGGGTTGAAGCCCAATAAGGTTGAGAATCCTCAAGCCTGTCCACTCAAGGTAAAAGCCCTATGAAGGTCTGGCTCGTGCGGTGTTGAAAAAGAGCTTGCATTAAGTCTACGCTGATCTGTGACCCCAATTCCCTCTTCTGTGTCGATGGAAGTAGCCCCTATCCTGTCCGGAAAAGTCTTCTTTAGTTGTGGTTCTAACCTCAACGAATGGAGGAAAACAAAAGCGTCAAGTAGACCTCTACCTTCCCAGTGGGCGTCTTGCTTGCTATTGCCATTTTGATTTGACCAAACTAGCCTTTCGGACTTCAAACGTAAAGGGACTTGCCGACATTGACTAACGGACGGTCCCTCGCAGTTTCAATAGCGTCTGTACAATAGATGTTGTGCCGATTTCGTGCTTCCCCACCCCTTCTTGGGACCCTTAGAGCTGGACCTATTTACAGACTCGATCATTGACCGAAAGTCCAAGAAGCAACTTCCTATGGTACCCTATTGATGAATCACTCGAAAGAAAGTAATTTCACTTTAGAAATCAATCTTTTTTTTTTTGCTATGCTTCCCCGTCATGCCATGATTCTATGGTTGCTTGCTAGAGGTCGCCTGAATACTCTTGACAGATTGACTTCTTTTGCTATCTCCCAGTCTCTCACCTGCCCCTTGTGCAAGGGGGATAATGAGAATCTGAGTGACCTTCTTTTTTCTTGCCAGTTTTATAACAGGATTTGGCATTCTCTTTTTGGGATGTCTTTCCTATTGCTTGTCTTCCTGGTCAAGAAAGCTTTCAAGAGTGACTCGGAACACCACCCCCTGCCCTTTGGTTCTAAAACCGAGAGAAAGATAAAAATAACAAGGGGGAATCGCTCAAAAAAGATGCTCTTTGAGTTAAGGACCCTCTTCGGCCCCCCTTCTTCCCCGAAGCAGCACTCCCGTGCGCATCCGAAGCGGCATACACACGCACAAGCATACGCATAATCTGGCACGGCATATGCATCATCAGACGCGGAAGGAATTTTCGTCTTTATTATTATTACGTTACACTGTCACTAGGTTAGGTCAGCCCCCCATTTGATCGACGGTTTAACCTAACCCTTGCTTTAGCCGACACTGATGCTGCCATTTCGAAATCAAGGAATATAGTTACGACTTGGTTGGTGTTCGGTGAGCCGATCCAGCTTTTGTTTGAGCCGCTTTATGAATGCACTAACGATCACGACGACAAAACGAATTAAGGCTGCCCCTTTATCTAATAAAGGGATGGACAAAGGGAAAGAGTTCTATTTTGAACTGAAGCTAGAATAGCCAGGGTAGTGAGTGGGGGTAGAAAAGCAAGCTTTTCGTCCTGTGAGGGAAGGTCCTTTATTCTAGGACCATACGTTACACCCACCTGCACAGTATGGTTCGCGAGAGAAGGGCGCCGTTGAACAAAAGCGGGTGCGGCGTTTTTCGGAAATCCCGGAAAGCCGCTGTTCCAGGGTAAGCACTCTCTAGGTCCACATCTTTCTTTCTTTATATAAAGAAAAAAGTTCGTCCTTTTTGTTTAGCCTTTTTGTTGTTTTGGAGATAGATGTGAAGGGGAGAACTGCAAGAAAGCAAAAACCTAGCCTAGTATGAGAGTACTGGAAAAAGCCAATAAACCTGACGGATGCTTTGCAACTAAGTTTACATGGAAGAACCGCTGCGCCGCAGGAAATCCTTCTCTATACAAGTTCTCGGACGAGGTTTTTGAACAGAACTTCGATAGGCGAGAGGTGTAAGCACCGCGAGGTGTGAAGCGATCTCGTACTAAACGAAACCACTTTCACTTGGAATAACCAAAATGAAAGAAAGTCAACCTATTCCTCCTGCAATTGCGGTCAGTCTCGCTACTGAATTAGTTGCCGCCCCCTACTTGCTCATTCGCTCGAGACTCTGCCTCTGCACTAGACCTTGACACAACTGATTGTTTTTTGCTTCTCCACGAGACTAAGTTATTTCAAATGAAAACACAGAACCCAGTTTTTTATTTTCTATCATCCTGGTCCAAGATTGAAGTCAGAGATCTCTAGGGGTATAAGTAATTAGGAGATCTCTAAGCTGACCTATGAGTCTAATTGTAAGATCAAAAGAGACTTTGAATTCTAATAGAAAATCTAAGAAAAGCTTGACTGGAAACCTACTACTTCGAGCTCGTCGACTCAATGAAAAAAGATGTATAATCCTCTTGCTTTAAGCGGGACACCCACCTCAGGAAGAAAAAAAGGGTAGGTGTTGCGAAAGGGGAGTTCGGCTTGCTCGTAAGTCAAGGCAAGTTAAAGTACCAAGGGAAAGAAGGTGGATGAGAAAAAAGAGGGTCCAACACAGTGGATTATGGAAAGTTAAGCCCCGAGTGAAAATCCATTGTTTAGGCCATTATTTGCTGGGTTTGATCATACAGTTGCATTTCTGAGTCCGGCTATGTGGCAGAGCCTACCGAAGGAAGAGAAAGAGAGTGGAAAGATCTTAGTTTATAAGCCAGCCATGAGGTCTTCTTGCTTCCGCGCTTGCCTTCCATACTATATATTAATATAAAGGAATACACTATAACTGCCCTAAGATAGACTTTAATCCCATTTCACTGCGCTTACTGTCCTAACAGCCCTCTCTACCCTTTCTTCTACTGCTGAGCTGCTATATTCCATCCATCCTTGTTCTTTTCTTCCTTTCTTATGGAGCACATTGCTGACACAGGGTACTCAGTATAAAAGCGCTCGTATGAGTAGTATCGGAAAGCAGCTTAAGTCACAGTCTTTTATGTCAGCTAATAGACAGATAAGAGGAATTTTTCTATTGTCTCATCTCCATCCGAACTAGGAGAAGAAGTAGTCAAGGAAGGCTTCTTTTGAAGAGTTTGAGGAGCTAGCCGGTACTCTTTGGGACGAAAGAAGCAAAGAGCCCCTACTTCTCAGAGATAGAATTATTGGCTAAGAAAGCCGTCTATAGTGAAAGGGGTAAATGACTGTATTCTATTCGGTAAATGGGGAATGAATACAATTTTATGCCCCCTAATCGCCAACATTAGCCCCCAAAGATGCAAAAAGAGTAGGATATGCAAAGGTCACTCCAGGGTGGCTCAAAGGTCGATCAAGGATATCCCTGTCCTGTGCCCTATTCACTAAGATATTCGAATTTGCCCTTACCGAAAAGCAAGGCTTACCCCACTAGTGGAATTCCGATTCCGGTATTCTATCTATTCACCCTCAGATCACTGAAACTCGCTTTCAAGCTCTCTCTCGGCTAAATCAAAGCAAACCCTCATTCCAAAGCTGACTCTGACTCCGTTCCTGCCTTCAGACTGGTATGACTCCGGTTCGGGATCGACTGCGGAATCTTGGTTCTACCGGATCTTTATAGATATGAATGCGTTAGCTTATTCTGTGCTTTCGACTTCTCTTTCACAGGCTTCTTTACTTTCCTAAAAGAATCGAGGTATGAAAGGATTGAACCAGAGCCGAGGGTGCACACTGCCTTCTTAACTGCCAACTCCTTCTTAAGCGCTTTCGGGAAAGGAAGGAGGCATTGGAGAGAAGTACGCATGGTGGCCAAGCCAGTGAAATCGGGACAAGCAAGTCAGTGTACCGAATAGACTGCCTTACTGAATAGGGAGTTTCATTCATCCTCTAAGGAAAGGAAATGAGCTATCCGGAAAAAAACTTCAGCTGTGGCATTTTATGAAATAAGGTCAGCCTCATCTCTTCCTTATATCCTTATATAAATATATAAATAGAATGCCTTAGTCGAGGGGAGGGAATCCGCTATCCGGCCGTCTTTTCTTTTCAAGGTTGACTCTGATCATTGGTAATCAAGCTCATCTCCTGTCGTAAGCGCTAAGAGGGAAGCCAGAGATCAATCAAGTACGAATTCTTCCCCTAAGGGATCACTGAACTTGTAGCCGTCAGGCTGAGGTAATGAATGAGAGGACGACTGGGCAAGAAAGTCAGGTGCGGAGCGGGAAGTAGTGATGAAAGTGAAATGATTATAAAGCTCGCATCGAACTCCAAGGTTTGACATTACGCTTTGGGTTTGACTCCTCAATCAAGGGAGTGAAGTGCTTATAGATCTCATTCATTTTGCAAGATCCCTTGTTCCAGATCCGGTGTTCACGGAATCGAGGTAAGATAGACTTCCATCTTCTTGATACTTATTTCAAAAGAATTGTATCTCTCTCTATCTTACCGCATCAAAGACAGATTCAACATTCAACAAGGCAAGATTAAGCATTAACTTATTGAAGCCAAGAAGTCAGTCAGCAGATATCTCAAAAGTGGAATTGAACTTGAACTCTAAGCCGAATCGACTGCCGGGGATAAGAAGCGCTTTGCGAATAAGAAGTTTTGAAATAAGATCAGGTCTTCCAGATCCGCAGCTGGATAGAATGAATCCGCGGAAGAGTTTCTTTTTAATAAAACTGTGCTTTTAAGTTGGCGAATAAGTGTTCATTCACATAAATATTATTCAGAAGAGTGAGAATAGCCGGAATGAGATGGAATAGGCATTGTACTGATGGGAGTCAGTTTAGTGATCCGAGGGACGGGATAACAAGAAAGGATGGGAAAGAATAAAGAGTGCTTGCAAGTCTGAGAGCAGAGAATACGCTTTTAGATGCGCCGAATCAATCGCTTGCCGAATCACCTGTCGTCGAAGACGGGCTAACTCTCATATCGCTAGTTCATCCCGATAGAACGGGAGTGAGTAACCTAGAACCTGGAAAGCTAACCTGTCAACCAAGTTCAGTGATCCGTAAGGGGGTTAGCCTTTTCTTTTTGATCATAAACTCCGCTGATCTACTCCCATGGCAAAGCTTACGCTCGCTCTGAGAGACTTCCAGCCTCTCTCTCTAAAAAAAAGCCTTTTCCCCTTTTCATATATTTAATATAATAATAAAAAGGTATGCTCCAGCCCCGGCCGATCGCTACAGTTCCCATGACCTGATACTGGATCTTTCACTGCATCAGTTTGGCCTTCAACTTGCTTTAATGGACAGTTATCATCCGACAGGCCATATTTGCCTTTGCCACAATTAAAACAGATCATATGAAGGCTCTCATACTCAATTTTCCACACAGTGCGATTGAAACGAAACTTAGATAAAAGAGGCTTAGTAATAGTAAGATCAACTTCTGCACACAATCGAATATAACGACCGCGCTCAGCATCAGAAGTAGTATAATCAATCTTGAGCACCTTTCCAATTTGTTTCCCCTTAGCCGCCGAGCATGATGTCCGTTTTTGGGTGGCCCTCTGCAAAAAAGTTTGATTTTTCTCGTTTATTCGGTCATCAAAGACATACTCTGCAAGCCAGTTTCCCCTGTCATGTCAGCATAAAAACATATAGTATTATCCAATCGGGGAACCTTCATTCCCCCCGCTGTATCGAATTCTTTGAGTGTCCAGCCTGCTCCCTTTGTTCAGTCGGAAGACTTTTCTTTAGAAAAAGACTTTTTAGTCCCCGTCCAACAAGAGAGGTAAAGCCTTTCTTTTCTATTCAAATGAGACGCACTCCCATTGTCTCGATAAGGTCAGCAGCAGGGCATACAGCAGGGATTGAGTAGTCTTGGGAGGCGGACTTATAGTCCCCGGTTACGAGTTGACGACGTTATTAACTACTAAAACTGAAAAAGTCTTTTACACCTTAGGGATATTCTTGAAATTCTTTTTAATAAGCGATCTTTCTTTCGCTTAAAATCCCAGTTTGGATGAGCAGAGTTACGCTCGATTTCGATTCATACTGAAAAATAGGTTTCTAGTTGATAGCAGATGGGGAAAGCTAAAGGCAGAGCTTGGATTGGATTTTCCAGTTGGAAATCCGTTAGAAAAGCTGTACCTTGACAAGCCCCACGATGCTTCTGGCAGCCATCATCGCAGGGACGAAGAGATTTCCAAGACCAGAACCATAGACTCATTCTGCACCAGCCCACTAGCAAAACTAAAGGCAAGGAACTTCTTTCACTAGTATAGTATCGGAAACATGCCCAGAAGAGGATTTCATAGTTCCAGAGGCACGCACACAAGCCAGCAAGCCTTCCCGTTCCTCCACCTCTACTAGCTCCTGAAACCTCTCCCTCCACCGCCACTCCACACTCGTAACTAGAACAACCGAGACTGTTCGATGTATCGATAGAGTTTTTTTTCTCACGGAAAACAAACTCTCTTTAGCTCGGTGACCCTCTCCTCTCCTCTCTGCACAAGCGCCACACGTAATTGGCACACATGAAACTGGCCGAATCTTGTCAACTTATGAAGCGACTACGACTTGCTGACTTTCATGGTTTACAGAGGAAAGCATCGCCAAACCTCAGAGGTTAGCATCGCACGAACAAACCTTCCTTTTCACTTTGAACGAGATGCGCTAATTCACCTCAAGTATTGCTTTTTAACGTCTTGCTTTTTCAGTTTTGAAAATGCTGATAGATTCGTTTATGGCTGCTTTTCTTAGAACTCTTTCCCGTACATTACTTTCTGAGCTATCTAACTAGATTACTATCTCGCTTGACCCACTTGAACTAGCAACCCTACCTGCTGCCGTACCTGTCTGTGAATGAACTTCTGGATATTCACCTACCAACACAACCCGGGCCACGCCGGGACTCTCTTTCGAAAGCCGGGGTCAGAGAACTCCTAAATGCAGTTCATACGCAACCCACCAAATTCAGGTTCCGACCACCCATCCATATTTTCTCCTTCCCTCAGGCACAGGAACGGGCACACTGATACCTCCAGCCAAGAGGAGTGAGAGAGAGTCCATTACCTTGTAGCCCCGCTTACTAACTAAATAGTGAGAGTTCCAGCCGTCAGGTTGGATGGAGAAAGATTCGCAATTGGACTCTTCTATAGAATGTATATTGAGAAGGATTCGAACCCTTAACCTGTAGTTTTGAAACTGATCTATCTCAAGCCACCGGAGTCAAAGCAGCCGTTCTCTTCTGATCGTGGACCACCCTTCAGATTCATCCCACTACTGAAGTGAGATCACCACCGGAGAGAGGGAGAATTCAAGTGAGACTGCTAAAAGGCGGATCTTTCCTTTACTAAAGCATTTCATTGTTATTTTCTATTTATAGTCTTGCTCAAACTCGTGAGCAAATCTCTTTCTTTGCTCACGAGAAATCGTTCTATTCGAAATGGAGTGGTGATGACTGTAGCGTTGACTTGGATGAGAACTTGTTACTGAACCGCCTCTTGGTCGAGAAGTCAACTCCCTGACCTTCACTGGTAGTTCAGCAAGCAAACAAACCAACGAAGCAAAGGATCGAGAGAGGGATTGAACAGAAGGAGGAGATGGCATTTCGTTGAAGTGATTAGATTCTCTAACCCCTTATCAATCAACGGGAGGACGGATTAGTTCTTCCGCTGAAGGAACTGCTCTAGTGGGCAAGGCAAGGGGAAGTCAAAGCCGAGTTCAAGAAGTCAACCATGGGCAGAAGAAGAAGAAGAAAGAGAATCAGAATCTAAGTCTTTATCCTCCACTCCAAACCTGCCCTGCCAATCCGATTAAAAACAAGCCAAAAACACGGTTTTTAGAACAAAAACACGGTAAAACGATCCTCTTTGTTTTAGGTATTGCAGAAAGGAATGAATCAAGCTAGGTCCGTGTCCGTAGCTCACAGGCAGGTGAACCAGCCACAGCTCTGTCTCCGGGGTAAAGGAATAAGCGAGATCGCTCAGAAAGGTTCTATTCTAGTTCTAGTCAGGGCATAAGAAGAAGTTGAATAGGGATTAAGCTTTACAAGGGTAAGTAAGATACGGTAGAGGTGCTAGTGATTTTCTTCTTCCCCTTTATTTTAGCCTTCGCCTTCACCTCGACGAATAGGGATGTTACCCTGTTAATAAGGTAAGTCTTTCTTGTTGCAGAAGCAGTTTCGGGGTCATATTCATATAAGAAGTCTCCCACTATTGCCCTTCCTGCTAGTGCTATGCCCCCTTTTTACAGTGTATTATTACTTTCTAGGCCCAGTAGAAGGATAACTAGGGGGTCCCATATAGTAGTTATAGTTGTCCACCTTGTACCAGTGCTCGACCCCCCGAAAAATTAACTCGACTTTACACAAAAGCACGTGATAGGGAAAGCCTGTGTATTTGAAGGCAGTTCAATCTTTTTCTTTTGCGCATATTACTTCTTTTCCATACTATTCTGAATTAGCATATTCCGAATAGGTTTGTAACCGTCTACTTCTTTTGAATCAAAGCAGACATTGAAAGAAAGGGCAAAAGAGGAAGAACATAGTTTTCGTATTGATTTTCTATACCCTCGTGCTAACAACGTGCTAACGATTCCTTCAGTTAAGGATTATCAGTAGAAAGACTAACTCTACCTTGTAGACCGTGGATAGTGGATACTAGTCCTAAGATGTCTATCGTGTTGAAGGCGTGGACATGTTGGAGTAGGGCTTTTCGTCAGGCTAAGGCAGATAAGAGGGCTTGGAACAGTACTTCCAATATAGAGTACTCTTACTGTGTCTAAGAGTTAGAAAAGTTAGAATTATCATACCAGTTCTCACGTTGTTAATAAGTCTCATAGCAGTCAAAAGAGGGCTTAATAGATAGAGTGTCTAAGTCTGGAGTAACGGTAAGACCCTGACGGGCTATTCTTGCTATAAGGTTCCATAGGAAGATACCATTGTATGTTTTCCCATCCTTGCCCTACTCTAACCTGATATCACTTTCTACCATGGGTAAGTTCGCATACTCATAACTTGGTGACATACTCCTTTCCTTTTGGCATGTGGGTAAGTTTGAAACAGCCCTTTCTAATATGCTTTCTTTCTCAGGATCCTCTTTCTGCTAATGCTACTGGGGATGCCCTTGGTGGATTCGCACTTCTCTTGGTGGAAGGAAGAAGGGCGTCACGAAGCCTAGAAGGAAAAGAAATCCGGACTGGAGAACGAAGTGACTTACGGGATTAAATAAAGCGAGGGAAGGAATAGCACAACCGGGTTTCAGGCTGTGAAGAAGCCCTTGGCCCCAATTGGTCTAAGACTCACCAACATCTTACGATGAGACATCGGGCGACCCGGCAACAGTCAATAAATTGGTGAACCTATGAGAGACGCTTCTAATTCTTTTCTTTCTCCTGACACTCACTATCCTACCCGATCCTGCTAACAGGAAATTTTATGAAATAAGGGAACGACGGCTGTTGTTGAATCAACGACGAATGCAACCGGTACCCACGTCGCCACTAAAGCACTCGTAGCATACGTTCCATCCACATCCGGCCAGTTGAAGATCGATAAAATGTTCTTCAAAGCTTGCTAATAACCAAAAAATAATTGGACATCAGGAGATAGGGAGTTCCTTTTCAAGCTAGCATTTTAGACCAATGCAATCTATCAGGCAAAGAAAAATGATTCTTGATCAAGGCGGGAAGTCTCATTTCCCAAGAAGTAAGTCAGGAAAAAGGGCGGAGTATGGCTTTCGAGGACTACTGTAATATGCGTTCTTTGCAGTATTACTATAATGGGCTTCTAGAGAACTACTCTAATCTGATTTTTCTCCGGCAGTAGTTATTGAGCAGTTTTCTTTCTCAAGGCAATGAGCAAGTGGATTGAATCCAGCAGTTTTCTATGTTTAAGGGGTGCTTGCCGATCCATAAGCAGGCCTAAGGAGTGCCATATTATCCAGTTCCATTGGTTCTGACTTCCGATCGCTTTGAGTTTGAGTTTTCTTAGAAAAAATCCAGGCGCAATAGAAAGCTAGCCTCTTTTCCAGAAGTGCTAAAGTTGCTTTTTTCTTAGGATAATTCTTCAGTGACTGCCTAGTGCCCTTTCCACCCGGAGCACATTTTGATTTTGAAAGAAAGTCCCAAGTGCCACTGCTGTCGCCGACTCTGATGCTGCTGTCTCGTAATATTCATTTGAAGCTAAGCCCGGGAAAGCGCTTTATAATCTTCTTTGGGCTTAAGGACTGATTACAATTCTAGTCAAACTATTATCTGCAAACAAAACTCCTTCCTAGCTAGGCTTCCCCTTCCCCAGTCAAACTTATGTTTAAGGAACCACACGAGCGGACCTCTTGGATTATGAATCGCCATTTCTTTCTTAAGCACACGGAACTGGCTGCAATGTCTGACTTGGCACTTTTGTCAACTCCTTAACTTCAAAGTGGTTTTCAACTCTTTGTGGCTAGCTGCCCTTACTTTGGTTCCAGGTTCTGGGCTTTCCTTTCTTTTCGAAGCGCCGCTTCCTTTTCCTTCCGCTGAACTGAACTGACGCTCTGGTGTCTGACTTCTTTGGTATAATAGGGAATGCGCTATCCAGCAGGAAAACTCCAAGCCTTAAGCGAAAGGGCTTCCATTACTAAAGAGGTATGGGCTAATTAACGGGTAAACTTTGTCTTCGTAGCTTCCCATTCTTCCTCCCGGGAGTTGGTGCGCTCTTATCAGCTCTAACTCGGCTCCCTCTCCTGACAAGACCTCACATTCCACATCTATACCAAGTATCAAGGGCCAAATGCCAATAGTTCATTATTAGATCAAGAGTTCAAGCATTTAGTAATTAACCAATCATTTTATCATGAAGACAACTCCGCCTTCTCCTTTGATTAGTTAGAGTACTTCCTTTTAGCTTTAGCTTAAACGACTAGGGATGAAGTGAAGGTTCTTTGGTGGGAAATCCAGCAAAGCTCAAATTCCACTTTTGAGTTAGAAAAAGAACATCGAGCTCAAAGTCAGGCTTGTTTTCTCTATGGCTGGAAGCTATCGATCGTTGTCCTTCCTCTATAGTAGCGATGTCACATACCCATTCCTTTTTGAAGAAACTCGGTAATTCTACAGCATAATATGAATCCTATCCACCTCTGGCTGTTCTGTGGGAAGAATGAGTTTGTTCCTATGTTTAACACAAGACTCAGACTCCGCCCAATTGTTTATTAATCCATTAAACAATAGCGGAGGGCAAGTAAGCAGCTAACGATGCTTTTCACTCCGTCGTTGCTTCACACAAACCATGTCGTAAAAGAAAGGGATTGTTAGCTAACGCGCATCCGTTTTCCTTCTCTTTTCAAGAGCATGAATCTTCCTTGATATCAAAAAGATCAGTCTAGTAAACTTTTTTGATGCTTTTAAATGAGCTTTATGATCTTCTTCAAAAGCAGATTACGGCTTAGCACGCTAGGAGTGGGAGTCAAAATGAATTCCATCTTCACTCTACCTAGCTAGGGTGAAAAAGTGTATCAAGCCTGCTCTTTCAAACTGTGTTCAAAATGCCTTTCTTTAAGAAAGTGAAAGATTCATAGCATAGATCATATCAAGAGGTCAGATGCTTAAGCTGAACCACTTTTTGTTGCCCGTCCGCTATTGCTTAGTTTCATTGTGCCGCTGAACCGGGTTCTGCTGCTGACCCGTCTTTGACCACTGAAGAAGATGATGTTATGTTTCCTTCCCGGGTACGAGTTTCAATTGGGAGAACTTGAACTAGCTAGGGCGCCCTCGTTTGGGGCATAACTGTCAGAGGAAAGCGCAACGAATACCATCTTGAAGAGAGAAAGCTCCCCGCCGCTGAAAGAGACCGAAGAAGGTTCAACTAGCGCTTAGAGTTCGGTGCGAGGATCAACTCCGTACCCTTCCTGAAGATAGTTACCGCTTTGCACGAGCTGAGACAGTGTAGATAGATCCGGATAAGGCAAAGATCACATTCCTACTGCTATAACTAAGACTGGAAATTACCTAAAAGAGGTGGATAAGGCGCAACAACCTAAAAGGCGGACAAGAGAGAGCATAGGGGCACAAACAAGTTCATCCATCTTCTTTTCCTAACACAGGGTGGCACCGCTATGGTATGAAAGAAGAAGGCTTTGCCCAAGCCCAAGAGATAGATCTTTTCCCTTCTTCTGCCTTCCAGTAAATACCTAATCTATCTACCAATGTAATGACTTAATCTCTCTACCAATGACGAAAGGGAGGCCACACTAAACTGCGCAAACCGCACTCAACAAGCAAACGAATCCATCTCCTCCCCTACCTACGATTTGAGTCGTGAACCGAAAGAGATAGAAGAAGTGAAGGGAGTAGCAGGATTGAATCAATCTTTTGCCCAAGCCGTGCAATTGATAAGCCCTTTCTCTCACACAATCTTGATCCTGACTGAATGGACTACTTCTTCGAGTCGAGACTCTCTTGTTCATGAAGCTTATCCGCGAATACTATCTTTGAGCTACTATACCTAGCCTGGCTCACTACTACGCTTTCCAGGTGAACCATAGTTTTATCAACTCCCCAGTGACCCCCTAGATATCTTGACTGGATCACTACTCTATTAATTCCTACCTACGTGAGCAACTTTTCTTTCTATTATGATTTTGGTTATGACGAAGGTCTAATTGAATTAGATCGCCCGATCCGCCTGAGTGAAACTTGGAGATGGAGCTTTTATTTCCTAGTAGCTAGTTGTGAGTTCCCCTTGTTTCTAACTGTCTTCTGTCCCGCTTTCAAACTTAAGGAGAAACCCCTATTCTAATTCTCTTTTTGCTCGCTGAGAAGGAAGGTTCGACGCCCGGGGTCTGCACCTATTTCCAAACCTTTTTGTTGTTGGAGAAAAGGGACTCGCAGGTGAGAGTGCCGAGTGTAAGCTTGTTAGCTGTTGAAGTAATCAAAGTTATACGCTCTAGTAACAAGCCTGTAGAGTAGGGATCCGTCTTATTCCGATCATGCTGTGATACCTTATTTCAAACTTATCCCGCTCGTAATCTCTGATCCAACCTTTCTTCTGCCAGAAGTTCTTTCTTTCTGTGTGGATTTCTTTCTTTCATCTGCACCTGACACTGAAATTAATTAAAGAGATCTAAGAACTGCCTATTAACTCACCGGTAGGCATATTAATAATATTCTCTTTTAACTGCATTCTAAAATCTTAAACCTTCCACTCAAAGACATGAATTAAGTTTCTCCGTAGGTCAAGATTCAACTATTTCTTTTTAACAGCAGTTAAAAGAACAAAAGAAAAGGGTCCGGAGTTAGGGTATTTAAGAAGTGGAATCCTTGGCCAGTGGGTTAGTTATTCAAGTAGTTAAAGGTAGTTAACTCAGGTAATAACAGGAAGGAGTAAGAACAGGTATGAAGTAAGGTAACCCAGTATTCATATTCCATTTATTACCGCAGTTTGAAATTAACCAAGACTTTTTTATTGAATACAATCGTCTATCTCAGCCCATCTACTAAGCCATTATAGGTTTCATTGCGAAGATGGCATGTCCCTGGTCGAGTTCTTTAATACAGGACAGGTCTTCAAGTCAAGAACGAGATAGAGAAAGTTATGAAAGTGTTCAAAGGTAGATTCACCAAGAGCCCTCTCAGCCCTAAAGCAAGCCCTAACTTGTGTACCCGGAAAGAACAGGGATGCCAGCCGGGGCCGAGCCTTGAAAGCCGGGAAGTACACCCGTTATCACAGTTAGGAAAGTTGGAAAAGCTAGTCTCTTTTAGTAGTATCCGTGGTAGGGTGCATAAGCAGGAGCAGTGGTTGGTCCAGCAATAGAAATTTTTTATATAAGCAAACATAGTGCTTACTTCCTGAGTTCATATGAGTGAATAAAGCTAGCCTCATATTCTGAATTATGGATTCTGTTCCCGATTCAATCTTCACCTTTCCTGAATTAAGAAAGAGAGTGAAAGAGAAGAGATCAGTGCAATAGGTACAGAGGGGAGAGAAACTGTCTTCGTTCGGTTCGGCAGAAGAAAGCCGAGAAAACAAATAGTTTGAGCATTATGCAAGCTTATAATTAAGTAAATATATAAAAGCTATCACCACCTCGAGCAGTAAAACAAAGTCGTTACGGCTATGTTACTAATATGGACAGCTATGAATGGTATTCATTGACAGGAGTGACCGCTTTCTAGTCGTAGTTGGTACCGCCCCTGTTCACTTCAGCATGCAAGGAAGACCTTCGGGAAGAATCAAAGTTTTTCTCCTCTGCAAAGCTATCAATGCTTTATTCAAGATCTGACGCAGTCGATCGTTCATTCTCCCTCCCCAGTGGCTTTCGAAAGCTCGACATGAAAGAAAATAGGATTTTAGTCAAAGTACGGGGATCCCATTCCTTAGTCAGGACCAGGGCCTCCTCGTGAGCCATAGTTATAGTGTAAGCATCTAAATTAGCCTTATCCGAAGCGCACGCACCCATCTGACCAAGTCGAGCCCTTTCGGGTTACAGGGAAATAAAGAGAAAGAATCGAGTCACCGATAGCGCATCTCTATAGATGCCAAGGAATTCGCGTATAATAGATCCTTTTTTACTAGACTAAATGATTGATCTTGTCTTTCGACCTATCAAAAGTCGGACAGACAAAACCATATATAAGCACAATCTCGCTTTGAGATGACACGCCCAAAGACTCCCATGCCCCTTTCTTGGTTGGAAAAAGCCAACCGGCAATTAAAAAAAAAGAGACTTTAAGCTCTCGTTTTAAGAAGAAAGACTTGTCGAAAATCTCAATACGGGCTTGATCCACTAACTGACTTGGGAAGATAGCAAGAACTCAGAGCCTTCACATCCACCCGAAGCATCGACGAGCGATCAGGTTACCGGCTCTACGAGCTCCTACCCAGACCCCCACGACTATTAGCACTGCTCTTTCCTAACATCTACCTAACCAACAACGACTACCCTTAACTAAGTCAAGAAAGGGATGCGTTTCCCCTGTCGGGCCCACCGAAATAAACCTGACGCACTTTGGCCTAATTGGGGAGTGAGGCCCCTCAATAGTAAGTTGCTGCTACGTTTGCTGCCGTAGGAGGACTAAGGGCTGTCTTTACTAAGACAGCCGAAAGATAAGATGCGCTACTAATGCGTCTCAACCCCCCAACAGGCCAATACTCGCAACTGGTCGCACTAAGGAACAATGACTACTGACTACTTTGGTTTAAGGCTAGAAAAAGACATTGGGTGTAATCGCTCTGGTTCGCTCAGATCCTGCTCTTCATTGAGTTGGCTTCTCCGGAGGGTCCTCGCTTTGTCTAGACAGCGGTACAAGCAGTCCCCCCGTTGGAAGACCTATTTTGAATTTCATAACCTTTTCTTTATATGAACTATATCCACTACACAGACTTTCCGATACAGAAAGAGAAAGAGAAAAATCGCCTACCTAAAGAAATATTCTTTTTTTCGATCTCCATTCTCTAACGAATATCTCTTTTGCAGTAGATCTATATTCTCTGGAAGATCCCCCTCCCTTATCCATCGGAAGATCATTATGATAAAATGGGTGGAGAAAAAAGAGCAACTACCATTTGCATAGACCAATCCTTGACCTCGATCGAATCCCCCAAGCTCACTCGAAAGCCACATCAAGCAACCCTGGAAAAGCACTCGGAAAGCCAAATTGAAAAAAACAAGTGCAAATTATGCCTATATATGAAGCTATGCATAAAGTTCATACTCATCTGTTGACGGAAGAGAGCCTGGGTTGCCAACCTTTGCTTTTTGTTGTGCATGAAGGGAAAGTCCGGGTATGAAGGCTACGCAAGAGTTTTCTTTTCCGCGGATGACGAGGCTTTGAGTTCCTATTACGGCAGCTAGCTGAGACAGAGACCCTTGACCTAGGAGATTACCTCTTTGCCCAACGAATTGAACACCGCCGGAGTCAGCTATGGCTGGGTCAGCCTTACTCAAGTTGTAGAACGAGGTCATCTACATAGCACTCAACCTCGTGATGAAGAAGTTCTTTGAAAATGTTGGTCATTGCTCGCTGGTAAGTTGCACCGGCATTCTTTAGACCAAATGGCATCACCTTGTAAGAGTATATACCAATAGGAGACCTCAGGGCAACGTGTTTTATATCTTCCGTGGCCATGAAGATAACTGGACCGAATGTCTCATCATAGTCTATACCCTCTTGCTGGTTGTAGCCAAAGGCCACCACGCGAACCTTGTAGCGATCAATAGTTCCATCAGACTTTAACTTGACTAAGCGAGTTAAAAAAACAGGAAAGTTTACTAAATATCGGGATTTTTCGTTGTTAGATCAGGTGACTCAGACTGAGTCGAAAGCGTGAGTTGGCTTTCTGGCTTTAAGGTAGGAGGAATTGGTTCCAGCCTACTCGTGATGTTCCTTGCCTGGTTCGCTATAGGAAGTGCTTTTTTCAGCAAAAGGGGAGGGGAGGGAATTCGATGAATCTGAAGCAGCTGGGGCGTTAAGCGTTCATCCATTGAAACTATTTTGTCCATGTAACATAACATCATAATATGAATACTTGAGAAAGCCTGGGATGTGAATTGCCTCGTCCCCAATCACTGTCCGAACAAGGTCCGGCATGCTCCATTCTGGGGGTAATTGCTTACCGGCTCTCACCATCCACTCTGCGCATTCATCACAGATTCGATCAAATACCCGCTCTAACTCAGGTGGAGCGCTTTGCGCGTCCGACCTAGTTGAAGAAAGAGTTGAAGAGGGAATATCAAGTTTGAACTCTCGAAAAAAAGTCAATCACTGGGCGTTGGATTCCCATAGAGTACTAGGTTTGTCTTTTTCATTATAGGCAACTTTCTCCCGAAGAATGAAGTGATAATCAAATTCGGCATCTTTCGTTCAGGCATGGAAGACCGGGTGAACAGCCCTATGGAGTAAAGGGTGACACTGATATTGTCACAGTATAGAAGTTAAGGGAGAGAGAAACGAAGACCCAGATCGCAAAGCACGTAGGAAAGTCATAGGAGTTCAGATGCGGTGACGGCAAGAGCTTTCTATTCGGCCTCGGATGATTAGGCGGGGGCAGGATTCGAACCTCAATATTCCATAGAATGGTACGGGCGTTATGCCTTCCGATCGTCAGATACAATACACGACTTTATCTATGCAATTTTTTTCATACTTTTTATCACTAAACCCTCTTTCTAAGTATGATAGGGGTCACGAATGGAGAAAGTTTGATCTCTCTCGACGACAGAAGTTATCAATTGTTGGGTGCTCTTATTAGGCAAAGAGGTCGGATAGCGAAAATCAAGGGGAAATACAAACATCTCGCTGAAGTATGGCTAGGCAGCAGCAAGGAAGGTCTCTCTCGCTATGGCTCTTCCACGGGGGATGCTTTTTAAACTGCGTTTGGTTCGTTCATCTGCTTTATAACTGAGAGCTTGTAGTTGGGGATTTACCAGATCTCTAAGATAGAGTCTATCCGACGTATCACCCGTAATTGGGAGTTCAAACGAGGCCTCAACGTAGATGCTGGATGGGAACTTCTATTCTTGTTTACCTGGCTTATTTAGATTTGTATTTGTATCCCTAACTAATAACCAAAGTAATTCCACAAGAACATGAATGACTCTTTCTATGTTGTATGACTGGATGTGCATTTACCTACTGACTCCATCAAAGAGTTCTTTCCAAGTTTCAAGCATATGGATGTGGAAAACGGGGCCAATGAGGTTGAAAATATGGAATATGTGCTGAAAGTATGGTTTTTATACGCTCTACTTCCCTATGGTCTGTTATCGACTGAAGTCCCTTTTCTTATTTGGATTCGTATTGTATAGTTGTCGGTCCCTTCCTTACGTCCTGATTCCCGTACCGAAGCAATTCAAGAAGAGGAGTTCCCTGTGTCAGTGTTGTTCAAAGTTTCCCTTTCTTTCCGCCTTGTATTATAGGGCGAGCTTTCTAAGTAAGGAGTTTCAAAACTCTATTCCTTCAATGGATAAAAGCAGTAGGTGCAAAAGCAAGTTCTACTCCCTTTTTTTATTAGGTTGTTTCTTATTCTCGGTCCTTAGCCTTCCGGCTTCAGTACCGTTCCAGTGGATGTAGAAGCAAGTAAGCTCTTAATTCCTTGTATGATTGAGTTTCGACGGTTCCTTTCTTTCCTGTAAGTTTACTAAGGCTGGTTCTCTTCTAGATTGAATCTTGATTGAAACTTGCCTATGGCTTTATAAAAAGCGTAGTTTAGGTGCTATGAAGGGTTGTATCCGTACCCCTTAAGCACCTTACGAGCGTCCCGAGCCAATGAGGGAGAAAGTCGACGGGTCCCCTGCATCATCATCAGAGGGACACGCTTTCTCCGCTGACCTAAATATGTTACAGGCTTAAGAAGGGATGGAGCTAACGAGAGGTTTGTAGGCCCCGAGCGACGTACGCTAAGGTAGTCAGCATCTGGGCCGGTCGGTAGAACAACCCTCGTAGTATAGCGATAGACCGATGCGTCAGTTCCTTCTTTATGTTTCGAGGTACCTTCCTTTTCAGTCTCTCGTTTATTGCCCTTCAGGCTAAGTAAAGAATTTCATCATTCTTTCTCGTCATAAGTTTTTTGCTCTTTCGAGCTTTCGATTCATCTGGTAACTCTTGTACCCAATACAATAGGTCCGTCACATTCTTCCATCCAGGGATAAGCCCTGTAGGCATAGAAGCGAAAGATGATAGGAGAGAATCTAGTCGTCCTTTTCAGTCTTCTTCCTTGCCCCCACGGAGCGGTAAAAGGGCTGTGGGACTTGAGCTAGTTGGCATATCTTAACTTTTTGAATCTTCCTCTATAGCATCCGATTACTGATTCTTAAACTGACACAAAGGAGATAGAAGAAAATCTTTGCACTGTATTCGCGACAGAAGGGCTTTGTGCAAGTGAAGAAGAAAGAATGCTTGAGATTCCAAGTAAGGCATTCTCCCCGCTAGGGGAGGTAGGAAAAACCTCAGTAAATATATCACCCACGCGGTAGTTTACTTGCGTCCTATTTATTTCTTTTATCTCTCAATGCTCGTGCAAAGAAGATTGACTGATGCCATACTCTTCTATAAAAAATAGTTATTCTAGTGCAGCTAGGAGAGCTAACTAAGACTAGGAGCTGTTCGGGAGAACTCCGATTTCAGACTATTTTCAATAGACGAGATCAGATCGTAGAATATCAAAGTCTGTTTCCGCGTCCCTGGTTCTATCAAACCAGACTATTTCATTCCAGGGAGCGCGTCGAAGCAAGGCCGGAGTGAGATGAGCGTAGGTTAGGTCAGCTACTAAGCGTTGAAGCTGGGAAGAGCCGGTACGGCTAACTTTCCGGTGTGTTAGTGTCGTTCCGAACTCTTAATTGACTACTGGCATGCTCAACGGCCTAGGAGCGATTGCCCGACAGCCATAAGACCTGACCGCTATCAGACTGAGGAGTCGATTTCTTTCATCGATCACCCATTCCCCTTTTACCCAATGCCCTCAATCGACGGGAGAAGAAACCGAACGTACTGTCAAGGGCTTACTGAGGCCCCATCTGCATTCCTTCTTGCACTAGAGGCCACCACAAAAAGCCTTGTGCCAATCCCGCAGCGTCGAAACCTTTCTCTTGAACCACGGGTCGTTTCATACCCACCTGCACTTGCAAAGGCAGACGCATCCCTGGTTTCGTACGGATAGATACACGTCTTCGAATCTATAAACTCCCACCCTCTATCGGAACTCCCATACACTCATCTCCATACAACATGTCCGCCCGTATAAGCCAAGTCTCAGTCTTCTGAGTAGTCAAACCCCCACGGAGCGGTAAAAGGGCTGGGACGCTTGAGCAGGGGCTAAAGACAGGTACAGGTGTGACTATAAGCGAGCACTTTACTTTCCTTGGTCTGCTTGTTTTGACCAAGAGCGCTCGGTGTGATCTACCGACGGCCCATACGTCCGTTTTTCGTACCTCACAGTCACCCTAAAACACAATTCTTGTGCGTATTGAGGGCGCAACCTCTGAATCGATTTACCTAATAAGACTAGAACAGTCCCCCCGGGAAGTCGGGTTCCTTCTCTTCTTTCTACCCGCCCACGGCCCGTTCCCCGGAAGTGCCCCCAACCTATAAAACCTTACGCGGGGGGATAGCATAGCACAGTACTTCTGGAGTGAAGCAGTCTGGTTCTTTAGAACCTGGGGCGAACGAACAGCTCCTTCATCTCGGTTCGTTTAGATTGAAAAACTAAGTTCAACTCCTTCACTTTGAAATAAAGCGACGCCCCACCGTGCCCACCCAACAAGCTAGGTTGCTTGCAATACAATCCGCAATGCAATCATTCAGAATGAAAGGATTTAACAACTCTGGGTAGACTTCCAGTTTCATAACAGCAATAGCAATAGCTAAATTGCAATAGCTGTAGCTGAGCTACCTAACAAGACCAATCAGATCATTTTCAGTCCATCGCTCATAAAGAACCAATAATCTTTCCGCAGCCCAAAAGAATGGCTTTTATCCTAAAGAAGCAAGGCCCTTGCGTGTTAGACGCTACCATTTTCTTGCTTGTGCATGCCAACTTCCAATTCTTTTCTAATAGAAAAGATAGGTCTCCCGCTAGTGATGCGGCCTCGCTAGCTTTCTGATAAATAAGATGAAACTCTAGAAAATTCAAGTAATCACACGACTATCTATATAGTAAATAACTCAACCGCGGGACCAAAAGCAAGATTGATAACTGATGTCAGGTAAGGGATACCGCCACCAGAGAAGCCTGCCGTTGAGCCGGCTTACTCGCCCACCATGTCAGCGCCTTCGGGTTAGTTCTTTATGGAGTGCTTTCTTTCATAACAATTCTCCTTATGGAAGTCCCCCACAAGATCAAGAATGCTTGTTGCCGCGGCTTTCTTGGTTTTTCGCTTGGTTTGGCTGGCTCAGTTGCTATTGCTACGGTTGCTTGCAAGACAATTGCAATAAGCCGCTTAACTGATTTAGTTTAGGCCAGGATATTGAATATCTGGGACTGAGAGTGCCAGGCTGCGACCCATCTTTGCAAAGCAAGAGCGAGGCCAAGAAGCAGCAAAGCAGCACTCGTACACGTCAAGGATGGGGCATGGTGGATCGCAACCATGCTACAGCGGAACCACCGGGAGAAAAGTAAACAACCGTCGCAAGCAACCTCTCATCGGTCTTGACTTTAGGAGTATAGCTCTCCGAATCAGCAATAATTTGCCTTCGTCGGCTTACTATTCAAAAAACCTCTTCCTTGCAAGCAACATCGTCATCATAGATAGACCCCTCGATATCAACTAACCTCTTGTTCTCCTGGCTCAACGAAATGAGCTTGTGCGTCGAATCTCCGGACTCGAAAGAACGATGTCCCGTTTCCAAACACACACTTGACTTCGGAAAAAATCCTTCTTCCTGTCCTCAGCCCCCCTAACCCGACGGCTGCCCCACTTTAGTGTTCACGTAGCATTGTAAACAACCTCTTGCAAGCAACCTGGTTATGTCATACCCATATCAAAAAGGTAACAAGGTTTTTGAACCCCTCGTAGCGTTAGCTATAGCTACTTTTGGCAAAGAAGCCATCGAGCAGAGAGGATCAGGCTTCGTGCTAAATCACGCTCGTGGAAATGCAATACCCCACAGCGGTAGATTCGCCCTCGGAAGTCCATAAACGCAGGCAAATCAAAATTCTAACTGAAGTAGGCATTTGCCAGATTGATAATCAATTGTTCATAACGAGAACGTTGTATGTTCTTACATAAAGTATCTAACAATATAATAAAGATATTAAAGCTTAATAATTTTTTTATTTTCTCATTTAAGAGAAAGTCTAATTCTCTTAAAAAGTTTATGACATCTTTGACTTTGATTTTGGATAGAAATTTTGGCATGAGTAAACCATTCTTAACAAAGAAGCTTTCATTTTCTTGAAGATCTTTTAAAAAAGCACTGTTGATTTGAAAGGCTTGACTCTGCAGCTTGTTCATTACACTACACATATCCTCGTAATAACAATTAAGATGAATATAAAAATGATTAACGTCACCAGAACTTAACAGGCGATAACGATCATACATATATTTCACCTGTTGGCCCACTTATGTAACCCCCTTATAGATCTGACAGGTATTTAGTTGACCCGGCTCGCAGGCACTTTGCCAATCTAGAGGTTCATCTAAAGAACCCCCCTGTTATATAATGTTTCAGTGCACAAGACCACACCGCAACATTTTTCCCATTTCACTTGATTGAGATTACCAAATTGTTGTCTCCCATGATTCAGCGGAAAAGAAAAAATAGACCGGATTGAAAGAGCAAGAAACAAGGGCAAGAAAGAGAACCTGGCACGGAGCAGCGAGCAGAAGGCACCCAGGCGTAAATGCAGGCAGAGAGCAGCCAAAGCAATTGGATGGAGAACTAGCAGCAAGGTGACGGAATGAAGAAGAAGCCCACAGAACAATCGACCAATCTGATGCAGAACGAACTTTGCCAATCTCTGTTCGTTCCTCAGTTCAAACGAAAGACGGCAGCTCCAAAAAGAACGATGCTGTTAACAGTCAAACCCGCCCTTTTCTATATAGCTTCCGATGGAAGGAAGAGCATTTGTTCACCATGGCTGTTGAGAACTGGGACTTTCTCCCGGTTGCAGGAACGGCCAATAACGAATAGTCGTCCTGGGTGTGGTCATCGCGGGGTAGCGAGCATGAGAGGAAGCTATATAGAAAAGGGCGGGTGGTCAGCCCAAAAGTACTCGTACATATTTATCCCTTTTCTTCCTAAGGAGCGTAAGAGCTATCGTTTTGTTAAAGACTAGTAGTTAGACAATCGGGAGTAAAGGCCTAGCAGTAGCATGTACCAATAACTATAACGGGGATAGCTTGGATACTTGTCTTCCCCGGGATATAGCGGGTTCTCTTCTCGGTAAAAAACAGGTTCTAGGGCAAAGAGGAAAGGTTAAAGAAAATGGTCTATTCGCGTAAAGAGTAAACTATCTGACGAGGCTATTCTTATTAGTGCTACTAAGACTCCCGTCCTAACGAGCTAAAGGGCTGTACCATTATCAAGCTAGCCATCAGGATAAGGGGCAAAATCAGTGGTTTTTATCCAATTGCAGAAATGCCATCCATTGGGCCAGCCAATAGTTCCTAGGGAGAATCTATATCTAATAAATAGTTATCATCGTATTAAGATAGTTAGGTCAGGAAAACCAGTAAAGCCAGCCTGTGGGAATTCTCTTTCATCCCGATCAATTCTAGTAGTAAGCCTATCAAATTATAGTACAGTTCTAAGCCCTTCTAGTTCAATTCCTTCGCCCCCTCCCAGCGAGCCTCTTGCAGTTGATCCAGTTGCTGTTACAGTTGGAGTAGTTCCCATTGATCCTGATCCAATTTCATTGCCTTCTGTTCCGATTATCGATAGGCGAGGCGAATTGATTCTTCTCGTCCTGGCCCTGATAGCTCTTTTAGTATACGATGAGTTGGGTGAGGGAGAGGACAACTATTGATGCCTTGAACTCGATTCCTCCAGAGAGTCCTCCTTCCAAGGGGCTATGCTCTGTCCTAACCATTCCTTGCAAAAAGAAAGTTTTTCAAAGCAGTTCTATTAGTTACTAATAGAGTAGAGGATTTTTTCAAATGCCGGAAAAAGAGTGAAATACCTTTGACTCCTCCTCTATCGAGGGGGTAGAAGACTGTAAGGGATACCTTTTCCTCGGATTATTAGTGGAAAAAATGACCATACAGCTAAACCGTTGACCAGCCAGCCGGCAAATTGATACAGAAAGACCAAGTCCCACACCTCCAACTCCAACTACTACAGGAAAGATTCCACCTCCCTCTCACGAATCAATTTGATGGATCGTACCTTCCTCTTTTGGAAGTTGGAACTCCCACCAACCGGTGACTTTGGTTTACTATTATGATTACTTCCCCCCTCCTCTCTATTATTTGATTAGTGATTAGCTACTACTTCAACCTCTAATTAGTTTGTTGTTCTTACTATTCCGTATTCGTATTCCTGAATGGGTATTCCTGAATTCGTATTATGTTGATACTTTTTCCAATTTGAGTATTCTGCTTATTCATGTGCATGTCTTATCCTTAAATCTCCATCAAAGAAAGTAGAAATCCTAAAGCTCATTCAGAATGTTTTCCTTAAAAAACTCTCTTTAACTGTCCAAAATCAAATCGGACCTATTGCCGAGGTTCCCTCTGAATCTTTAGGGAAGGGCAACTGCTTCACACATGAAATTCCAAGAAAAGTTTCTTCTGCTCAACCCGATGCCAAAGATTATCAAACTTCAGATGAGACAACTCCTTGAATCTGATGATGTCTCCTAATATTAACGCCGGGAGAAGAGACGCTCCTTTTCCTAACGGGTTCAAAAAAATCTTTCAACAAAGAAGAATGAATCAAACAGGCAGTCCTTAACTTGCTTTCGCTGCTTTTCGCCTGGGCGCACCGCTCACACTTCTGTAGTCAACTTATTCGTAATAAAAAAAGAGAACGTTCATTCGAAGCTTTGGCGCCTAAAAAAATGTTACTGTTTCGGGTCAGTCCTATACGTAATGACAATATACTTCCCGGGATTTCCTTTTTATTTTCTTTCACTCTGGGACTTCTTAGGCCTTATTCAACGCTTGAATGCGCAAGACCGAAAGTCAAGGCGGGGCAGAAAACCTTCTAACTGAGCTGAGGCCAGGAGGTAAAAGATTTATCGGATTTCGAGCTAGCTCCCAATCATGCCTTCCCAGATCAAGATTCATTCTGTGGTCCGGAAAAGATCAGCAGAACTGGCGCCGGATCGATAGCAGTGTTTTGGTAATTTACTAACTACTCAGAAGCCCGGAATTCGTCGAATTCACCTCTCCCACGCCCAATTTGATCAAAGTGAAGATTCAACCTATCTTAAGAAAGAAGGAATTCATCCCAGGGAAGGTGCATAATATTGTAGTGTAAGCACAAAGATTGGTCTGAAAGAGCGGGACTGTAGCTTCACAGCTTCACCCTCCTTTTACTAAAGTAGAGAATAGGAGAAGTGGGAGATGAATTCGTTTAAGTAGTTAACGCCATTAGCCTTGAATTCGTTGGAATCGCTAGTAATCGCGGATCAGCATGCCTGCTTTGCAGCTATTTCGGAGTGGGGTAATTCTAAACATAATAAGAAAGAGTAAAGAAGTACTTTGTTCGAATCAACGTGTGTCACGAATGAGAGATTGGTTCTCTTTTTGCCGGGTCGCCATTTCATAAAGAGAAAAAGGCCCTATTACACTCATGGTCAGGTAAGCGCTTATGCTGCTTGACGCAACTACCACTGGAAAGCATCAAACAAGCTTCAGTTCCACGCGCTTATTCACCGAATTCACTGACTAAGCCAACTACTCACTCTCCAGCCGGATGAAATAAATTATCATAGCAGGACAACCCCACCTAGATCTCTTCTACAACCATGACACGCCTATTCTATAGCTCATAGCCTTACTCTTGGCTTGGTAGCCTCTCCAGGGCGCCTCTCTTATATCTTATATGAACAAGCGAGAACTGGATATTCTCGGTATGTCAGTACGACTTTCTTTCTTCTCTCAACTGGTTGACTCCGGAAAAGAAAGAAAAAGGTGTCTGGTGATCTGCACAAGGGAAGAGGCAAAGACGGGGATCAAGGCCATACGATTCAATCTGGATCTCCACAAGGCTTTAATCGCTTCAAGGGCTTTCTGACATATGTGAAATGACAAAAGAGAAGGGTAAAGAGATATCTCCACCACACCAACAGGGCTGAAAGAAGCAACTCAAACTCACTTATCTAAGTCGATTATCCCAGATGGTTGAGGCCTCCTTCGTTTTGATCCTCCCTTTTGTTTCAAGTTCAGGGTTGAGGAATTCCAAGCCCAACAAGCTAGTCTCCTTATCAACGGAAGCAATGGAAGAGAGGAAAGAAGCATAGCGTCGCCTGCAAACAAAGATTAGAAGAAGTACATCTCTTTTTTAGTACTCCAGACCATGAAATTCGATTTTGAGATAAGCTATTTCACTTTCAGGTTGCCTTTCTGATCGAGTGCAATCCCATCTCCAACTGAGACCACTTGACAGTTGTATTCAAGTGGGAGTCTCAGTCGCGCTCGAAAGAATTCTAATTAATTAAGGCTTTGCGCGCTAGCGCGCAAGCGTTTCGTCCTCTTTTTCTTTAAGAATAAGCTTTTTCTCGCTTGGTAGATCCCGAATTGACATATTCTAAATAGTATACCTATGGCTACCTCTAAGCAATTTGAGAAGCAGCTTAAGTCCCAAGACGATTTCATTCCTTCATAACCTTTCAAATTCGACGTTGAATCGAGGTAACCTGCTAACGGAAAACGTCACGATGATCTTCAACAAAAAGTGCTAAAATGAGGTCGAAATGGTTTTGACGATGTTTCTAGCCCTTGAAAGAGGATTTCAGGTTCAACCATTGGGAGCTCTAAGAAACCCTTCTTTCCAGGTCGGTCTCATAGCCTGTGCTTTACATGGGGACATATCCCAGCTCTCGAGGCATAGGAATCCGTTCCCTGCCAGCCTCCGGGGGCCCGGCCCTCTAATGTTGCGTGAGGAGTGCAACGGGATGGTCTCAAGAAAGGAAATTCGTCACGGCAGTGTTATAGAAAGCCTTCCATCCGTAGCAAGATCCGCTCCCAGCCGCCGCCCAGGTGGGTGCTCCCCAATCCTCGCATCTTTCGTTCCACTCCAACTATGCAAATAGTAGATCATCCTGGCCATCGTAAACAGAAGAATGTTAAGTCTCCGCTCCGCCTCTAGAATTATATCATTCTTAGCAGCCCGAGACAATCCAAGCCAGCCAGCCTTTTTCGATCCTTGTCCGATACAACAGCAGGATCCCCGCCTTTCTAATCTGCTGATTCAGCCGAATAAGGCTCTTCAAAAGAAGGTACCAGCCTAGCCTGGGTTCCGAGCAGAACAGGGTTTCATTCATTGGGTGTCCCTTTCGACCGTAAAAAGACAGGTAAAGAGGCGGTGGTCTTCTTTTACTTTAACCTCATCGGGGTTTTCACTATGCCACTAGTTTGTTGCTCTTTCAAATCTTTCTGGAAGTAGGAGTACTGCTGTGGCAAAGCTAGCTAACAGTAAGTTAGATAGGCCCGAAGCCTTTTCTTTGTAGTCTAAACCAGACCTTTGTTTGTACCTTGCAAACCTCTTTAGTTGCTACGAACCTAATCCTCTAATGTTACGCCTCCAGAGTTTACGCTTTATCCAATGATAAGCAAAGAAGAAAACTCTTATAGTATAGGGATGCAAAAGCCCTCTTTCACTTCTCGGAGTATCACAGGTTGCTCACTCAGTAGTGGACTTACCATAGCGCGCTAAAGCAGAATGAACAGGACATGTAACCAATCGCCATCCGACAAAGGCAAGGCGCAGAGCTCAGCGAACAGAGTCAAGCCAAACCTTCAACGAGAGACTAACCATCTCCTTCTTTGTCTTTCATGTGAGACTTTGCCTGTCGAACTAGGGCTGAGCCCGTTCCTCGCTCAAGTTTTGTCTCTTTCTTGACCTGCCTGCCTCATTCGACTAAAAAGTCTTTATCGTACTCTCTCGACCTGGTAGTTAGAATGGCGCCGGCATCTTGTGCTGAGGTCCATCGGGCTGGGAAAGTTTTCTAATAAATACAAGAATTTGCTCCAGCTCCGGCTCGGAAGCCGTCTGGAGCCCTAGTTCTTCCGCAATCCTATCTCTGAACGCGAGCACTCCTACCCCAAAAAGAGGAACAAAAGTAATGACGTTCAAAGCGCGTCCTGCGCGGAAAGTCATTTCCAAACACAGAATATCAGGGGTCATCCATAGCCTGTTCAGCATGAGGAATGTGACGGGGAGGTATTATTTGAGGAGCTTGCTGTGGCGCCGGCTGGTCAACCGACTGCTCCCTCTCATCACTACTGTCTACAGAGGGTATGGGCGACAAGGAAGAGGGAACGGGGGCAAAAGATTTGATTTGGGAATAGACGGGACTGACTTAGCCTGTCTCAGCACTCTTCTCCTAATCATGAATGACGAGTAGCCAGCTGATCCTCGATTTCACGATGATCTACGATCACCGGAGTCTAAACTGGCCCGGGGAAAAGAAAGGGGCTTTCCCTATCGAAAAACCATGAAGACAGCCCTGAAGCAAGTTCCATCTCTTAACCTTTATGAGATCTACTAGACAAAGAGGTTGGAACGATTAGCCGGGGTTCAACCCATGATGGAATCCAAACTACGGAGATTTCCCGACCTTATATGTCCCAAGACCCTAGTCAGGGATTGGGTTGGAGTTGAGTCTCTCTGCTACTCCTTGACGCATTACGTTAGATAGCGCCTAGGTCTTGAAGAGCCTTACTTAACTAAAGGCAGAATAAAGAAAAAGAAAGACTTTTAGGAAACCAGAAGTAACAGAGTTTCAGGCCCTAGGAAAAGACCTCGACGATCCAAGGCAAAGACCGTCGGAAAAGGATTGCCAGGCTTAGAGTGAAATCCGTTCTCATTTTATTAAGACATGAAATTCGAACGAGTGTCCCTAGGAGATAAAGGGCTTCAACCCCAGATTCTATAGAAACTACTACTATTTACCGGACTAAAGGACTCACCTCTACAATTAAAGGGATGGGACCTAGAAGCCTAGCTACTGGTTAAGGGAATTCAGCCTGGGGTTGTGCTAAATGCCAAGTGGGATCTCTTCTTTCCGGTCCTTAATATAAGCTTTTTGCTAAAGTGAAATCATCCGGGTGGAAAAAGTCAAGCTTCTCCTCATTCGACAGCTGGATGAACAACAAAAGGGGAAGTTCGACTCATTACTCTTCTTCCTGCCTTCATGCCGGGAGAGAAAATACGAGTTCTAGGGGCCTAACGAAGGCAGTAAACGCCTTTTCCCATCAAACCGAGAGTGCTAGTTATCGGCCCTAGGCAAAGCCCTAAGACCGGTCAAGGACGGCCCTTAACCCGTTTGAAGGAGGATTCAATGCAGCTGCCATTCTAGTCAAAAATGAAACCCTACGAAAGACAGAAAAGCTGGTATGAATGCGTCATAAACCCACTACTACTACTAGCAAGAAAACAACTTTCTACAAAGACTATAAGAAAAGTAGCCTAATTTCCTAGTCCTATTCCTTCGTTAGTCTCTATTCCTTCCTTGCTTGCTTTATTAACTAGAAATTTCGTAAGAGAAGAAAGCGGAGAGAGAAGATAAAAAAGGCGTCATTGAAGCTTTGCCAGTTTCATTCTTGCTTTTCTACCTTTCTTGAGATAGATTGGCTTGGTGTTCAGTGTACCACACCTTTCAAAGAACAAAGAAAAAGGGGGCTTAGTACAAGAATTTATCCAAATTCTTCTTTTCAGTTAGTGGATCGAGAAACCTCCGCCCCGACGCCCTGTGTAGGCCGAAATGGTCTCGCGAAGCCGGTCACCGGTAGGCCTAAGATCTTCTTTCTGACAGAAAAGCAGATTAAGCTGTGCCGGAATGAATGATCTTGCCCTACATAAAGTCTTTGTGAAAGAAAGGTACCTATCGAGCTCTTAAGATAAAGTAGAGTGATCAGTTCATCTGAATTCGAAATGAAAATATCGTAAGATAAGAGAAGCACTTTGACGCCCTTCACTCCCAGCAAGAAAACGGATGTGCGTCTAACGCGCAACGGCTTTCGCGCTAGCTCAGTCCGTTGCTTTTTTGGTCAACAACCAAGAACCAAGCACATTTCCAAGTTGGAAGTCTCCCGGGAGCAGAGCAAGCAAAGAAAAATTGAAAGCAAATGATTGTTCTAGAATACTTCAAACTTCTAATGCTCGAATCAAACTCTCCGCACTTCTTGCTTCCTAGCATCAGGCCTATGGTCCATCCAAAGGCAGGTTCAGGCTTTGTAGTAGTCTTTGACGAGTTTCTTTATCTGTCGGTCCAGAGTTCCCCAAGTTCAGGGATGGGATCGGATCCTCCAGGGCGCCCTAACGGATTCGGTTATCGTAAGCTGCTATAGTTCTGATATGCTATGCTTCATTCTTATAACGTAAGCTTGCTGACTAGGGTTGGCAGTGATCTCTACAGAAAGCTTTTCTCGGGACCTGATTTGACTATCATATTATTTAACAAATTCCAGGTCTTTTTAGAATAACTGTTGAATGAATAGGAAAACAATCTTCATTGCCTTCGCACTTGGTCCCTCTCGTTACAAGTCTTCTACTCTGGTCGAACTCCGTAACAACTCTGCTTTCGCTTCCTCTACCTTACGTAGAAGCTTCCTCCCCATTCTCTGACGCCTATCGGGTAGGACGTTGTTCAGTCTCTCGACGCTTTGATTGGTAGGCCTTCTGAACTTGCTGCTTGCAACTTGATGAGCTTTATTTCATACCTCCTCCTTCAGTTGCTGTCCTATCCGGCTTGGCAGTCAGACTTATATTGAATTCCAGGTTCATATTTCAATTATGTCTTCCCTGATTCTGGTTTAGATCGTCAGATCGCACCGGTATGTATTCTTGTCATCAGCCAATTGAACAAAAGCGAGAGAAGAAAAAGTTATTCGCTATTGGCTCACCCTTGTATCAGGCCTTGGTACGACCTATACATGATTGGGCCATGACGGTTTTGGCAAGGTTAAGAATGGATGGTACCTATAACCAGACCCAACCGTTGCAGTAAAAGAGAGGAAAGAAAAAATGATTATCTTTTGATCTCAAGGCTGCTAACGATTCCTTACCTCTTATCCTTATTTCCTCTATGATTGCAGGGTTGTTCGGAAATCCCTTTGCAACTTCTTGGACGTTCATACTTTGGACTTTGTATGAAAAGAAATTGTTTTTCAATTCATTACCATTTTTCTAATAAAGAGGTGAAGTGGGAGACTTAGGTTTTTCCGATGATTTTTTAGTTCTTGGCCTCTATTCACACTTACACATCATATGCTTGTGTGGATAGCTGCTGAGAGGATTATGGCACGACGAAGGCGACTATTCCATTCTTGGCGACGGTGATCGCCGCCGAGAAGAAAGATGCTGTGCTGGAATCCTCTGGGGTCAGCGGTTCCTAATTTTCCTTCTGACAATCGGCATAAGAATGAGGTTCGAGTTGATGAACAGGAGCAAGCTACAGCTCGAAAGAATTCGTCTTCATTAAGGCTTTGCGCGCTAGCGCGCAAGCGTTTCGTCCTCTTTTTCTTTAAGAATAAGCTTTTTCTCGTTTGGTAAGGAGAAACCTCCGATCTATGTAGGCTCGGATGATGAAGAAGATGAAGGAGGCATGGAGGAGGCCAAGTCTGACGGAAGCATCTGCGGACTCTGAGAAGACAGGTCCATGGCCTAGGGTCACTATCACCAAAGAGGAGTGCATAAGTTTATGGAAGCCCTTGCGTAGAGCCCTGATTGTCAAAGTCCTGGGGAAGTCGGTCAGTTATAAGATATTGGAGCAGAAAGTTTCTGAGCTTGAAGAGTAACGGGCTTGTGCTTACTTTTATTGAATCACCGGCTCCGCAAGTAAACATTGGCCAAGACTGGATCTCAACCCGAAGGGGAAAGTTAAGACTTTTTTATTGCTGGAGAATACTTAGAAAGTACAGACTTGGGAAGTGTTCCTGCTCCTGCTTTTTTTACCTTGGATTGGAAAGGGCTGGAGGGGAGCTTCTATACTATGGGGAAGGCCAAAGCTATTTACTTAAAGCCTCCTTTTGAAGCGAAGCACTAGGAATGATATCCGAAGCCAAGAACTAAACTCCTGCTCCACTGGGAAAAGGAAGAAAATGGTATAGTTGACATAAAGTATAGTTGAGCTTTACCAGGGGACCCCGTTTAACCACTTGCTTGACTTTGGGACGCCCTCCTTGAACTGAGAAAGTACTCTTTTTATTTCTCCACCAACTCCAAGCAGATCAGAAGGTAGGGCAGGAGAAGGCAGAACCAACTCAAACTCACGGGAGTACGGCAACTCCTTAGATCGTATGGAAGGGGAGGCTCGATGAAATGGAGCTCTTTACCTTTGCCCCTTAAGGTTTAGGGAAGGCTGGTGGGGAACTTTAACTGGCATTAACTATGGCCGGGCACTCCCAATTGTTGACCTTAGTACTCGAAACTAGTTCGCAGGCTTGAGGAGATGGTTAAACTAGCTATTCTAGATACAGGTAATCTCTAAAGGGGGCAAAAGATATGTGTATATATATTTTCTTTCCTTCTCCCTTCTATACCAGACCAGAGTGTTCGACGTTGGCGTCAGTGACTCCCTGGAATTAGAAGAGTGTTACACTATATAGAGGACGTTGCCATACGCATAGGTTCTATCCAGTTTTTTCTTTCGCAAACCATTCATTTAGTCTTGGAATGGAGTCCCTTGTTACAGGGAGTGCTTAGGAGTCTGTGGAATGGCCCTATCAAGTACTCACTTAAAAAGTTTGAGAAGGAAAGCTTTCTTTTTTTTCTTTTATGACGATAACGCCTTGAGCCAAGCTTGTGTAGCCGGTCAGCCGTTCTACCTTTCCATGAAAAAATGGGATTGGCTATTCGCGAAACTTAATGGGTTTAAGAAATGCTAAAGCAGGCTTCCTTTTGCCTTGCCTCAAAAACTTGACAATAAACGAAACTAGGGTTCTCGTCGCTTCGAAACCTACAGGCACCAAAGCCCCCTATATTCTACATTCTTTTCCGAAAAAGAGAAGGTTTTCGTGGCGAAAGTTGCTATGTATAATAAATAGCTTTTCCATGAGAAATAGAATTAGCCAGGGATCTACGCAATCTATCTTGCACATGAATAGGCAAGGCGAGCTTGCTTTCAGTAAGATTTTTTATCTCTTTCACTAGTAAAGATCTTATGATCTATCTGTTGGTAATATATTCTCCTCCCTATTGTCCTGATTGCCTTGGAGGAATTGTTACATATGCGATATGATTGGGAAGTCTTAGCCTAGGGAAGAATCCTTGCTTCTCTAGTGGCCCCTTTTCAAGTAGAAAGACGGGGATGAGATGCTCTACTATATAGAAACTAACAGGAATATGAGAGCAAAGATCAATTCCTTCGATTTCCTTTTGTTGTGGATAGAGACGAGCTCACTTCTCTTCCAACAGTTGGGGCCATAACGAGCTTAGGTGTTAAGAGGCTGCTTTGTTAAAATACGAAATTAGGATAAGCCTACACAGCTTTTGCTAGTTGGAGAAGTTATAGCTTCCCTAAGACTACTTAACCAGAGCTTGAGATCAATAGCTCAATACGGAAAGTAAGCTACACTCACTACTACCAGAGAAGAGCTTCCAAAAAGGAAAGCTCAATCCCAACAGTCTCATCTATTGATGCGTATTCTCGAACAAGAACAGGGGATGAATCTTTACCTTTCTTAACTGTGAAACCTGTTCTGGCAGTTGAGTCTTCTTAGACTATTATCCCTGCTCGGATAGTAAATAGTAACAGGTCGAAAAGCCTCTGCTAAAGATCGTCTTCCTAGCAAAATCTCCTAACTGTATACACTTGATTTGTCCAATTCTTTTGTCAAGCAGGACATTATCACTGAAACTTCAACCCTATTTCTATTTGCTGGGAACCCCGTCTTATTGGAAAAAGGCTATTTTCTTCCCTAATGCGACTGGCAGTCAGGTTAATCCGCTCCTGCCAAGAATAAAAGGAGGACTCATACGCAATTAAAGAAAGAAATGGTTGAATAATCGGAATAGTCTAATGATTTACTTCCCTTCAACTTTCATTGGCCTAAAGAAAGAAAAACCTAATCTCCGCATCTTACTATTGTAATTACAATCTTTTCTCTATAAATCTCAAACAAGGCAAGAACTCAATTTGCCTTTAGTTCTTTATCTGGAAGATCTCTATTTTTTTTTTCCTTGTCTCCATTTTACACTCTGGTTTCCCTCTTCTTTTATTATTTGCCTTAATTCACTTAAGAGAAGCGAAATCAAATTCAAACCATGGCGGATTCCTCCAAAAAACCAGCTTTGTTTTGGCTGGCGATTGTCTCACCATCTTTCCATCCCGTAAAGGTGAAGTGAATGATAAATTACAAGAGCTTTACTTTTCATCATATGAATTACTGAGCCCTTAATATGGACGTCTGTTTAAGATGGGTCCATACTTTCGATCCAATACTCAACTCAGGAAGGTAAGGGTTAGAAAAGTCTTTCCCTCATCCCTCAACTCACTTCTTGGGGAAATAGTCAAAAAAAACAGAAGGCAATCTAATCTCATCAAAGGATGGCCATCACCCAGATCAGGGTTTGAGAAATGGGGTTAGCCATAAATCTGGGTGCTATTAACACATACTCATACTATAGAAAGTAATAGTAGAGGTAAATATCCGTTCCGACTGATGGCATACCATTGCCATACTTAACTAATTCAGTCTATTCTATTGGTGATATAGACTCTCCTTAGTCTTAGCTCTAAGAAGAAAAAAATACTAATAAAAGCACTAATCTTCGTGCTCGCTCTTACTGCCTACCATGCATACGTAAGGATATTCTCTTTATCACAGACAGTCTTCCAAACTTATCCCGCTTTTCCAGATTCTTGATAGCACAGAAGAGAAGTACCCCTCTTGGCTTCACCGCTACGCGCCTTTCAAACACACTTTCTTTTATTACTGCAAGAGCGAAAATAGCATAGGTTATCCTATCCGACAACATAGGAGTAAGTAGTACTTGCTAAATCTTGAAATGGAAAGGGAGCTGCTTTAGACGTAATAGAGAGAGACATATCCTTTGACGACTTGCCCTCCTGCTTTATGGCAACGGGGAGTATTGTGCTCTAGAGCATCGGATTCAATAGCAGCGGTTATTCACCTAACACCGGATTCTGTAGCAGAGGAGAGCAGGATAAAGACTAAAGCGGATTCTAATTTAATGTAATGTCAAACCTTCACGTCTGATGATTCACTTGCCCCATAAAAGGGCTATGCACAAGACAATAGGAAAATCAAAACCACTGCGCTACCTTCCTAAGCCAGATAGCCTGACTGCTTGCCCTTTTGCACCTGCCTTGTCGAGGTAGAAGACCGAGTCTACCTTTTATTCTTTGACACCGAGGCTGATCGAGGCCTTTGATGGACTTCCATGCGGCTCTGATCTTGCTAGGCTAGGAAAAAGAAAGTTTCTTATAAGAAAGAAGCTATAAGAGAAGAAGGGAAAAGATCAAGCAACCTCTTTGCCATTGAAATCGCGAAACTTTCATTTTTCTACTTGGGAATGGTCTTCTTCTTTTGCTTTATGTTCCTATTCCTGTCTCATTTTTTAAGTTCGGAGCTGTTTTGCTAACTAAAGGAAAAGCTAATTAACTTTTGTCCACTTCGAGAGCTTGGCCCTATAAATATAAGAATGGGCGTCACCTATTTTTACATTCGAAATTATCCTAGATCTCAAGGACCAGGCCCTCGATCCTGTAAGACAAAGACTCAATCAAGAACCGGGGAAAGTTCAATCAAATAAGACGAAATCGAAAAGATTGAAAGGGCTCGTGATTCAAGAAGGCGAGCAACTTCACTAACTTAGGGAAGGGAGAACACTTCTTCCTCTCTTTGTCTGAGGAGGTAATTCATAGTCTCAAGACAGAAGCATTTCCCGAACACTACCTACTTTCGGAATAGTTCGAAGGCTTAGACCACTAGCCGGACTTAGGCAATTTCCTACTTCGAAAGAAGGCTATAAGGCTTGCAACGAATGGAAAGCTTACGGACTGCTTACTTACAACATTTTCTTTTTTCAGGTAAAGGTAAGCCCCCTAATTCTCTGAATGTGGCATCAAAAGCTTATTCTCACTAAGGGCTCGAACCATAAGCACTCTGGGTGAAGTTCCACAACATTCCTGTCTCTCTTTGGGCAGCCTACTTGTTTTAGTAAGATCAACAGGAGAAGGAAGGGGCTTATGAGGGGGAATCTATAGCACGTTTGCTAGGGTCTCCTTCCTCAGCATATTCGCGTCTGTCATGTTTTTTCCTCCTCTTCAACTGGGCCTTATTAGTTGATTCAGTCTTGATTTTATTCCGCCTATTTGCCCTTCCTCTTTAAGATGTGTCCTCTTATCGAAGCATTGTGGGTGCTTACCAGGCCTTTGACTTGGCCGAGGGCCCAAACTCGGACTAGAACTGGACTCTCGTTAAAAGAGTAAATTACTTATGCTCTGATTGGCACGGGGTGGTAAACGAATTCTTTCAAGTCAACTCCGTACCTCCCTTTTTTTTTCTTTTTTTCCACACTGCCTATCTGTGCCAAACGTTGTTATGATTAACAAAAGCTAAGACACTGTAACAAATATTTTCTGCGTTTTTCATCTTTCTATCAAAATCGAATTTAATTAACAAAGTATTCTTTGGGTAGATTTTCTAAGTTGAGGTGCTCCTCTGCTGACAATGCATTTTCATATGTCTTCGAAAGAGTTCCTATATCTATAGATATCTAACTTTTTCTTCTTCCATAGGGCGGAGTGGGGTTAGCTGTTGGAACCCGATCTTGCTCCTCATTGGAACGTTCTTGAACTTAATTTATCCCAAAAATGACGGAATGCTCCGTCGGACTCATCCGTTGGTCCTCTTCAGGGGCAGGACTCGAAGGTATTTCGAAGACTTCCACCGGTTCCCCGGTCCTCTTTTAGGATTGGCTGCTATTATTAGGGGTGTTGACATGGCTGGATTACCAGTCAAAGTACTAGCTTTTTAAGCCTTTTTTAGGCGATAGACATTGGAAAGAAAAGGTGTGGAACTTGGTTAGTTATATAGGATATCTGAATGGCTTTCTTACTATCTATATTACCTATTAACGGTGGATAGAGTCATTAACGTAACGGTGGGCAGCATCTGTGGCACTTTCTAAGATGGATCATATAGAGTTGCTTCATCAAATGGGACAACAGAGAGAAGTATCGGAAGCCTTTATCTTTATGATCATCACTGTACCCGAGAAAGATGCAGCAATCAACCTCCAATTTGTGATGAATAGACTGATCGATGTGGACGTAGCATAAACATGCTAAAAAGCGTACTTTTTTGAAAGCGTAGAAACGAATCGGTATAAAAGGAGAAAGCCTAAAGTATAGATTTTTCGGGTATTTACCTGGACCGACATGGAACTGCATTGATTTCCTCACTCGCTGCTGGAACTAGCACGAGTTGGTAGATAGGAAATGCCTAGATGCTAGCACTTACTGCCATGCCATGGTTTAAGCTTTAGGCTCCATAGACGAAACTTTTTTTAGGTATTAGGGAGGGGGGGGGACTAGTTAAGTCCAGAAGGAGAATCGAAGTTTTTTTCTAGGAGTACTTTATTTTTTTTTTCAGTAGCAAAATAAGAGTCGTGGAGCGGGCATCGGAAACGACGAAAGCCGCGGGAAAACATGTAAAAATCTTACACACATACCCATAAGCATCTATTCTCATCAAAACAACTGTATCGCAAGTAGAGCAGAAGGCATAACGAGGAAGGAGGTACTCTCAGGGCGAAGGACAGCAAGAAGCTCTTTTCGATTTTATAGTCTGGCTCTATGCGCAGGTATTGAGTGAAGAACTGCATCCATCCCACTGGTACTAATATATAGTAAGATATAGTGAAACTAGTTCGATTATAGAATTCTATATAAGGGATAGATTAACCAAAACTCTCTTTCTTAAAAGAATTTTAGATCCACTTTTTTGCTTTCTTTTTAATGGATAACCAATTCATCTGATCTTCAAAATTGAAGCTTGCTTAAAAAAAGTCAACTTTGGTCGAAAGAATGATAGGAAAGTATCCTCTCTCAAAGAGAACTCTTTACCTGGATTCATCATTGGATGTGTAAGAGGTTCTCATCTTTAACACTTAATTAACCTTGTCTAAGCACTCACCACTGCCTGAAAGGAAGCGCTTTTCACATGAAAGGGATTCCTCTGGCCCCTGAGAAAAGCACATCATATATTCAAAACCGACGCTTGGGAGGGTAGCGCAGGCCAAATACAGAAGCCCAGCGATAACCGCCATAAGCGCGAAAGAAAAGCAGGCAAGGGAAAGAGGGCGTGGAAGGGAGAGGTGAAGCTTTCTGAGTTCTATTGCCAGTCTGTTCTTATTCCAGACTGAACACAAAGCAGCCAATCGAACGAAAGTCCCTTATGGAAATTATTAGATGGTTACCGGAAATGACAAAAGAAAAAGCCAAAAACTGCTAACCGAGAGTCCTATACTTTGACTTTACTTATACTTGTCCACCGGCCATCTGGATTCTGTTCTAGACTTAGCCCACTTGACTTGGCTAGCTCTGGCACTAAGCCCTTATCTTATCTACACCCCTGGCTAATAGTGAAAATCATTATTCCCCCTTTCCTTATCGACATTAGCTCAATATCTTTATTAGTTGACTGGGAGCAAGCTGCATCTTCAACATTTAGCAGCCCCCCAGAATGGGAAGTCTTCCAAGCTGCTTTTAGCATGCATCTTATTATCTAGACTGACTGGTAAGATAAGGATAAGCTGAGCTGGGAAGAAAGCTGTGAGTGCGCCTTCCTTCCATAGCTACTGAGGAAGTCGGATCCTCCTTTTGTTTGCCAAAAAGCGGCCATCAAATGATCGGAGAATTACAATTACATAGATTAGGAAATTCCTAACTCGCCTATTAAGCCGAAAGCGATAGCGAATCAAGAAATGGTTAGGTAACCCACACAGTCGGGCGAGCTAGCCTATTTAGATTATTACTTCCATTCCGAACCTGACTTCGCTGGATTCTGAACTCATCCAGCTTGTAGATCCCACACGATAAGGCACTCCATTCGAGTTGAGCGAGATATTCTAATAATATTCACATATAGGATGTGATAAATAGAATGTTCTAAGTATACAGCAAAGGGATCGTCCAACGTGAGAAAATGCCTATTGAGTTTCTAACCTATACCCATAGAAATCGAATATATAAGCGGACATCTCCTTTAGGGACGGAAATGCACTACTTTCAGTTTTGAAAGGCGTCAGTTCGCTCATTAGTTAATATGTGGATAAGAATAATCTCATTTGGTCGGATTGATTGACTTTATTTATTCCTGAGAGAGTAGGTCAAATGCCTTTCACACCCAGACTATACATAAGCTTGAACTAGAATAAGACAGTCACCTGGTTTCCAGGTGAAATTACTTTACTACTTCTTTATTGGTCTCAAGCCACTTTCCTTTCTCAGCTACGCTTCCCTCTCACGCGATGAATGACCCATCCATCCCCTTGAATCAGAAAGAGATTGTTGCACCCTTCTTTTGTCGAGCTCAAAACTCCTTGCCTACCTAAGGTATGGTTCGGTTACCGAGGGGCGGTTATGAAATCAAAAAGAAAATAAAGACCCTTTAAGCTACGTGGCGACCTATCTCATAAGATATTGCCTATTGAGGAGGATAAACATGAGTTTATCTGCACCGAAGATCCCCGTTGACCACATCTGGTAAGGCCACTAAGCTAAACAAGTCTTTCTTACGCGTCCATTCATATCGTTAGTTGTTCGGGGACCTTCATGTCTGCGCCTGACCTCCAAGCTATTTAGAGTAACGAACACATGTGCTTTTATGCATCGTCGTGTTGTCAGCGTATCCATATCTCTTCTATACCTGACTATAACATATTTCTTTAGCTCTTTCACCTAGTCGGCGTATGCGGCATGAATCTCTCTCTCTCCCGGCCAATTATAGAATATTATGCCAGATGTGAAGCTGGATAAGATGGCTGTGCGATCTGTGATTGAGGGACTCACCATTCCATTGATTAAGGCGCTTTAATCCCACCAAGATAAGGTCTATCTTAGAAAATATTCAAGCAAGTCCCCAGGGGGGGTTATGACAACTAGACTTTCTAGTTGTCAGCCCTATATGACCTTAGGAAAAGAATTAGGATTCGGAGGAAGAAAGAAGGCAAAGCCGAAGCCAAAGGGTTGTGAACAACAGGTGAAGAGAAAATCTCTTTAAAGGACCTTCTTTTTTAAGATGAGGACGATCCGCTTTGGTTGAGTCATTTCTTGGCAAACAAACGAGTAGCGGAGATGGAGCTTATCTACAACAGGTGAAAAGAAAATCTCTTTAAAGGTATGGAAAACCTCGCCTTGTCTAATTAGCATATAGGTTGATTTGAAAAGAAAGTAGTCAATAAAAATAATAAAGCCTTTCGTTCGTAGTCATCCGCATTATTCCGGATATCCCCTTTTTTATTAGTTGCTAAAAGATTGCTAATAGTTCTGAACCTTTTCAATGATGTTTAGAAAACGTAATCTTATATACCCAGGAAAAAGAAGTGGGTGCCGTCATATAACGCATTCGTACCTAGAAAATGGGCATTTCCCTTCAATAAGTAGCTAAAGATCTTGCCCCCCCTCAACAGTTCCTGTTCGTTAACCAATTATATTGGGATATTGCCAACAGAGATAATCCAATCCGATTGGTCGTTCGTTTTCTTTTGATCTTTCGGTAGATCATCTGTAAAAGAGATTCCAACATCCACCCTCGTCCTTCCTTCTCTGAATACTTGAGCGAGAAGGTATGAAATTACTTGAGAAAAGCGAGAAGGTAACGTAGTTCTGAGCCGATGGATGAACCATTGGTTGTAGATGATAAGTCTCTTAGCGAGAAACCAGCTCTAGGGGGTAGAGAGGGATGAAGTCTTCCAGGTGAGCTGAAAGCGATGGGAGTAGATCAAAAAGCATCTGATTCTTCAGTTGCAGAAGTTTGATCCTCTGCGGATTTAGCAAGAGAAAGAAAGGGTATCTGATACTGGTTCAGCTAAATAAATCGATCCCGAAACAGCGGATAAGGAAAGATCCGTCCCCGCGCGCCATCTTTTAAGACGGCATCTTTTGCAGCGGTAGCGGGTGATTCTACAAAAGAAAGCGGTTCCGCGACGGAAGCTTTATCATTTACGGCAGCCTATAAGTATAAGGAAGGAGAACGGGGAACTGAACTGGCCAATCTGGCTGTGCTTTCCGGGCTGTCCATTCCCTACCTTATGATTTTGCAGTAGTCCAAGCCTAGCCCAAGCTTTTCATTCTAGTCCCTCACTGGCATCCATCAAGTCAATAAAATCTTCGTCTTGCTTGGTGATTTCCTTCTCTCTTCAGATTGACCCTTCTTAAAAAAACAGGAAAGTTTACTAAAACTCGGGATTTTTCGTTTCCTAAGCGAGTTAAAAAAACAGTCAAGATCTAAATAACCAATAAAAGAATCCTTTCCATAACTTCGATTTCTTAATTTTTTCTTGCGGGATTTTTCGTTGATTTATGATATTAAATGATATAAGGAAAGAAGAGTTATTACACAGATGAATTGTATTTATTACACTGAAATTGATTTTGACCTAGAAGTGAAAAGTTGCTAAAACCCCGTCTTTTTCACTCAAAATCTCTAAAAGAATCTCTTACTTATGTTATGATATTATTTTCAAGCTTTTAGTGCGAATGCGAACGAACCAAAGACCGAAACTACCAATCGAAGCGCCCCGAGCTTAATCTCAAGAAGGAATCCTATTAATCAGATCCAGAAAAAGAAAATGCAAATAAATAAAAAACCGAAGGAGCAAGAAAGATGGGAGTTGGAAGAGATAGTTGTGAATAACCCGGGCCAGAACTAAAAACCAATAAAAATAATAAAGTCTCAACTTGGCCTTACTTTTCTTCTTTTTACGCTCTTCTCGACCCCGCTTCGTACGCTCTCCTGACAGACTTTTTCCTTCTGCCCCACACTAAGGGGAAATAGCGAAAGAGCACCTTTACTGCGATCGCCAGAGAGGAAGGCGGGTCTCGCTGATATAGAGAGAGGGGGCGGTATCGAGATTTAGCGTAGAATGAAAGCGCGGGATACAACGGTAGGGCAGTACCCAAACATCAGGTTATTTTTTTCCTACGAGGAAGAGAACTCCTTTGCTTTGAGAACTGGACCTCCTCATCGAAAAGATGTAATGCCTACTTCCCCTCGCGAATAGAGTTCCGCATCGGGAAGCCTACTCCTCAATAAACATCTTATCTCATCCACTGAGGATCCTACTCCTCGTCTTCCTCCAAAGGCTACTACTCGACTCGGGATATTCATACTGTTCGGACTAAACTGGATCTACTCATGCTGGACCGACTGTGCAGCACGCTGCCCGTCCGCGGAAGCATTCTGGTAGGAAGGCCATAAGATGCGGAGAAAGCGAGCTTCAACGAGTGGAACTGTTCTGCCCAAGCTTTGAACTTCCTGTATGACTTGAAAAAGTCCCAGTGTGTAGGAGACCCGTAAGGCCGATGGCAGGTAAATTCCATCTCCAGGTAAAGTACTATAAGAAAGAAGGACAGCTCAGTTCTATCTATGAGGCCCTGATTAAGGCGGGACAGCTAGCTATATAATCGGTAGCCGGGCGGAGCAGCTCGAAGAGGGTCTCTATTGATCGAGCTTCAGCTTTGATGGGATTGAACTCATTTCACATCAAACAAAAAATACGAGATCGACAACGACTCCGCAACTTACAGCGAGAAGGAAAAGAGAGGTAGAGAGAGAACAGAACGGAACCGATAGCCCTGACATAATTCAGGGCAAGAGAAAGAACTAAGCGTATAGTAAGTACTATTCCCTTGGACTGCACCATGAAGGCCAGGTGATCCCTAATAAGACCTAAAAACCTTCCCGGCGTATGAGAGAGCAAGAGAAGCGTACCCATTAATCTATTTATGACAGCTTCGATGCCCGACTAATCCTTCAAGTGATTTCAGGGTGAAGGTGCTGCTCCTTTAACTCTTTCCGGACAAGCATCTCCCTTGAACTGTCCTTTCGTAGACTTCAAGTCTTGGGGTTGCCTCTTAAGACAGATTAATCGGCTAGAGTCCACTTCCAAGGTAGAACCAAGAGCAAATTTCTATAGATTAAATGCTCGTTTGTCGACCAAGATCCATATCCTAAGATCCGCGCCCTTTCATACGAAGCCGAATCCGCTGAATCAGGAGAATCCAGGTGGGTGAGTTGGTATATAACCAAAGGCGAGACAAAAAAGGCCGAGCAAAGGACCTTGACAAAGGCAATGGCTAAATACCATAACTATTCCCAAGAGCTAGGTCTTCCTTCGGTTACCTCTATTCCTTGAGTTTCCCTTGGATTTCGAACGCTTTGAAGAATTCCGTGGTTTGTCATTTCCCGGACAAGGCGCCTGGCATTGAGTATGACGGAATAAACTCTTTTCTCCGATCTCAAACACTTTTCTTTGCCTGGGTAGATAATAGGCTTTGATCAGTTTACTGAACCGAGTTGCCCACATACTCTCACTCTCATCACCCGGATTGACTCACCGTTCTTAGATGCCTAGATCTCTGCCCATTTGTATGTAGTCTATCTACCGCCAAACCATTCTATCATATGCACGGGCTCCTTCCTATATATCTTATATGCCTTATATGCCGAAGAGAGGAAAAGTGTGACGTACAGGCCCCGGCCATTCAATGCCTTTGTGGATCCGGCTCAAAGCAAAGACAGAAGAAAGACGAATTCGGACCGCAGCATAGCAAGCACTCACTCCATCTATTCTTTCACTATCTTCTCCCAATAAACTCCTCCTTCTTTTCTTAACGCATCTCCCGTAGCGGTTAAGCTCTCTCTTTTTCTGGTTTCAAGTTAAGGCGAAGGAGAGTGCTTTCAGAGTTCGAAAAACTAGTCAAGCCAACTTTTTGAGTCAGTTTTTTTTTTTTTGATAATCCTTCAGTGGACTATCAAGTAGTCGATCAAAAAATCCCTTTCTGACTCCGCTTTCTGAGTCGTCCACTAATTCAACTAGATCAAGGCGCCCATCTTTTTACTGTTGTCAACGTCAACGAGGAAGTTCACAATCCTTTCGGGCAAGCTAACGCTAGTGAATCATGTCTCCTAAGAAATCCTTCGCCTTTCAATTTGAAAAAGGAGGGCTTTTGATTGATAAATTCCGTCAATCAATGGTGAGAGCTTCCGACTTAGAGTGAAGAGGGAGCTCTCTAGTAAGACTAAGAATCAGAAAGCCAGAAGAAGGAAGATAAGTGAATGGCCGTGAAACTCTCAAGAATGCGCCTAGAATTTTAGGTGTTGATCCAAATCCTGGTCCTATCGAACCAGCTACTTCATCCCTTCAAGGCCGACTGCAATTCAAGGTGGTACGAGCCAGTGCGAACTAACATCTTGAATCCCCACCTCCTATGTCTCCCTTTCCTGGCCATCAATCCAAGCATGGAAATCCACCTGGCACCGACTAATCCCATTAACGCGGGGAATAACCTACATCCGGAGAAGGAGCATCCGAAATGGGTAGATCCGATCCATATTATTCCTCCACTCTGAGGGGGAAACCCAAGCAACGACCAGCTCATTCACCATAATTTGGTTGGGGCACGGCGGGTATTGAACATCTAAGTGCGAGCCAACTATCTCCGTAGGTGACTAAACAATATGAATTGCCTTCAGGTGTGCCTTTGATGGCCTATTCCCGTAGCTTTCTTTCCTATTTGAAAAGAGGGCTGGGGGGGGTTTCGAAGGCGAGTCTGAGATCAAGTTTCGGGTGCTTGCTTGGCTTTCGAAGGGACTTTATAAACTTAGTTGAGCATTAAATTGATTAGGAAGGGGAGTAGGTAGGTCGTTCGGTTAGAGATAGGGAATAGGTAGCTCCGGCAACAGGAAACGGGCAGGAGCAGGCATTCCAGCGCACTCTTTCGGTATTCTATTTCCTTGCAATGATTCGTCAAGTTCATAAATAGACTCATTCTCGAATGAAGATGGAATGGAGACGAAGCGAGCGAGCCTATGCATTCTTTCTCTCCTGCTTATGCTTAATAGTTCTGTCCTATCTCCCTAAGGGTAGGATCCACGGGTTTTGATCCCTAGCGATCAGTCCGTGCTGTAATTCCGCTATGAGTCAAGAATGCTATAGAAGCCTGAGGTTGAGTACGAAGGGGGGCGTTGGAAAGAGAGCTGAAGTACAATTATTGCTGCTTAGCGAAGTGAGGTACAAAGCACCTTTCCGCTCTTTGCTTAGCATATGCTGGTTCTACTTCTTTCGCTGTCTTTTTTGTACTTGTTTGGAATCGGTATGATGAGGTTGGTTTTGAGATGAGAGTAGGATACACACGTCGAAGAAATCCGTTGTCTTCGAATAGTCCTTTCTTGTGCAATTGAAGAAGAAGGGAAGGGCTTGGGTTAGTCTTTCTTTGAGTGCCCCTTTTCCGGGCTTTTTCAGACAAAGCACAAGATCGGCCTCTCCTGAAAGCGAATAATAGTGCCTCGAAAAGGCCAAGGGATGACTCCTCAATTGTGGTAAGGTATCTTACTCTTACCTTACCCCAGGAGATAACTTCCTCTCTCCAGAAAACAAGCAAGCAGAGCTCTCTGTCCGGTGACCAAGAAAGCTTAAAGAATGCCGTAAAGTGATCACAGAAACTTCAGTAAACTTCTTCCACATGGGGAAGGAAAGGAGTCCTTTTGGGGACATGTAAGACAGCCTAGCTGATCCTTTTTCATGTCCATCTTTAGAAGAAGATTTCCGACATGAAGGAGAATGGAACTCGAAAGCAAGGGATATTCATTCAGCAGAAAGGGCTCCTACGTTAAGAACTAAGAAAAGAACCTCAACCTCTTCTGGGCATGCCCCCGAGAACTAGTGTCCTAACCCTTACTGCGGTTCTTCCCCCAAAAGCTTCTTCTTTAAGAACCGAGTCTGTAATAGCTGCACCTTCTTCTACTGCGGATTATTCTTCAATTGCTATTAGTTCTGTGCCTTATCTAAGTGTACTAGGGACAGTAGCCCACTAACTCCCCTTTTATGTGAAGCCTTTATCTTAATCTTATTATAAGATTTACCAAATTCAACTTACTTCCTTCATCTTCATTAAGGAAAGGGAATCCGGTTGCGAAACTATTGATTCGAGCCTCTCCTTTATATAAAGCTATTCCAGTCTGAGACTGTCTCCCAAGAGCCCAAAGTCTTCGACTAATTGGAGCAAGAGCTGCGAGAGCAGCAAGAAGGGGTTATGTACACGCCGAAGTGACTTAACTTTGTGTACTAATTTCGTCCTTTGGAGGTAGCAGCCTCTTCCAATCCACGAGTGGAGTCCGGATCCAAGCTAAGGCTATCTGGGGAGGACCAACCTTAGTGAGCAGCTTATCTAACCTATTAAGATAAAAGCAGAGGTCTTGCTCATGGATTCAGTTGACAAGCTCTCGGAAAAAACATCAATCCGTGGATATAAATAACCCAAAGGCTTCCACCGGCTCCCCATTTCTAGATCATTCATATTGAGTGACATAGCCCATTTCGTTAACAAATAGGGGTGGCAACAGAAAGATCACCCGATCGAGGAGTTTTCTTTGCACCACTCGAAGACCCACCAGGTCGACCAGGAAAAAGCTCCAAATTGACCCTTAACAGTCATAATACCATCACCTATGGTAGCGTGACCAAGGTCCTTCTATCTTCCTAATGTCTCATTAGAGTGATAGGGGAATTCCAAAGCTTGAATGAAGTGATTGACGGATTCCTTCTTCATCTTATCTTATGAAAATATGCAGTTAAGTTCTTATTCCTAATGAGGAGTTCTTGATTTAAAGGCTCCGCTCCTTCAGGAACGAAGTCGCTATAGCTTTTCTATTGGCCTTTGAAAGAAGCCAAAATAGGATGCTTTTTTATAGGTTCCGAAAGTGCTTATTCCGCCTTGAGGGGCGATGGACTGTATTCCAGAGGATCAGACTTGATCAGTTCAGGCTATGGAAGTTTCGATCTTCCAATCAATCTATCTTTGAATTCGATAGCCTGTCACGTCATGGGAAGCGATCATCAACTGCTTTCGATCTTGAATGCTCTGTTCCGCTCCTTGATCACTTTCTGGGATGACAGCAAGTCTTCTCCCCATTGGTGAGATTGGTCCCCTTCCTTTGTTCTTTGTCCAACTACTCGGTCAATGAGGATGGAAAGGTAGTGAAGTAAGCCTAAGGTTCGGTTCGGTGTAGAGATAAAGGACAGTAGGCCATCACTGGCTCTTCCCCTCGGATTCTTTCCTTCGGCTTAACTTTCAACCTTCCCTACCCCTTTCGACGCAGCAATGAGAGCAGCAGGGACGGAGCGCTTGCCCTTTACCTCTTGGTGGAGGAGTCTCCTCTTATTTTAGGCTGGCACGGTCTTAGAATGCACGATAGAAGTGCGGAAAAAAAGTAGTTTAGCGGGAGAAACCCTGTGGGATAACGGTTCTTTGAAGGAATACCTCTCTTTATAACTGTCTTCCGCTTGAAAGCTTTCACGTGGAAAATTGAGAATGTCAATAGGCATTCGAACTCCTTTTTCTTTTTCGTAGGAAGGGTACGCGTCCAGCTTAAAGAGAAAAAGATTCGCGGACATCCGCTTTAGCAGACGATTTTTCTACTTTCATTAGACGCTCTCCTGGCTTTCGCGGAAGAAAAAAAGAATTTTTACTAATTTGTTTGTACTTAAAGGCCTTTAAATGATTGAAATGCATTCCTCTCTATTGTTCTCAGCGAAGGGATAAAGCCCAGGATGGGAAGTCGCATCTCTTTCGGAGTTGAAAGGATCATTACTCAGTAAAGGCGATCGAGTCTCGTAACCCCATGGAAACTCCTTATCTCTATCTGAATTTCTTTTTTCGAGCCTTGTCTCAGGTTCGTTCCTCTCCCTATCGGTTGAGTTAGCTTCTTTCTTAGTCGAGCTAGTGGCTCCACCCCTCTCCTGTTAGTCGAGCCTCTCCACCCCTAAACCTCTTTCTATTGGTCGAGTCAGTTTCTCTCCTTTCAGTCCTATCCTAGCTTCACTCGTAAACTCCGTGCCATGTCTTCCAAACCTTAGTTACTTGCCGAAGTCTCGAGCTCTTCACTTTCTTCTTAAACTAGGAACAATTCTATTTTGTCTTTACTCTCTCGGGTATGCCTATTTGGTTTATGCCCTTTACTCCTAGTCTTATTAGTTTGTCTGGAACCTTTCGTTCCTAACTGTCAGAGCTTCTTCGAACCTTGTCTTAAGACTTGAGCTAGTTTCCAACTCTCCTAGCGTCTAGTCTTTCCTCTGTAACATCAGCTGCAGGAAAATCCGCTGCAATAGAGTCATCCCTCGAGCTTTGGTTTACACCCTTTGATCCAGGTTGTTAGTCCCGTCTCTATCCATAAAAGCCGATTTACTATCGTACCTTCTAACCTCTACTTCAAGGTCTTGCAGAGCCTTATCTTTTGTTTATGACCTCTTTTTTGGATTATCCGATGGAGGTGGAATCTCCAGCAGCTTTAATAGAGCTAGTTTAGTTCCCGCCAAACCTTATCCTGGTTCTGATCCTGATTAAGTCTTATCCCTAAAGGTTGGCCAAGTCCCTTCGATCCTCTACTTCTGAGTCGGGTAGTTCATTCCTTGCCTTGTGAGAGGATTCATCAGTAGCAGAGTAAGACGAAGAAGTGACAGAAGAAGAAGAGTAGCTACGGGCATATACCCCCCGCCTCCAAGCGGGGAGAACAAGTGCCATATAAACAACCTTAGAGAAGGAGCGAAAAGCCACTCTAGTTGAAGATGAAACCCTCTATTCCCGATAGGCAATGAAAGAAAGGGCGTTCTTTCTTTTCTTCCACCAAAACCAGGAAAGGAGTTTGGGTATAGACTCTAAAAGAACATTGTTTACCAGATTCAACTGAGGATGAAAGCCTTGTTCTTGATCCTATGTATGGATGGAGAAGGAAAGGATAAGAGAATAATCTTTCAGGCTAAATAAGCTTATTTCCATGATGGGAACAGGAAACAACTCATATGTAAAGGTGGATGTCTAACGCGATACGATAAAGGTTTGACAGGCATACATTACTTCTAATAGTCTTGGTATATACCCCTTCGTATACCTGATCAGACTGCTACCCCTGTTATGACTTCTATTGGCGGGGCTTCCCTTGGGTTGGGGGAAGGGACTTAAAGGTTTTTTAAAGAACTTGCAGGATTGTTAGCCAGCGAATCCGCAATACACTGTCTGTTGGTAAGAAAATCAATAATGAATATCTTTCTAATAGAACTGGGGACTAGTATACCTGTCCCATGAAAGAGGTGAAAGAGCGGTTGGATAGGCAGAGTCTTAGTCTCTGTCGAAAGCGGATCGAAGGTGTTTACTCAGCAAAGAGATCAAACAAGAAATAGGCGTGGTTCAACAACTACATCTTCGCAAGACCAGTCTCGCAAACACGGTTCGTTAGCTTAGCTATGGGGTGGGGCTACAATGCCACTCTTCCTAAGCAACATTTAGTAAGAACATCGATAGCCTGGCTTTTCGTCGTATATCATACCAGCTCCCTGAACCTAGCTTCGACATCTAACTTTTCCAATTGCAAAAGGTAGCCGGGCCTAGCTTGCAATAGATCCCATAGCTTATCCTGTGCAGTTTCCGATAAGATAGAGTTACAGGTTCCGGAGCCGGTCTATGCGGGAATCAGACAGGAAAGAAGAAAGAAGCTGCCTGTCAGGTAACTGATTGAATACATTGCCAGTCTCCCATTCCAATAGCTGCTAGTAGACAGAATCCAGTCAAAGTCAGCTTGCTTTTAGCATGTCACTGGTAACCTGATTGATAGGAGAGTCGCTAGTATAGCTGCCAGTACCTGTATCCTAATTGAATAGATATGCCTAGCACGAAGAAGATAGCTGACTAGCTTGTTGATTTGAGGTGTGATCGGCATTCTATATAAGAATATATTGAATTTATAGTCTGTCAGTGAGAGAAGCAGTGATCGAGAAAGTCCCGCCCAAAGAAAAGAGCGACGCCAAGAGTGGACCAGGCCATATGGCGGTCCCGCAAAGCCGGTCACCGGGAGGTAAGATCCTTCTAAATTGTTTCACTGCAGATAGCATCTATCGGAAATGTAACAAAAGTCAGATGCGGAACACATGCAAGAAAAGATTGCACTAGTCACAGAGAGAAGACAGCCAATCCAATAGAGCAAGCAACCAGTCACTGCAAGGAAAGCAAAGAGAGAAGCTAGTCACAGGTAAAAAAACATGCACTGTCTCTAAGCTCGATTGACTGGCCTAGTTTCACTCGGAGATAGAGACCAGTTACCGAGCCAGTCAGATGCTTGCCTTGTCTAACTCCCCAGTTTCACAAGCAAGCAAGCCAGGCGGATCACCTTCTTCATTTTAGAGCTAGCACTGCCAACAAAACAAGTGCCTAGACAGAGCTTCTAACCACTTGGACCCGATGATATGAGTTAATTGACATACTTTCGATATCAGCTTTTATATAGTGCGCGCGGTAGCACGAGATTACTGGCTTGTTTGCCTTAGGATTGGCTGCTCTTACGCTCTATTCTGGGATAGAAGAAAGAGTTATAAACTACGGCTCCGGTCTTCAAACGCTTCATGAGGCTTTACTTGACGAGTAGACCTGAGTTACCTATTGGGACCAGTGTATGCTTGTCAGCTCCTTAGATCGGTACTCTTGCTAGTAAAGATAGGCGACCCGGGCGAACTGTCGGCAGGTGGACTTGCTCGTGATCACAAAGGACTATGGCAGTTTGGTTTTGTGAGGAAATTGGGATGGGGTTCAATTCTTAAAGCTGAGATTTGGGCCATTTTTATGGGATTACAGTGTGCTTGGGATAGAGGTTATCGATCGGTTATCATCGAGTCTGACTCTCTTCTTGCAGTAACAAAGATTCCGGGGGAAGTTCATCGTCAGGATCCTTTCTATACCTTGATTACAAAGTGTCAACAGCTACTCCGACTCAATTGGAATTGCAACCTCACTCATATATTCAGGGAAGCTAATTATTGTGCTGATTTTCTTGCTAGTTTAGCTATGTCTTTTGATTTTAGTATCACTATTTTAGATAGCAAGTGACTTTCCCCATCAGTGCGGCACGGGCTACCGAGATAAGACTTCCCGAGGCCCGCTCAGCTCAGGTGCGCGGGTCGTGACACAAGCCTGGGATACCACTTCTCTGTCTCTGACATGGGCACCGGTACGTATGGATACCCCCTCGTGTGGATCACCTAAAGCCGCCTCGTATGGGACCGGAAGGGATCGGAGGTACGTATGGATGCGCCCGCGTGTTGACCGCAATATCTAAACTTCAACCCTCTTTTCTTTCTCTTTCACGAAATCAGGTATAAAACATAGTGAGATTTGCTTTACATTTGACCCTTCGAAAGTAGACACAAACCTAAACATCGCAATCTGCAAAGAGTAACATACTATACAGAGATCTCTTGGTAAGATGGTAACGGAGAGTCCTATGGTCCTTCATGGTGAAATGGCAAAGACAAACCGAAAGAGGGAGAGAGGGGAGTATGGCACGGTAGCTAAGCGAGAGTGGTTGCGGTGATGAATAATATTGTTTTTATACCAAACAAAGAGAGGAACCGCTATTCCTCACTGCGGTATTCACTCTTGAAATACAGGGTAAGCCAACCAGTAGAAAGAAAGTGTAAGCAAGGAATTCGATTCTTGTACCAGTCAACGATATCCCTCTATGCGGCAACTGCTATTGCAGCTACTCTAAACGAAAAACCCCTCGCGTAACCAAGCTTCTATGTAGTGCTATCCGCCAATAGATGCAGGATTTCATGCCTCACTTGCTAAAAGAACTTCCTCTGCTTAGTTATAAAACATCGCTTCTGCCCTTATGAATGCCGGATCGTGAGGATCTTACTTTTGAGAAGCCAAACCTGGAGCTCAATAGAATCTCTCCCTACCTGAGTCAACTTGCTTACTAGCCGCCCTCGCCCTGCCTTGGACAGCAGCTTGCAACTATAGATTAGGAGTACTTGCTTGCCCACATGGGCAGATTAAGCACCGTAGTACGCTCTTCTTTCTTTTTCCTGGAGTTGGGAACGGTTTCCGAGACTTGAGCGTATATTTCCAATATCTATTTATTTTTTGCTTAAGAGCTATGTAAAAGGAATGGTTGACGAGACTCTCACTGGCGGGCCTACGATGGGAGACAGAGATATCGAAAGCGTGCAGTGATAAGGTATAATAGGAAATCCTGTCATATTGAAAGAAATTCATCTTTTTGATCCATGGACGTTCGAGTGGACATTATGCACTTGTTACACAACAACCCCTTTTCATCAGAGCCAAGCAAGGCGGACAGCGGGTAGGAGAAATGGAGGTTTGGGCTAACGAAGGATTTGGTGTTGCTCATATTTGACAAGAGATGCTTACTTATAAATCGGATCATATTAAAGCTCGACAGGAAGTATTTAATACTACGATCTTTGGAGGAACAATACCTAAACCCGAGGGTGCTCCAGAATCTTTTCGACTGCTCGTTCGAGAATTACGATCTTTGGCTCTGGAACTGAATCATTTCCTTGTATCTGAGAGGAACTTCCAGATTAATAGGATGGAAGCTTAATCGGAATAAATAATTAGAATTTTGCTTCTATGATCGATCAGTATAAACATCAACAACTACGAATTGGATCAATTTCTCCTCAACAAATAAGTGCTTGGGCCACAAAAATCCTACCTAATGGAGAGATAGTTGGAGAGGTGACAAAACCTGATACTTTTCATTACCAAACCAATAAACCAGAAAAAGATGGATTATTTTGTGAAAGAATTTTTGGTCCTATAAAAAGTGGAGTTTGTGCTTGTGGAAATTATCAAGTAATCGGAGATGAAAAAGAAGACAAACGCTTTTGTGAACAATGCGGAGTCGAATTTGTTAATTCTCGAGTACGAAGGTATCAAATGGGTTATATTAAATTGGCATGCCCAGTAACTCACGTGTGGTATTTGAAACGTCTTCCTAGTTATATCGCGAATTTTTTAGATAAACCTCTTAAAGAATTAGAGGACCTAGTATACTGCGATTTTTCATTTGCTAGGCCCATAGTGAAAAAACCTACTTTTTTACGATTACGAGGTTTATTCGAATATGAAAACCAATCCTGGAAATACAGGATCCCGCTTTTTTTTACTATCCAAGGTTTTGATACATTTCGAAATAGGGAAATATCTACTGGAGCAGGTGCTATTCGAGAACAATTAGCCGATTTGGATTTGCGAACTATTATAGATTATTCATTCGCAGAATGGAAGGAGTTAGGGGAAGGGGGGCCCACAGGGAATGAATGGGAAGACCGAAAAGTTGGAAGAAGAAAGGATTTTGTAGTTAGACGCATGGAATTAGCTAAGCATTTTATTCGAACAAATATAGAACCAGAATGGATGGTTTTGTGTCTATTACCAGTTCTTCCTCCCGAATTGAGACCGATCATTCAGATAGATGGAGGTAAATTTATAAGTTCGGATATTAATGAACTCTATGGAAGAGTCATCGTTCGGAACAATATTCTTACCGGTCTATTAACAAGTGGATTTATGCCGAAAGATGTAGTAACGTCTCAGGAGAAATTCTTACAAGAAGCCGTAGATACACTTCTTGATAATGGAATCCGCGGACAACCAATGAGGGACGGTCATAATAAAGTTTACAAGTCATTTTCAGATGTAATTGAAGGTAAAGAGGGAAGATTTCGTGAGACTTTACTTGGTAAACGTGTCGATTATTCCGGTCGTTCCGTCATTGTTGTAGGCCCTTCACTTTCATTACATCGATGTGGATTGCCTCGTGAAATTGCAATAGAGCTCTTCCAGATATTTGTAATGCGTGATCTAATTAGACAACATCTTGCTTCGGACATAGGAGTTGCTAAGAGTAAAATTCGGGAAAAAGAGCCGGTTGTATGGAAAATACTTCAGGAAGTTATGCAGGGACATCCTGTATTGTTAAATAGAGCGCCTACTCTGCATAGATTAGGCATACTGGCATTCCAACCCATTTTAGTGGAAGGGCGCGCTATTTGTTTACATCCATTAGTTTGTAAGGGATTCAATGCAGACTTTGATGGGGATCAAATGGCTGTTCATGTACCTTTATCTTTGGAGGCTCAAGCGGAGGCCCGTTTACTTATGTTTTCTCATATGAATCTTTTGTCTCCAGTTATTGGGGATCCCATTTTCGTACCAACTCAAGATATGCTTATTGGACTCTATGTATTAACGAGTGGGAATCGTCGAGGTATTTGTGCAAATAGATATAATCCACGGAATCACAAAAACTATCAAAATGAAAGAATTGACGATAATAATTATAAGTATACAAAAGAACCCTTTTTTTGTAATTCCTATGATGCAATTGGGGCTTATCGTCAGAAAAGAATCAATTTAGATAGTCCTTTGTGGCTACGGTGGCGACTAGATCAACGCGTTATTGCTTCAAGAGGAGCTCCCATCGAAGTTCATTATGAATCTTTGGGTACCTATCATGAAATTTATGGGCACTATCTAATAGTAAGAAGTGTAAAAAAAGAAATTCTTTTTATATACATTCGAACTACTGTTGGTCATATTTATCTTTATCGAGAAATTGAAGAAGCTATACAAGGATTTTATCGAGCCTGCTCATATGGTACTTAATCATATCGTACCTAAGCTAAGTAATTCTATGATACCAGTCCAATTCGAGTCTTTCGGGTTCAATTAGGATCATAATTCGTAAATTGAAAGGTGAATTAAGATCGAGAAAAGGAAGTTTTCTAATCACTAACTCAAATCCATTCATTGTCGAATCCTACTCAGCGGAATATGGAGGTACTTATGGCAGAACGGGCCAATTTGGTCTTTCACAATAAAGCGATAGATCTATATACCATGAAACGACTTATTAGCAGATTAATAGATCACAAAGGAATGGCATATACATCACACATCCTGGATCAAGTAAAGACTCTGGGTTTCCAGCAAGCCACTGCTACAGGCGTTAGGAATTGATGATCTTTTAACAATTAACAATACGGATGGCTAGTCCAAGATGCTGAACAGCAAAGTTTGATTTTGGAAAAACACCATCATTATGGGAATGTACACGCGGTAGAAAAATTACGGCAATCCATTGAGATATGGTATTCTACTTCTGAATATTTGCGACAAGAAATGAATCAACATTTGTTGATGACTGACCCTTATAATCCAGTCAATATAATGTCTTTTTCGGGAGCTAGAGGAAATGTGTATCAGGTAAATCAATTAGTAGGTATGAGAGGATTAATATCGGATACACAAGGACAAATGATTGATTTACCTATGAAAAGCAATTTACGCGAAGGACTCTCTTTAACAGAATATCTCATTTCTTGCTACGGAGCCCGCAAAGGAGTTGTTGATACTGCTGTACGAACATCAGATGCTGGATACCTCACGCGCAGGCTTGTCGAAGTAGTTCAACATAAAAAAGTACGTAGAACAGATTGTGGTACCCTTCGAGGTCTTTCTGTAAGTCCTCTACTCTATCTATCTACTGATGCGAGAAAGAATTTTGATCCAATTGGTCGTGTATTAGCAGACGATATATATATGGGTTCACGGTGCGTGGCCACCCGAAATCTTCATATCGGGGTTGGACTTGTCAATCGATTCATAACCTTTCGAACCCAACCAATATCCATTCGAACTCCTTTGATTTTCTAAGTAGGAGCGCGTCTTGGATCTGTCGATTATGTTATGGACGGAGTCCTACTCACGGCGACCTAGTCGAATTGGGAGAAGCTGTAGGTATTATTGCGGGTTAATCCATTGGGGAACCTGGTACTCAACTAACATTAAGAACTTTTCATACTGGCGGAGTATTCACAGGGGGTACTGCAGAACATGTACGAGCCCCTTCTAATGGAAAAAGAAAATTCAATGAGGATTTGGTTCATCCCACACGTACACGTCATGGACACCCCGCCCTTCTATGTTATATAGACTTGTATGTCACTATTGAGAGTGAAGATATTCTACTGGGAGTGAATATTCCACCTTGATTTTAGTTCAAAACAATCAATATGTTGAATCCGAACAAGTGATTGCTGAAATTCGCGCTTTTGGGGACATCCACAAAGAATTTGAAGGAAAGGGTTCGAAAACATATTGATTCTGACTCAGAAGGGGAAATGCACTGGAGTACCGATGTGTACCATGCACCCGAATTTACTTACATACAGTAATGTTCATCTCTTACCAAAAACTTATCGTTTATGGATATTATCAGGAAGGCCGTACAGATCCAGTGTAGTCACCTTTTCGCTCTCCACAAGGATCAAGATCAAACGAACGTTCATTCTCTTTCTTTCGAACAAAGATAGATTTCTAACTCCTCATTGACTAATGATCAAGTCAAAGAGAAATGAAAGGATCCTTGACGTAAAAAAAAGGATAGGATTCCGGATTATTCATAACTTAATCGAATGGGATATAGAGTTTCTCATATATCCTGCCAAAAATTTTGATTTATTGTTGGCAAAGAGGCGAAGAAATCGATTCATAATTCCATTTCAATTGAGTCAAGAACGAGACAAAGAATTAATGCCCCTTTCCCTTCGATTGACCCATAAATGGTATTTTCCGTTTCAATAGTCTTTTTGCTTATTTCGATGATCCGCGATACCGAAGAAAGAGTTCGGGAATTACTAAATATGGGACTATAGAGATACATTCAATCGTGAAAAAAGAGGATTTGATTGAGTATCGAGGAGTCAAAGAATTTCGACCAAAATACCTTCGTCAAGTAGATCGGTTTTTTTTCATTCCCGAGGATGTGCATATCTTACCCGGATCTTCTCCCATAATGGTACGGAACAACAGTCTCATTGGAGTAGATACGCAAATCAAAAGAAATCGTCGAAGCCGAGTAGGCGGAGTGGTCCGAGTGGAGAGGAAAAAAAGATTGAACTTCCAATTTTTTCTGGAGATATCCATTTTCCTGGGGAGACAGATAAGATATCCCGATCCATGCAGTAACTTTTGAATCCATTCTTTTTGAATTTCTATTTTCTTCAAACCAAGAAGAGACATCCACGTCTTGGACAATTTCTTTGCTTTAATGTATGTATAGCCAAACATCAACCGCACTGAAAATCGGGTCAAGTTCTAATTGTTCAATTTGACTCTGTAGTAATAAGATCGGCTAAGCCTTATTTGGCCGCCCCAGGAGCAACAGTTCATGGTCATTATGGGGAAATCTTTTAAGAGGGGGATACAGAAGAACCATTTATATATGAAAAATCGATATTAAGTGATATAACGCAAGGTCTTCCAAAAGTGGAACAAGTCTGAGAAGTTCGTTCGATTGATTCTCTTTCCATGAATAACGAAAAGAGGATTGATGGTTGGAACGAACATCTAACAAGAATTCGTTGGATTCCTGGGGGATTAACGATTGGAGCTGAGCTAACTATAGCGCAAAGTCCGCACTCTTTGGTTAATAAGATCCAAAAGGTTTATCGATCCCAGGGGATGCAGATCCATAATAGGCATATAGAAATTATTGTACGTCAAATAACATCAAAAGTGAAGGTTTCAGAAGATGGAATTTCTAATGTTTTTTGCCCGGAGAACTAATTGGGTTGTTGCGGGCGGAACGAACGGGGCGCGCTTTGGAAGAAGCGATCTGTTATCGAGCTATCTTATTGGGAATAACGAGAGCATCTCGTCATACTCAAAGTTTTCTATCCGAAGCGAGTTTTCGCTCGAGTTTTAGCAAAAGCTGCTCTCCGGGGCCGTGCTGTCTTACTCGTTACAAGTATTCCACTCGTTTGGTTGAAAGGACTAAAAGAAAACGTTGTTCTGGGGGGAATGAGACCTGTTGGTACCGGATTCAAAGGATTCGTACACCGTTCAAATCAACAAAAGAACATTCCCTTGAAAACAAAAAAAAAGAAGATATTCGAGGGAGAAATGAGAGAGATTTTGTTTTACCATAGAGAATTATTTGATTCTTGTCTTTCAAAGAATTTCCACGATAGATCAAAACAACAATGATTTCTGGGCTTCATCCTTTTTATCTTCTCTGTCAAAGTTATGGTTATTTAATTTAGTAAGAAAATAAAGAAAGTCAAATAATAACTTTTAGAAAGGAATTAGTGGTTTGGGTTGTGTATCAATGGCCAATCCGCGTTAGAAAAGAAGGAAAAGTTGGAACAATTATTTATTTCAGGATACCTCATCTCTTTATTAAATAAAAAAAGAGAAAGTGTGGGGAGAAATGAATCTGCGATATTGGAACATCAATTTTGAAGAGATGATGGAGGCGGGAGTGAATTTTGGTCACGGTACTCGGAAATGGAATCTGCGAATGGCACCTTAGATCTCTGCCTGTAGTAAGGGTATTCATATTCTAAATCTTACTAGAACTGCTCTTTTTTTATCAGAGGCTTGTGATTTCGTTTTTGATGCAGCAAGTAGAGGAAAACAATAAGAAATTGTTGGGACAAAAAATCAAGCTCAGTAGCACGGGCTGCAATAAGGGCTCGATGCCATTATGTTAATAAAAAGTGGCACAAAGGTATGTTAACGAATTGGTCCACTACAGAAACGAGACTGAAAAAATCAAAGGACTTGAGAATGGAACAAAGGGGAGACTCGCCCGTCTTCCGAAGAGAGATGCAGCCATGTTGAAGAGACAATTATCTCAAAAGCAAACATATCTGGGCGGGATTAAATATATGACAGGGTTACCTGATATTGTAATCATCGTTGATCAACAAGAAGAATATATGGCCCTTTAGTATTACTTTGGGAATTCCAACGATTTGTTTAATCGATACAAACGGATCTCGCGGATATTTCGATTCCGGCGAACGATGATGCTATAGCTTCAATCCGATTAATTCTTACCAAATTAGTATTTGCAATTTGTGAGGGCCGCTGACGCTATATAAGAAATCCTTGATTCATAATAAAAGAAAAAATTGACTTCGTAAAAAAGATAATATTTTCGGTTACTATTCCTGAATCTCAAAAAAGATCGAAAAATGACTGGGGATATTATGTGATTAATCGGTATCCTAAATAGAAAATTCAAGTAGACAAGTCGAGAAATAGATAAGAGATGGTTGAATCAAAATAATTTCTTTGAAAGTGATATTTCAGTCAGAGGACAATATGAATGTTCTATCATACTCAATCAACACACTAAAGGGGTTATACGATATATCCGGTGTGGAAGTAGGCCAACATTTCTATTGGGAAATAGGGGGGTTCCAAATCCACGGCCAGGTACTTATTACTTCTTGGGTTGTAATTGCTATCTTATTAGGTTCAGCTGCTATAGCTGTTCGGAATCCACAAACCATGTAGACTGGCGGTCAGAATTTCTTTGAATATGTCCTTGAATTCATTCGAGACGTGAGCAAAACTCAAATTGGAGAAGAATCTCGCGGAAAGATCATCCTCCTTTTTCCGATAGATAGACTGAATCAAGCGAAGGTCTGAACATGGATTCTTCAGTCTTCAAAGCACACCTTGTAAGCAAGCAACAGTCCGCTTTTTCGAAGGAAAAAAGGATCAGTGATAACTAAAAATTGTTAAAATAATTACTCAGGGGTGGTTCACAAGAACTCTGCCCCAGCAAGGTGTGCTTTGAAAGTTTATCTTATGAAGGCATATGATAATGACGCATGAGACTTCCTTGAAGCTGTTCTTAGAGAAATTCACTTTCCTACTTGGTTGCTTTACCGAAAGAACCATGGAATGTGTCACCACAGCCCGCTTCTCCATTAGCATTAATGGAGAATTGGTTGGTTTTAGCGGTCGTGGCCTCCGTCAAGGTGATCCTATGTCTCCAACTCAAAGTTACAAATAAGGAAAACTTCCCTAAGGTCTTTAGGGGTACCCCAACTTACGACAAAGCTAAAAGTTAGTGATTGCGTCAGTAAAAGTGGACAGAAAACCATAAAAACGGATTTTTTCTTCGGGTAGAAGCCGCTGGCCGGTTACAGTTTATCAACTCCATCCTTTTCTCTATGCCAAGTATATTGGACTTCCATATTCATTCTCCCTGGAGAAGTTGTTAAACAAGTAGAACTGCTAATACGCTCCTTTCTCTGCTCAGGGGTTAAGTCACTACGCTGGCTTCTGTATGCTCGCTTCTTTCCATGCCCGAATCGAGCTTGATGATGTTAGCTCTATATACCTTGAGTCGCTTCGCTCGCTTGCTCTCTTTCCAGGTATTTATCGTTCTATAAGAACTCATAACTACGTTCCAGTCGTTACTCTCTAAAAAAAGGGACCAATAAAAAAGACTAAAAATAAGAAATCATAAATCGAGTTAAAGTTTCTATTACATAGATAATTTAGTCGGGATTGTATATAATAATAGAAAAATACAACACTTTACTTTATTAGATTTATTAAATTGAGATTGTTGCACTTGGTGTTTTGAAAATGGGTTGGTTGAACTTGTTTATTCACGAATTGAATAAATAAACAATTGAATTTTGTTGGGTTAGATGGTACCAACAAGATCGAGTGTTAACTACCATTTATTATTGAATAAATCGATCAACTTGCTATTTTTTAGTGCATTTCTTTTGATTTTGCATTTGATAATTTTCCCAGCATCTTATCTAACCTAGTCAAATCAATCAAGACGGGCTTCATCTCCATACCCCTTCCTTTTTTTTTCTTTTCCAGTTCTAAGAGCAAGGTCCGATGTCTACCCTTAACTAGAAATTCCCTTATTTCTTTTTAGGGGGACTCTGTGAGTCCTTCTTTTCGTCTTTGAAAAAAGAGCAAGGACTCTAAAGGACTCATGCTGTAAACATTCCTATCTACCTCGATAAGACTATCTTTCTCTCACTACTCAATAGGACTTTAGCTTCCTGGGATTCTAACTAAGGCTATCTCATTCGGTCACTAAGATCCCTAAACCTCTATCAAGGACTAGCTCATGCTAAGAGGAAATCTTTCTTATTGTTGAAGCAGTATCTCTCTCATCCAGTTCGAAGGAATAATGGACAGACATTAGCTTTATAGCTTGACGTCACTCTTTTGCATGGGTAAGGTTTCGGACCTAAAAGCATTTTATTAGGACAGGTAGGCGCAATCTTCTCTTATTCAACCCTTGGGACTTGAAATTAAGAGCCTGAGTTAGTTACTACCATCAGTCTTCTTAATATATGGAATATAGGATCCTTTTTAGGGCTCTATCACGGAAAGAACTTATTTGCTTTTACCTTTGTAAGTCTCAAGAGTAGAGAGTGTAAAGAGAGAGTCGAGAAAGAGAGTAAGACATTGATGTGTTCTGTTGGAGTTCTATTCTATATAGAGAGCAAGAATGAAAGACTGGAGATAGGAAATACCTTTCCCATTTTCCGTATTATCATTATTATCATGCAGAGCTAGGAAAAATCTTGGTAATCTTTTACCTATATAAAATAGAAAAGGAGCTTTCAACTTCTCAAGAACAAGGATTTCGAAATTCCCCTATTAAATGAGTGAGTGTAGCCCCATTCAGTCTTCCATGTGCTATAGCATTTCCTCAATTCTTTCAATCAAAAAGAAAGTGGGCACCCTTAGGATTCGTAATTGATTGCGCAGGGCCTTCGCTTCGCCTCCCGTTGTCCGCAAGAGGCTTCCTGAACAAGAGATGCGTGAAAGAAAGGGCTATGCTATCATTAGCATTTTTCAAGGGATGTGCTCAGCAGCTAAATAAGTCCTAATCTCATAGGTAGTTTGAGCCAATACAATAGAAGCTTATTTTATTAGTCGGTTGAGTAAAGAAACTCGGATTCGAATATGGGTCGAGTAGTGAGTTCCACTTTATCTTCCTCTCACCCCAACTTAGCCATAGCCCCAAGGACACTGAAAACTGAAAGATATAGTGGTAAAATACTGGTTCTTCCATAAAAATGAAAGAAATAAGGTAGAACTTATTCCCGGAAAAGAAGTATCAAAGGGGCGGAATAAACCATTTATATTTAGAATAGGCAATAAGCCGATTCCTCTTTCGATTGTTGCAGTGTCGGAGATCAGGCTTGTGAAGCGCCAGGGAAAAACATCTATTCCCGTATTCTGAGGACGTACTATCCATTAAGCACTTCCGTTCTCCAGTAACTGCAGGGTAGACCTCTTATTTAGTACGATAGGCCTGACCACATCCATATAAACCTACCTTCTTTAGTTCGAAACTAAACCACATTTTTGTCAATAGTGACTCCCGTGGGTTTCCCCATACTTGTCTTGGCCATAAAAGGGGGCCGGACCGATCTCTTCATCATACAAGATTTCTTCTGCTGCATGGACTTTGGCTATGAAGGACTGGACTGTCCATTAGAGAAAACAAAATGAAATGATTTTGTCCCGAAACTCGCTTATCGATTGCTTGCCGAGGACTTGACCCTACAAAAGAGGAACAGAATGCGCATAGTCTTTTTTCTTTCATGAATGATCGTAAAGCAGGAATGATCGTAAAGACCCTTGAAACCGCTCGGAACGTGCTTGAGGATCTCCTGAGCTTGCGGGAGTAAAGACCCTTTAAAGAGGGGTTTTCCGAGGTCTCAATAGAAGTTTAAGGAGTTTCTTCCTAGTGGGGTAATCACCCAACAGCCGGGGGAAGGGCAAAGAGTGAACAAGCCAAGTCAAATAGAAGGTTTCCTTGATGTTCAGGGGAAGTTTCCGACTTGATGGGGGATGAGTTTACTTTATTTCCCCCTACAACTGGGGTATAATACACACCTTGTTAGAGGCGTGAATGATTAGATGGTTTTCTCGGAGAAGGTTATTCCTTGGTTTCCTTGCGGGGAAAGGTTATGACTTGAAGTCCCGAAGATCAGCATGAATGCAATGCTAAGATTGTGAGGGGCAAGGTTCGGACTTAAAGCGCTTAAAAGGTGTTTACGCGAAAAAACAAAAGAATGTGGTGATCCTAACCCCGAGAGGATTCAAGAGTGGAAAGGGAAGTGGGATCTTCCCCGCTCAAGAAGAATTAGTCCACCAGGAAACTCTTCTCTTTCAACTTCGTAAGTAAGATCGGAAAACTCCTCTGAAAGGGTGTTATGCGCTTGAAGATAGGGAAGGACTTTCATAAGTTAATGACTATCGTTTAACTCCTCTTAAAAGGTCTTTACGCGATCAAACACTTTCTGGGGATCATTCAATATATTTCTCTTCTTCCCCGTTCGGAGAGGAAAGCAGAGGTCCGCGAACCGAAGACGACTTGTGTGACTCGTTAACTAGAAAGGAAGGAAGAGGTTGATGGGGAGTGGGAAATCCCGGCCAGTTTCGAAGCGCTTGCTTCACGTTATCCCTGACGGGATTGGAAGATACCGATTCAAGGGGTACTTTTTAAATTTTAGTTGTCAGATCTCGACTTCAAGAGAGTTTCTTTGCTCCAGGTTCTGACCTTCCGGAAGGAGTTCCCGATCGAAAGAATAGCGCGGAGCCGGCATCTTAAAAGGGCTTCTTTAACGCCGTTCAAGCAAGGCAATTGGTAGGCGGCATAGTGATAGGTTTCAAGATGAATAAGCAGGTGGGGTACGACCAATGAGTCCTCCCTGATAAAGTTCCCAGAGGGACAGAGTACATAGCCTTGTTTGGTGTGAAGCTGCCTTTAGCAATATAGCTTGTTTTCCGCACCTATGAGTCTGATTGCTTTATCAATCGCCTTATCTTATTTTTTCTTTTTTTCCTGTTTTTTTCACTCGCTTAGGATCAGGCGTCATTCATTTTGGCACGTCGAAAGTAGAGCAGCTGAGCTTCGAAAGTCTCAGACAAGGCAATTCCCCTTCCGGTCTTGATACTTTGAAAGAAAGAGTCCCAGATTGGTTAGCAGCTTTAGAACTGACGCTTTGAGGAACTCCAGTTGCAAAGATGAAGACCATATTGATCTCTTTTTGAAAGGTTACTTCAAGCGATGTTACCGCCCGAGAAGAAATTCTCTTTTCAGTTTCGAGGGATGCGCTCTTAGCAGCCTTTCTCTGGTAAGAGACCGTCAGTTTAGCAAGCCGGCAATTTATTTGGTAGGTAGATATTGAAGTTTCTGGGAGGTAGTGAATCTACTTCGTCCGCATTGAGCTCCCCTCCGAGCCCTGATTCCAGTTAGAAAGAGTGAGAGTGCGTGGGATCGTGTGATCTATTCTCAACCATTGGATAAAAGACTGGTAAGCGGGAAGGTCTAAGCGCGACGTCTTCCTAAAAGCAACTTATGAGAGGCATAAGCTTTCCCTTTCTGAGAGCTTTATAGCATTTCTTTTTATCGAGTAAGGAGAGAGGCGGGAAGAGCCCATTTAACCCAAGGGTCATGTACATCGGATTTTTGTAGCAATGGCCTCTTTCTGATAGAGAGGGTTTTTGCTTTTTGGGTGCAGAGAAAGAGAAGGAATTTTGGAGCGGTCAAATCTAACTCAGCTGGGGAGTGGGATCATCATAACAGGGCCAAAGAAAAAATGAATCGGTGGAGTCAGAGAGGGGAAGGAATAAGGGGGAACGCAATTTGGGGGTGGATGGACGCTAATGACAATGCATAGATAGTCGGGGTCGCACTCCATACAGTATAAACGGGAAAGAATGCAGAAAACTTCTTCCGCGCAAGGGTTTGTCCAAGCACATACTCTCTCAATTGATTAAGTTTATGGCATAAAAGATTGCTACCCTTCGACGCTCCGCGCGCGAGTCAAACTGGATACACCCACTTCATATAGCAACAGAATATCTGTATACCATTGCCATGGTCCGAGACCTACTGAAATCGAAACTAATAAATGTGACGCTATCTCACCTTTCCAAGAAAGATTCCACGTCCTCATCTTTTGGTGCCCTCATGAATCTCATTACGAAACAGAGTCAACCCTTTCATTTTCATGCGGCAGGGTTAGGGTTAGATTTTTAATAAATATATTCTTTGGTCCGATTGGCACATCTACAGAGAAAGATACGAAGTCATGAAAGAGATTATATAAATACACAAAGAGGCAGAGATTGTTGAGAATGGATAGCTGTGGATGCTCTCCACATTGGTAACTGGTAAGCTAAGGATGGTTAGTGGCCCAGGGATAACCGGAGCGAGTTTAGTTGAAGCTATGGGAACGATATCAGTCGCCGTCGTTCCCTACCCTAAAGCAGTTCCTTCCTTCGGTTCAGGTCTTTCCGAACCAAGGACTTCATTCATTGAAGCCAAAACAAATTGGATTGATGAGAGCGGTAGCCTTTTCCCAGTTGGTCTAGCCAAGTCCAAGTTCCTTTACTTTAGCCGGGTTCGCCCTGAAGTACTCCTTCTTTCGCTTTCTTCACTTTAGGCTTCGTATACTACCATTCCTTCGCGATCCATACCGATGGTGCGGCGAAGGGGAACCCGGGCTTTGCAGGGGCTGGTGGTCTGCCTGCGTAATGAGTATGGAGAGTGGCTAGCTGGTTTTGCTTCGAGAGTGGGCATTTGCACAAACTCACTTTGCACTAAGAAATAGAAAGCAGAACTTTTGGCTGTAAAACACGGTCTTGAACTTGCCTGGTCTGACGGCTACAGGCGGATTATTTTCGAGGTGGACTCCCATGCTCTTGATACTTGGTAAGCCGGTTTGAGTCGGAGTTGGACGGTTGATTGTCGTCATACCTAAAGAGAAGGAAATGTGTGTGCGGATTGGTTGGGAAACCATGGGGTTAACTCTCTTCAGGGCATGTGCACTTATCAGCTGCCTCCACCTGGGTTATAGGTGACAGGTTGGGTGTGGCTTTACCACGGGATTGTGTTTTGCAACTTTGAAAGGAGAATTTGCATGGAGCTCACAGGCCCGGGCCCCATAAGTATGGGGAGTGCCACTACTGCTTTCATTGTTCTACTATGTTCGTATATTGAGTGCAAGTCTCGCTCATTGAATTGCCGCGGTGCTGCCTTGAGAAAGGGAATCCCGACCTCCATCTCTATCCATGCGAGAGTCAGAAGTAGAAATAGGAATGTTTTACGTAAACGTAATAATAAGAAGTAGTGTAGTGAAATCTTTGTGATTGAAGTTCGCTTCTCCAGAGCTAGAATCGAAAAGACCTACTGACCACCCCTGTAACTAAGCGAAGCAACCCCCGGAGCAGATCAGAACGAAAACTCGTTTCCTCTTCAAGTCTCTATTCAATGCCTACTCCCATCCTGCATGTAGTCGGATAATCATTTGACCGACAACCTCTCATAGGGTGGGTATCATGATAAGGAACAAACAGACTGATCTTCCAAAGGTAGAGACACCGGTAGGGCAGGAACGCACATCCGGATAAATTATAGAGCCTTGGGGGAGGGAACTTAACTTACTAATCGATTTCTTTTTAATATTAAGCATTAAGATTGCTATTCCCTGACTTCACTTACTCCGCGAGTGTAATGAAAACATACTGTCGAATGAAAAATATCAAACAGTATTTCTCTGAAAGTGCATGGAAGAAATTTATGGAGTCTTTTGGGGATGAACAGATATTTACCTTATGTAAAGAGTTTGAGGAGTTATCTTTGGATCAGTCGCGTTCGAAATTATACTTTGAAAAATCCATTCTATCATTCTTTTTAACGAATAATACTGGGATGAAGTCTATTAGTGATATAGTAAAAGCTCCACCATTACGAATTAGACATTCTGAGTGGAGGAAGTTCATAAAAAATGATCTGAAAATGAGATTTGCCTTTCGATATGATCCTGACAGTAGGGATAATTTCCTAAAACATATATTGAACATACCTAGAAAGGATGATATATTTAAATATCTTAAAAATAATCTCGGTTTATCCTATTGCTCAACCTTTCTTGAAACAATGGTTAAAAGCGTTGGTATAGAATCATTATTAGTATCCCCAAGAGATATAATAAAGAAACACACATATTTATTTGAGATTATAACAGAATATAGGGGATATATGACACGTTTCTTGATTTTGGTTATGTTGGGATGTGGTTGCACAGTCTGGTACCGTGATGTGTTAACAGATAACCCAACCCAAGATATATTTGATGTGTTCAGAATTCGTCATTCTTAGAAACCTTTTTTCAACCCTTATTATACCCTAAAATCAAATTAGAAAGCTTTTGGCGGATGGAAGAAAATGTTCTTTTCCGAAAGTGTTGAAGGTGTTGCTGAAAATGTAGTGTCTGCCTTTAATGTAGAACCTTTTGCAGAGGTAGATGTACCTTCTCCCGCTCTTAGTTTGGGTATTGTTAAAGCATCTGGTTTAAGTATTGTAATAGTGATACTTATCACCTTAGGATATGTTCCTAACGTTGAACTAATAATAGAACAATAAGATATGAATATGAATATAAAAGGCATGATTTTGGCTCTTAAGTTATTAGAGATTTCAATTCTTTTATTATGTTATTTCATCCACCTCATACAAAAGATCGATTACTTCTTCAGCTGTCATCCGATATTGAGTTAGTTTACAAAGATATGTCAGATAAGTATAAATTTCAGTTACCTAGCGATCTTTATTTAAATATACACAATTTAATAGTTTCAGGATTATACGTATTTTATAAGCCGTAGGAAGATTATCCTTGAATATCGTAAGAGAAGAACGCGACGGAAGAGGTATTTGATGGTATGGGCCTCAGACCTCTATATATTCGATTGCGAGATGTAGTGCTTTTTCCCCCGAGAAAGATAGAATCACTATCGCGGTCAACTATATCAAACCAAATTCTTTAAACTAGAATTATCATAAGAGATGAAAGCGCTTCAAGTCCTCAAACTCGACTGAAAGTGTTTCCGTCTTTAACGACAATTTCATAAGAAATGAAAGCACTCTTTGCTGGGTTACATGCTTTATAAATAGGCTGCGGAAAAGCGGAGGCCCAACAGTGCCATTTATGGTCGGTAACCTGCCGGCTAGTACAAGCCTATCTATCAGCATGAAATTCACGGAGAGCAGCGGTTGATCGAGGTATGTTATATAATAGAAGTAAAAGTAGCCTCAAATCACAGCTATATGAGTAACACTATTCAGATATCGATTTAAACTACGAAAGCCTTCGCGCCTATAGGCTTTCTTGCATATTAGACTCTATAATGCATATTTTAATTCGCTACCTCCCTTTAAAGCTTCACCCTTTTGGGTAAAAAATGCACCTCGCTGATGGATGCTAAGGCCCGAAGCTCATCGCATCGTTCCTAAAAACCAATCTATCCACTCCCTCCCTTCGGTCAGTGAAAACCCGTCATTCTAAGCGATCGTTGTAACACAGTGCAAAAGCAAAAGCAGACACTTCCAATGGATGGGCTTACATAGCTTCACCATGGATGGGCTTACAAAAACGGAAAAAATAGAAAAAAACAATGAAATATCAAACAATGAAATATCAAACATGGTTAGTTAAGGTAATTGATAAATATTTTCCTAGAAAATCTTTATCAATTGCACGCATGCCTATCAAAATGTGTCCTTCATTAAATCGATCTTCCTACGAGAATTCATTCTCTGATATTTTCGAAGGAGCAAAATCTTTCAAGTTACATATCTATTTTAATTTCTGTGGAGTGGGTGGGGTTTCTTTTTTCTTTCAGTTACCACTAGTTCGACGACAACCATTTCAAATCCAAATTCTGTTGTATACGGTAGTCAAACTACTCTTTATTGTGGTAATTTACAGTGGTTCTCGTTCCTTATTTGTACTATTCATGGATGACCTGACTCGGGCTGTGGCTCCATTTTTGCCTGGGTCAGGGGGAATCCATGAAGGGGGCTTCAGTCAACCCCCAACCCCTACTCCTCCACCAGATAATTCCGGTTTGGGGCTCATTCCGGGTGCGCAAAACGAGGGAGATCTCCCAAACTCCTATCCTTCCGGGTCCTCACAAGAGGCACATCAGGAAGACCAGCCTGGATCCTCTCATCTCGCCCCACATCAGGGGGAGGTGGGTCAAAAGAAACTCATTTCCATACTGGAACGGCATCTTCGGAGGCACTGTGCTTCCCAAGCTGTAGTCCAGAAGTATCCTCATTTTAAAGATTTTACGCAGGAAGATTTCACTTATTTCGCTAATAATATAGAAATTTCCCAATTAGACATCGACAGCAAAACAGATATGGAAATAGGAAGTCTTGCGGAGTACATTCGAAATTATAAAACAATGAAGACTTTATTAAATCTATTTTTTGAATCATATTATGGGAATGACTAGCATGAAAGAGCCTTCTCTGGTAGCGGCACCTTAGTCTCTCTAACTTCCAGTCTCTATATAGTGAGCAGAGGTCAGTCTGTCTGCCGCTTTCTTTCATAACAGAGCCGTTATTCCCTTCAAAAAAATCCTATCTTTTCTTGCTTTTTGCCATGTTCGCACACCTTTTCTTGCTGGGTACAAGATCGAAAAGAATGCTTTGCTTGCATGAACATTGAGATGCCCAAGATCAAAGGAACGAGGGGAAGAATCTACGAGGAATCTTAAGCTTTGTCATTTTCTTCTTTTTCTTTTTCGTATCACACTCACCACACCAATCCAATTAAAGTACCTCAGAAAAGGACGTACGCCGCTTTCTTAGTTCTCTTAAGAGAAAGATTCATGGAGGAGAGCGCTGCTCTTGACCAACCCGGGTCTTCCGGAGGCGCCAGCACCGGCTGAACCCCCGGAGGAGCTTCTTCAAAAAGAGATCCTAGTAATTATGAGGGGCCTTTACCCCGGCGACCAATGGGATCCTGAGAATCAATGAATTCGGGAACGGCTATTTCCGGGTGGTAAAGGAAGAAAGAATCTACGTCCCATGACGATAGATGAATTGATAAACATCCGGGAACGACTAAGTCGTGACGGTAAAAAGGGGCACTGGTGTAAGGAATTACGCCATAGAATCCAAAACTGGAATTGGAAAAATCCACGCGGCCCTTCTTAAAAGGTCGATAGCTTACCCTCCATTCGCAACAAGGTAGCCGTAGGGGAACCTGTGGCTGGATTGAATCCTTACTCGGGGAAAACGGCCACTCAAGCTTGAGTGAGACTCGTCGATGACTGTGAACATGCCAATAGGCGGTAACGGGGTTTCGCGTGGTAGTTCTCTTTGATAGATAAAGTCAAGAGGGCGAGGCCCCAAAAAATGGGGGGAAGGGGAGTGGGCAAGGGGCCCCTTCACGGCTAATCGATCTCTCTCCCTCTAGTAAGCTCATCGAAAGACCTGGTGCCCAATACTCAAACAACATTGGGGAAGGTGGGATGCTAGGTGGACAGGATTGGACGTGAACCTAGAGAGCTAAGTGTAGTGCACTTCGTTCTCTTTGATTGGCATCTCTCTTTAAGCTGATCAACTGAAAGCAGAAAGAATATCTGCACAGCTAAGACTTTTAAGGTCAGATAGGAAGTTAAGAAAGAAGATAAGACAAAGAAGTCAATATTGCAATTGACAGCTAATAGGAGAGAGAATACAACTGTAAGCAAATCAAATAGATAAGACAGTCCTGTCTTGATAGTTGACTTCAGATTTCAATGTCCGATCTTACTGTGAGAATAGCGAAGTCCGGAATGACATGCTCAATGCCAGTCCATCCAGAAATGCCAGATGAATCCCGTGAGAGATCTAATCTAGGCAGAAGATCCCATCCCTAAAAAAGTGTAATCAGAGGGTGAAACCTTGCTTTGCAAAAGGGGATTTCTTTATTTCCCGCATCTATCCCTGTCAAAGGCGCTTCTACTCATTCTCAATTCAGGAAAAGGTTTCCATTCAATCAATGGCACAGCGTCCGATTCGATCACTCTATCGAGTAGAAGTCCAGGGATGATTCAATCGATTCCTAAGACCTTGAAGGTAAAACAATCGAACATCAATCACTTCACGGACGCTATTGATTGAGTAGCCAACCCCAAAAGGCAAGAATCAAGGGGAGCGGAAAGAAGCTTCACCGATTCCGACTCTAATCTCAGGCTTCATTGGTAAGGTAAGGAAGCTCCGCAGCTCCAACATCGAATCGGGCAATTCCTCTTCCAGCCCTTGTGACATCAACAAACAAAGCGAGTTGAGGGCGAACAGCTGCTTTTTCGGAGATGACTGATGTCAATAGGCAAGTAGCGCCCAATCGAGCGAGATAAGATAGGGATTTCTCCCAGCACCGAAGGAAGTCTTCAAAATCTCGTGCATAGAATCAGACTCACCTCTCCGCCAACAGGAAGCGGGGCTAGACAGAGGTGAAGGTAAAGCAAGCCCTCCTGCTCTCCTTACTTCAACTAAGGAACTGCCCTTAAGGAGAAAGAAAGAGCTCTCCTAAGCAAGGTCTTTCTTCCGAAAAGAGAGTTTTTTTCTAAGCCTTGATGCCCCGTGGATAGAGATGAATCTCCAATTCCCATTCCCCTTAGTCCCTTAGTGTGACTTTTTCATCCCATACTTCTCATCGATTTCATTCTCTATGTCAATGAGTTCCACATCTCTCTCTCTAACGCTGCCTTTGGCTAGCGGGGGGATGACTTCCGAAACCAACCTCTTAGACTAGGCGTCCCCAGACGCTCCCACCTGTGGAAATCCGCTTTCAGAACATAGGCTGGCCTCTTCGCAACAAGCGAAGTAATCTTTTTTTACGTGTTATTATGATCCGCTGACACGGAAAGTAGCTAAACTCACTTTCCCAGACCCAGGAGAAGGGATGCGTTTTGGGTCTCAAGGAGGCAATTCTCCGCGGGTCAACTGACATGTGATCGATCGAGCTAGACTTTCTGTATGAGTTTGAGTTGGGCTTACGAGCGAATCACCCTTTCCCCTATTCGTTAGTAGTACTCAATATCTAGTCTAGAAAGTCTCTCCCCACTGGCCTTCGCTCTACTCTTCGCACCAGCCTCAGACGCTAATGCCACTAGCTAGCAGACAGCGAAAATAGCCTTCTTTCTCCTGTCCCCGCTGGCATGTCAATCAGTAACCTTTCCCCTTTTTCTAGTTATAGAAAAGGAGGGCTCCTGTCTGTTCATTCAAATGGGATCTTAAACTGACGTTCTCTTGATCGAAAAAGGTGATGACTCTAAGGAAGAAAGCGTTGAATTCGAAAAAAAATTCGATATTAGGATCAATTAAGAAGGATATTGCGGCTTGGACCGACTTTCCTGTGTGCGCTGCTTACTCCTTGCTTGGTCAGTTGGACCCGCGTCAGTCAATATTTCAGTGATCCTACTCACCCCACAGCTTGACGAATCACGCAATGCGCTTTCTTCCCCTGCCTGCGGAGCGCTTAGCTTTGATACTGATGGTAGCGCGTAGAAGACACCGAGGCAAGGAAGGGAGGTCAGAGTAGCAGCGACGGGGACAGAGATAGCAGCAGTGGCAAAGAGAGTTTTCGTATACCATTGCTTTCTTCCTTAGAGTCATCACCTTGGCTAGTATAAGTGGAAAAGAGCAGTCGTTACGCCGATTCAAGCCAGAACCCTAGATGCAACGAATCATCTGCTGTTGAGAGATTCAAGTAGATATTGACGACTGAAAGATCTTAAAGATAGATAGCGGATGTGCCATTGAGAATTCTGTATAGAAGAGTTCTGTCTTTGCTTTCGGGAAGCCTGTAGCACTGGACTTGCTTACCTTCTAAGAGCTATGAGGTTAGGATTGAGACAAAGAAGCAATAGCCACCTTGAAGCAAGGGATGAAGGAGAAGACTATCATACAATGTATTCCTTGACACCCCGAATTCGTAGATAGGACTCTTTCGGCTATTTTCTTCTTTTTCTAGCAATACGTTAGATTCAAAACTTTCTATATCCCCATGGCTTCTGAAAGAAGCCCAAATAGCGGCTTACAGGCTGAAACTCTTCTTTTTTGCTTAAAGATTGGCGTTATCGAGCCTTTTGGGGACAGATAAGACAAGACGGATGGCATATATCACATTGTAATCAGACCCCTCCCCTTCCCCCCGTCTAGAGAGCAATCCCGGCTATAGTCCTGACTTTCCACTAAGCGCTTCGCCCCAGTGAAAGATGATTCCCTCTTCTGAATTTGATTCTTGCGCATCCTGAATAAAGTGCCAACGGTTGTCTTCTAACAGAAGATTTTGCTCCTTCGAAAATATCAGAAGAGCGTCAAGATCAACTACCAATGTAAAGGAAAGCATATCTGTAACGGTAGAAGCATTAGTCAACCTAACATTTCCACGTTTTAGAGGAACAGCCTCAGAGTAATTGATTTGAGGAAGAAGGCGCCTTCATTAAGGCAAGGAAAGAGAGATTCAATCAATCAAGCACAGAACCGATACCACTACCACAGTCTTCACCAAGACAGCAGGAAGGCATAGAGTCAAGACAGAAAGACAGGAAAGGTAATTGGCTACAGACCAGAGATCGAAGCGGAAGAACAATTGGGCGGTATGTCACCCTCCTAATGGTCTAAAAAAAAGCGGAGAGAGGAAGCCCGTAGACAATGGATTGAGGGGGATGCTTTGATTTAAGACAAGACAGTGAACTAGCTGGCTTTAGAAAAAAACTTTCTTGTTTTCTTGAAAAAATCTTGCTCCGCGTGCAAGTCTTTAGTCGCTGGGCGAGGGGTCCCAAACATCCAGTTGACAGTGAGCGCTTCGCCCCTTGATTATCGCACTTCCCAGGTTGCGTGCCTGCCCCCCCTTCATATGGGATGTGTTGGCAATTCGTATGTGATGCCCGGCCCTATCTCTTTGGAACGTGCTACAAGATTCACAATCCATCTCTAAGGCAATCTTTAAGGCGGAGAAAGAGGAGTTTCGCTAGCCTGATAGTAGTAAGAGAGAGTTCTCCGTGGCTGAAACAGCTTTTCTTTTTGTGGAGATCCTCAAGGGTAGAGCACTGCACAGCTTAAAGAGTTCATTTTTGACTAGGGGCTCATTTGAGAGGCTAGGGTCAAACCATGCCTATAACTAAGAAGTCGTCAACTCATTGAAAGAAGAAGACATAATTCTTTCAATGAGTACTATAATAAAGGGCGAAAGAGCTCAAGCTCCTTTATTAGGGCACTCCCTAACAAGGAAAATGACAGCAGGGGAGATCTTTTATCCAGAGTTGAGTTAGTCTACCCTAGATCAACTTAAATAAGTCGACTGCAGCCTTTCGGAAGAAAGTCTACTGTTTGAGGGCGTACCTAGCTTCCGCGTCCGAACTTCTTGGATCGATATATAATAGAGTTCCACCAGCGAGCGGAAGAGACTCTTTCTTTTTGGGGTACCCACACAAGGGCTGAAATGAAGCCTATAAGACCCTAGCGCACGCAACGTAGTACTTTCTTTTTATTTGAATTAAAGTTAGTATGTTAGTGCGCCGGTTCAAGCTCTAACTCTGACTAGAGGAGCAGCGCAGACAGACTCCTCTTCTTTTCAACCCGGATAGAAAGTGAGTGAGGGGAGAACCATTGGAAGGAAAGGCTGCTAAGCAGTCTACTTTTCTCTGTACTAGATCAAGTGCGGGGAGATCATTCTATAACTAAGACAGCAGTCGAATCATGCCATTTATTAACCTGACTTCAGTCTACGGATCCTATTCCGTCAATCCGCTTGAATGTGAGTGCTGCTACCTTTCCGTGCTTCTTAGAGAGAAGGGGAGAGAGAGTTCTTGTATCAGACCAAGATAAGGCTTTACGCAGTAGTCTCCTTCTTAGGATAAGCTTTTCTTGGAATCCTTCGCTACTATAGAGCTCCGTCTTAGCTCTTCAAGTCAGTCCTCTTACTTGAATTGAAGAGAGACAGGAAAGGCACAAAACTCTATAGCAAAGAAGAACAGAAGAAAGAAAGAGACCAACGACTAAAGTACTAAGAGCGCTGACTATCACAGCAGAGCAGAAAGCGGGATATAGGGTTTTCACTAGAGCCGGGGAGGAAATGAGTCTAAAGTAGTGAGTTTAGCAGCTACCCTTCCGGAAAAGAGCTTTCCTTTGGTTTGGTGCTGGGCAGGCACTTTCTTTCTTAGCTTGAAGGGTAATCTTTTTTCTTGCTATACGAGCGACTTTGAATCCTAATAAAAGCCTTAGAAAGCATTCTCATTTTGTTTACGATCAAAGAGAGACGAGAAAGAGGTTGACCTTGACTAATCAGCTTTGCCTTTCCCTTTCTTTAAACCATCTCTGGAAAGATCGTTAAACTCATCTTAGTCGGAACCATAAGCAAGCTATCCCCAATAGAATGACTTCATGACTCTCGTCAAAAGATTGTTAAAAGGTACGTTGATTCGGGAGTTCGAGCGGGAGATAGATAGAAGCTAGTCTCATATTTACACGATTAAGAATGAATGAGAGGTAAGTCAGATATCTTCCACAGGGAAGAGGGTAGAATGACAACGGCGAAAGCACTCTGCGGTTCCAGCTGAGAGACGAATGCTAGGGCGGAGTTGAATAGAATCCAGGAAAGAGTTGTAATGTTTTCAAGGTAACCACCGGCTGAACTCGGAAGGGAAGGACGATAGAACTAGTTCAACTTCTTACTTTAGGTCGGGAAACTCTCTTTTTTAGCGCGTCAGAGAGCTAAGCGATATCCGGTTCCTGAGTCCAGAACTATCGTTTCAAGGCCGATACGAGCATGAATGCTTCAAAAGAGGGACCTGAAATCAAGGCCTCTTTGATAACTCCGACGAGAAAGACCAAGATCAAGAGATTTTCCCTTTGTTTTATGCTCGGATTGTTTTCCCCGAGAATGGGAATGACTTGATGGATTGATCCATGAGGTGAGAGGTTCTGACAAGATTGGATAGTAGCTCATTCATTCTGATTCTTATTGAATTTTCATGTAATAACATAGCTTGATTCTCTTCTTTTATTTACAAGGAAAGAAAGGACTAGGCTCGTGAAATCCCTTCAGAGACCTCAGCGCACCTTTCCCTTGATAAAACACTTGAATTCTTGAAACTCTTCTTTCTAAAACTCGGGATTTTTCGTTGCAATTCTTGAGATGCTTTATGGATTCTTTTTAGTAATTTAAATTTAAGAATAAGAAACGCGATTAGCGATTTAACTCATGCTAGCTTCAAGCAACTAACGCTTTCAAGGCATGCTAGCAGTTCCGACCGCATAGCCGGAAAGAAGAGTAAGAGTTTCTTTGTTTGATTGTGATTCCGACCTTTAACTAATAGTTTTCCGGGACGGTGAAAAAGGGAAGTCCGATCTTGATTTCTTAAGTTAGATTTCCTTGCTTGAAAGGATGCTGGCGGTTTCAGTCAGATATAACGATTTCTTAAGTTTACGTGTTTCGAGGTCAAGGCCCAAGGAAGAGATAACCAGCGGTTGACGTACTCGACCAACCAGAAGAGGGTCTGAAGGTGGTTACGAGGTTTAGCCATAGGGATGAAAATAGAAGATAAGAAGCCCAAAGAGACTTCCAGGACAGGAATTGAATCTGCCTGGGTCGAGCCCTTCCTAAGGATCATGGGTCGAGGAATGAGTAAAACGAGTTCAACTCATCTTTCAAGGGGGGTTTACGATGTCTAGAATCCGTATCCTGCGCTGGAAGCTAACCCCCTTAAAAGAATAAATAACTATCGTTACAAGAGGGTTAAAAGCCCAATACAAGCATTCAAGAGTGGAAACATAATCGTTAATCTATTTACATGTAATAATTAAGAATGAACGAGAGGTGAGCGGAGGTCAAACTCGACTTCCAGAGTTTTCTTTGCTTACGGTTCCGACCTTGAAAGGCTAGCAGGAAAGAGATTGACGAGAGGGAAGTCAGATATCGGTTTCTTAAGTGGTTTTCCGTCACGGTGAAAAGTCGCTAAAACCCCGTGTAGTCACGATCCCGCAAAGCTGCTTGAACTGAACCGGGCATAAGGAGTTTCAATCGCTAGACAAAGGCCTTGCAGGAGTGGTTAAAAGAATGAGTTCATAAAGCACGTTCCAAGAGGCAACAAGGTCGTAAGCGAGCATGAATGATTTCAAGCCGGAGAGGGAAGTCAGAAAGCAAGGTAACCAGCGGTTGAACTCGACTTCAACTTCGTTCCATTACACTGTCCAATTAAGGATCATATATGATATAGAATTCGAACATGTAACTACTTGAATGATAGGCATGCGGGTTCCCTCTCCTTACAGTCGAGCCCAACTTCATTCCCTGCGGGGCTAGCTCAGGTTCCCATCCGTAAAGAAGCGGAGAAGGCACAAGGAAAGCGAAGAACTAAACCAATCGAAATCTTACTGTAAGCTCACATCGATACAACGAGTTAAACCGCACATCGCTACTTCCCTTTCGAGCCAGGAAAGCGCTAATCGCTGGGCAAGCCGGAAAGAATCGTTATCCCAGCTTTCAAGGTCCCTAGCGCACCTAGCTGTAGTCTTCCCTTTTCTAAAGGTCGGAACCGTCTTTATCAGACTTCACTGCGGTTGAAGGGCCACTAGCAAACAAAACTATTCTTTCCAGCGATCGAAGCAATTGAGAGAAAAGAATCATAGAATACATGGCGTGGGGAAGGTCAACTAATCTCGATCCAATGTTCTCCTCTCCTAGCTCCATTTCCGGAAATGACGCGGAAGCATCTGACCTAGGTGAACCTAGCCTTCGAGGGAAAGCAAATGAGCTTTCACTTTCAGAAGTAGCTATCTCTTCAACCCAAAGAAAGGGCAAACAATGAATCTCTCTTTCCATCTTTACTTTGATCCCTTCTCCATGAGAGAAGGTGGGAAAGAAGACATGCAGCTAGGAACGGATCTTAGTAATGGCTTGGTTTCAGGCTTGCTTTCTTCTGCTTGATGTAATCTCGGGTCGGTTTCGGGTTCATCAGGAGAGAAAGAAGAAAAAATCTCAGGAGATCACTCATCTCGGGACTCTGAATCTATCAATCCACTCGACTGTGGCTTTTATCCCGGACTCCCCATTCCCTTAATGAAGAGAGGGACTCTTCTATTCATCTCTAATGTTCTGGCTAATCCCCTCTCTTAGTCATAGGGGGACTTCTTCTCGCTCATCAAGAAATCTCCTATAGTTGGAAGTGGCAAGTGTATCTCCAACTCTTCCTTTGCCCGCCTTTCCTATAGGGCAGGAGCGGCATAAGACTTCCTGCTTTGGCTGCTCCTCCTATTCCACGTAGGGCACGTAGCTCCTCTGGGTGAGCAACCCCCCATTAGCCTTTCAGAAAGGAAGCAATCACTACAGAATCAGAGGTCTTTTCTATTGATCTCAGCGGAGTTCTTCACCTTCTACATGCAAACCGAGGCTTGCCTGTAACACGTTGCGAAGCCAAAGGAACCACACCACAGGTGGGCAATTCTCAATATCGAATTCAAAATAGCTAGAAGTTTGGATAGTTGTTAGATGAGGGCTCCTCCCCGAACACATGCCCGATCCATCAGAAAGGTTGGGGTATCGTATCAAAAGCCCTCTCGATTGGGCCTTTCTCAGTAAGGGATAGAGAGATGATTCTGATAAAGATAGAGGAAATGTTACTTTCCATCCTTGCATGTGGAAGCAGGAGATGAAAAATGCTCGACCAACAGGGGGGAGGATATGAAATACCAATACAAAAAGTTTCGTTTCTCTTAACTTTAAGTATTGGTTTCAACAACAGTTTGGTTCCCTTCGTATGGCTAGGGATTTGATTCAAGACAAGTAACAACTGAAAGGTTCACAACTGTTTCGGAAGAATGCCCAGTTTGTTCTTCTCTTTCTCTTTCAAAGGATAGGGCTTATTTCCCATTTATAACTGAAGTTAGAACAGGTATAGGTCTAGCCCTCTATTCCAATTCAAAGAAAGGTTTTAAGGCCCTCTCCTTAACGTTGAGTGGATTCCATCTCCTAACGAGCCGGTATTAGTTGAATTCATTTGAGGAGATGAAATACCGTAGGGGGAGAGAAAGAGCTTATTTCCTTGCATTTCAACATGGATCAAACTCATTGTTCGCTGCCGTTCTGCTCTGTTCATTTGTTAACAACTGTATGGTTCATATGGAAATAAATAACAACAGAAAGGTTTGTTAACAACAATAACAAATGAGAAAGAGAGGCGTAGCTGTTGAATTCATTTCAAAAGGTATTTGTTAAAGGGAGAAGGCATTCTTCCGTTTCAAAGAAAGAGTTGTTCAACCGGAAACAAGAGAAGGGTTTGAAAGATCTGTTTTAGAAGGTAAATAAGCCCTAATCCTTTTCAATAGAAGGGTTTGAAGTTGAAGAAGTGAATGACGATTCTCCTGAACAAACTAGTGACAGCTCCTAAACTACGGAGATGCCCTAGATCCAGCGCCAACCGATCTAGTTGCTTTTGCCGGGCCAACCATTGATCTATTCGACCGCGTTCCCGCTGTTTTTCCTTAAGAGATGCCGGCTTCTGGTGTGGTGGTTGGAACCTTGTGAAGGACCAAGCAACAGAACGTTATGGGGTAGTTCCAAATGATGGTGTAGTCAAGGTTAATAAGGAATATGAGATGCGTCTCTTGTCTTACGATTCTTCGTAATCCCCTTTATACCGATTCCGATATAGCCAAAGGAGGGCTGTGGGTGTGGAAGGGGCCTATCCGCCTCGTCCCTCACGTCGCGTAATCGAGGTGGCTAAGGGTTGAAAGGGACCTCCTACGAACCTATTGATCTATTGACCTCCGTAAGATATGGACCTATTCACCTATTGACCTCCGAACCTAAGGAATAGAGTTCCACATCGGGAAGCCTACTCCTCGGGCTGTTCGGTACTTTATATGCTTGCCGCGGATAAAGACTACTTGAACTATTCAAGATTGCTTTACAGCAGGTGCGTGTCCCAGATGAAGGTGTACTGTAGGAAGGTGCTTTGGTGCTTGCCTCACTCCGATCTACGAATACCGGGTGATTTCACTCCTTAGAAAGTCAAATATCCCTCCCTAGCTACTATAACTATAGGACTAAAGATTATGGTCGTAGGTCAACCTGTATGGAGTTGTGCCTGTGCCATCACTAAGGGTGGCCTTCCAACATCAATTGACCCCACCCTCCTCCTCTGCTAGCCCTGAAAAAAGAGTATATACGCGCTTAGCTTCTTCGCGTACATTATTCCGACGAATAGCTCCGTCCTAGCCTCTTCATCCAGTCCTTTTCCGTTTCAAAATCTCCTTCGACGATCTGATCTTTCTAGTCTAAAGAAAGGAAGTGTAGAACCAAGATGCCCCGCTGGTCTATCTAATCGCTTGAGAAGAACTTGGGAATGCAGAAAGAATGTCCCTCTTTTGACGGGCACTCAAGCTTTTCATTCGTCTTATTAGAATTCTATATAGAGGAAATGGACTTGGCGAGACTGAAAGGAAGAAAGAAGGAGGACAGACAAGATCTCTCTTCGGCTTCGAGGGACTTCCCTTGTGCTGGTGGCTGACTTCTCTCACGTCAGACTGATGCTGGCTTTCTCAAATCAATCGGTAATCATCCTAATATAGGGAATTCCTTCCATAAAGCGAAGCTCAGAAGTTCCTCCTCAAAAGAAAAGAAGAGGGATGCCATCCCATCTATGCTTTCAGTTGTTGTCATTACATAACTGAGATGTCTAAGGGCGGAGACAGGGGAGTGGGAACCCCCAACGGGAGAACGAGAGACAGAGGCCATCTCGGAGGACATTTGTACCGGCCAACAGTTTTCACCGGCGAGAGGTCCAAGGCAGGGGAAGGCAAGAACCCCGATTGGGAGCCATTGCCGAAGAAATCGTTAAAGGCAACTGGCCGAGCCCGGCAAAAAGAGGTTTCCAGAGCGAAAGCGCTTGAAGTTGAATATTCTTCCGCGAGGCGGGGCCCTTCAAGCACGCTTTATTTTGTAAAAAACTGATAAAGTCCAACGGGTTGATCCACTCCGGATAAGAGTTTGCACTTTTTCAGTCAGCCTCTATTTGATCGAATGGAAGGGTCCACTTCAGCAGCACCCTTCCCTTAGTATACGAAAGGAACGAAAGGGAGATACGTGTTACGAGAGCATATAGCTTGATCGATGAAGTCAAGTCCGCTTTCCTGTTCCCTTTTAGGTCCTGGAAAAGCGAGTCTATCTCTTGATTGCGCTCTGTATCTTACGCAATTTTCAGTGCTTCGATGAGGACTTCGGGCATGGCGTCAAAACCTTCTTGTTCTAAAGGCATGGCTCTCTCGCATCTTATTATACTACTTCTTTTTTTTATTATTTTTTTTTTTTTTCGAATTCAACGCTTTCTTCCTTAGAGTCATCTTCCTTTCTTTTTCAAAAAAAATTAGTCAGAGTAAGAATCGGTGAATCGGTTGTTTTGTCCCTGCCCCTCCCCTATTTACCTCCCTCCCATTCTGCTTCCGTCATGCCTTTGCCTGTGACATCCATTCCTATAGTTCCGGAATGGGCTAAAGATAGGCTGCTCTACTCGTATCATACTCAATACGGAACTGGGAAACTATACTCTAAGCTGAAGCCAAACCCTTACATTACCCGGGTTCCCATTCCCAGGCCAAATAATGCGGTTGTTTTTGGCTTAAAAAAGCTCCCTTGGCAGTTATCTCACTAAGTCTTACCTCCGGAAGTGGCCGCCGTCTTGTAGCCGATGTTTCCTGCTTTGACGCGACGGATGATAAATCTTTCTTTGTTGCCCCCTACTGCTAGCTAGTACTCAGAAGACAATCTCGCAGGATCCGCCTAACCTCTCTTTTGAAGATGCGTTGCCTTTTCCTATAGGAGCTGTACTAAAACCGGTGATCTCGATCATTATTATACGAAATTTCGCATCCGATTCCTCGCTATTTGTTTTCGGGATATCGGGGGGAGCGGAGCTTTCCTTTGTTTTTTTTTGAGATCGTTGTGAGCTTGAATCGCCTATACTATAACAAGTTCTATTCTCCATTTCGTGGCTATCGGACCAGAAGTCTTTCAAGCTATCAAAGAAGTAGTGTCGTAGCAGAACCCCGATAATCTATTATCCCCTCACTCACACTGTTGAGTTCTCAAAGTGGATCCCAGAAAGACTGACCCATCCCAAGTCAAACTTTGTTCATTCTCTCCAACCCTTGCTTTCTTTATAGTACTTACCTGACTTTCTTGCCCAGTCGTCCTCCCGGTAATAGAAAATCTTGCCGGAGATTGGACTTTTTCATAAGTTTACTTAAAAAAATCCTTCTTCTTAAATATTGATAGATCTGCTTCCCCCGCCTAATAACTAGAGGTTGCTTTACTCGCATCGCAGTAGTAACCAGCTTCGCTTCTCAGAAAGGGGATAGAATTTCTTAATAACTTGACTTTGACTCAACCAAGCAGCCCCATCCCTCTTCCCGCCTATAAAATCGAGCTATTTCATAACCACTCCTGCTTTTGCTTTAAATCATTCGTGCTCGTATAGGGCTTTTAAGAAGAGTTAAACAAGCTTTATTAACTCACTTAACTTTAGCCCTTTCTGGACCTTTCCCTGAGACAGAGGCATCTTAATGGATGTCTGAAAGCAACCGGCTTACTCCTTTCTTTGTATGAATTGAATCCCCCTTCCTCCTTTGCCTTTGCTGCTCTCATTTCTGCTTTCTACTAAGGAAAGAGAGAACAACCTCTTTTTCCGAACAACCAATTATTTTATTCGTAGTTACTCCGTCCAAAAGCCAGTTCTAAGGCTCCCAAAGCCATCTCCACGAAAGAGATAGAGCACACTATTTAAAAAGTAACAAAGAGATTTCGATTTTTAGCATCAACAGCATCCTTGCATCAATTCAGCTCTTTATTTAGGAAAGATGTCACTATGTTTAACACATGGAATTCCTGCTGTCTAACTAAGCCCCAAGTCCAGACGTAGCGACAGTTGTGATTCCGCTTTGGCTTGGATAGAGTAGATCCCGAATCTACTTCCGAAGGAAGAAGAAGAGTGAAATCTACTTGAAACCGGTCTTTATAAACTTTGCTTTCAAGGTTTTTTTCCGCGTTTTTTTATGCAACAAAAGCTCTTTGAAGGACTGATTCGGAAGAAAGTGCATCCGGACTGAGTGAGCGCAAGGAGAGAACAGAAGAAAGAGGGTTACGCTAAACCTTGCTTTCTTTAGCTTAACCGTAAAATCTTTCGTTTCAGTAAGAGTGGTATATGAGGTAAATACTTATATACTACGCGTTCTAAATCGATTTGATCGTTCTAAATTATATTCTTAATCGTTAATTCTGATCTTCTTCCTCAAAGCGACTCTGAACGAATGCTGTCGGCATTCAATCATACATATACGAAGTGTGCCGCGAGTCACCTTAGAGAAATAACTTATAATGATAGCTAGCAGATGTTATGAAAGAAGGGATAGAAGGATGAGAGGCTGGGGAATGATTGTTGACTATACGATCATTCCTCTTCTTCCTCCATTCCAACCAGGAAGAAGCACTGCAAGAATGGCGATACCCCCTTGACCTCTAAAAGTTTGGATCTCGGGCATCAATCTAAAGAGAGTTTGGTACCTTTACACTTAAATGAAAAGGTTTTTATCACTTCAAAGTTAGAGTAAGAAAGAACTCACTTTCGCTATGCACCAAGGCTTCTTTCACTTCCCTTGAGCCTGGTTAAGAAGGGAAAGCCGGTCCAATCTCAGCTTCTGAAACAAAAGAAAAGATGACAGCGGCAAGACCTAAAATAAAGGAGCTATTATCGAGCTCGAGCCTTCTTCTTCATCTGCATCTGCAAAGAGCGGATAGGGAAATCTAACTCCTAAAACCGAAAAGCAGTCTCTTTCTTTATCTTTCTAAACGAGACCACCCCGGTTTTCCTCTATTTTCTAAGATAGATTTACACTATCTTATAAAAAAAATTCAACACAAAAACGACTTCGACGCGAAAAACCCTCCTAGCTGACTTGACGCATACCGGTAGGAGGAAAGATAATCCGTGGAGTCGTTTATATAAGTTTGAGCTTTTTGGTTGGAAAGAGATGAAATGACTTCCGATCGAATCCCACTTTAAGTAACGTATGTCGATATGGAGCTTGCTAAGCCTTTGAATTTGAAACCGGAATACTTTATGTCTTCAGTTCCGGCCGCAAGGCGATTCAGCGTCGCTTCCTTCAGACAGAGAAAAGGGTCCAATCTCGGCAAAGTGAATAGGCGGCATTTCCATCAAGATAAATATCTGCTCCGTCAGGGGGCGAATCATCGGAACGATCAAGGAGGAGTATAAAGTTGTCACAACCTAGGGGGGGTTGTTATAGGAAGCCAAAAAACGTGAGCCAACGTCAGCAGAAAGGAGGAGGAGACGGAAGGCTGTATTCCGAATCTATGTCGGAATTGGCCAGTGCAAAGAGGCTCATTGATGCTGGGAGTTCGGATAACATAGCGTCCACGGAAATGGTGGATCGGTTGGGGCTGAAGCCCTTTTAAGTAAGGGCCTCATCCAGATCCCTATCGAATCAGACCAAAAAAGGCATGAGTAGTGAGCCCTATGTTGAGTAAGGGGTTGAGAAAGGAAGGGAAGGTAGAAAGGCTGTTTGCCGGGGTTGGGACTCCACTTCTACTGAAAAGCCAGATATATCGCGATCTGCGACAGGCAGATCACTTCACCATTCGGCCCATCAAGAGAGTCATATCCTGCCACCAAACCACCAAAGCTATCAGGGTTTTTCGCCTCCCTCATCCGAAGGCATCGTAACATATGTATCAACGATTCCATAAAAGGAGAGAAAATAGACTGATTAAGGTCGCTTTCCTGACCCGGGCTTTCATCCTTTTCAGCCTATCAGGAAGAGCTAACCAGACTAATGACCGTGAGTGCGCTTCGAAAAAAAGGTAATAGCGGCATTAAAAACCATGAAATGACGCCTTCGCCATTACAAGCCGGGATGAGACTGCCGTGCTGATCCTCTAAGAAAAGTTAAGTTCTGCAGAGTTACAAAGATCTTGATCCCCAAAAAGACTAATTCAGTCTATTTGGCAACTATTCCTACTGCCTGCTACTACTACTACAGCTACTGCTGTAAGGAATTCGTTCGGTTTCAAACTTTTTGCCACGCGAGGCAAATCTATTGGCGATTTGCCGATCCAACTACGGACAAAACACCACGCCCACAGGCTCGGCCGAACCGAGCCGCCCAGTCCTGCAGGCCTTACCAGTTACAGAAACGGTTCCATAGGCGAGCGAAGACATCCCTAATAGAAAGAAAAGAAAGAAGACGGTCATGATAGAAAGAGGCACTTCTCTTAATAAAAAAAAAGGATAAAGTTCTGAGGAAGAAATTTATTGACTCAAATTCCCCGCCCTTCCTAACGAGACCAACTCGTGTGTAAACGACCATCTCGAAGGCGGGCCAGCAAGCCGGTTACAGTGGGAGAGCAAAGCAGACCAACTAACGAAACAATCCATACGGAGAGAGCGAAGCAGGCTACCTGACCAAAACAAACAGAGCTTCCCAACCCAGACAAAAACAATCAAACAAGACGAACATCGTGAGATGAGCCTCAAGCCCCAAAGGAAGGGCAGCTACTAGTAGGAAGGCGGAGGACCTGCATGAGATGAGTCGAACACGAGCCGATAAGCAGAGTAAGAAGCTAGCGCAAAGAATTCGAAACTGAGTGACGTCTTTACATGCCTTGGAATGCTGGAAGCATCTTGCTTGCCCTCTTTCTCGAATCGGACTCATAACCACCAATCGATCGGATCGATCAGTACAGTAACATAATCTATATACACATAATCAATATAGGTTCGAGTGGAATTGCTTCTGAAGGATCTGAAGGAGTCAAAGTCTTTTCATTCTTCTCAGAACGATGCTCGGAAAAGTTTAATAGTGGAAGTTTGATAAAAAAAAAGATAAGAAATACGTTCGCTCGAGCAAATGCGCTCACTTACAAGCCTATATGCTCGGTGTTGGTATGCTCTATAGTCAATACACTCGCTCAAGGCCATGCACGCTATCAGCTCGATCAAAGCAAGCTACAGCTCGAAAGAATTCAAATTCATTAAGGCTTTGCGCGCTAGCGCGCAAGCGTTTCGTCCTCTTTTTCTTTAAGAATAAGCTTTTTCTCGCTTGGTAGCTACTAATTCCATTGCCGGATCCACTTTCCGGGGTTCCACTGTAAGGATAAAGAACTTGGCTGAGGTAGCTTAGAAGGCCAAAAAAAAGGTAGAGAGAATGCGCGGGAACTACCTTATGCGTAAGCAGATTAGGGCCAATGGAGACATGGATATCAGACAAGGATACCTTTGGCGTCAGAGACCTGAAACCAAGACCTATAGAAGTATAATGGTTCAAGGGAGGGTAGGGAGCTGTATAACCGCTTGTGGCAGCGTCAGCGTTTGAGGCCACCAAGCTCAAAGATCAAGGGGTCAAAAGATGAACTGCCACTATGTAAAAGAATACTTGAACTTTACTGCTAGGTTCTTGACCGAGCCTGATAAGCTGTGGTTGGTATGCGGCATTGTCTTAGGCTGTTGCTTACCGATTAGCCCGGCCTACTACTGCTGTGCTTACTTCCCGGTCTTAACTCCTAAGCCAAGGAAATAAGTAACATGTGTTGAGCATATATCTATAGCTAACGTTTCTTTCTGCTTTGCTTGGACGAAAGATATTATGATTTCCTCAGCTCTCTAAATCTAGTCTGTCGTCAGTCTTGGATTGGTCTTCAGTTGATGTGTAAGAAGGAAACAAAGATGATATGGAAATAGGCCTTTGCCTTAGATAGAGTGGTTTTTTCTTTATAAGAGTCCGCTATTATCAAAATCAGAGTAGTAAAGAGTTGCCTTTCTGACTTTAGCTACCCGTCCGATCCGCGTAGCAGCCCGGCTTGCTTAAAAGATTGACAGACAGACCCGAACCCCACTCCCGTCGATCGAAGACCTTTCTGCCCCATAATAGACCCCGGATAAACCACCCGTCACTATTGAAGAAGCAAAAGCAGTTGCCGCTTCTGAGTGAATATTGTACATGAAAAAAACTCAATTCATTCGTTGTATCGTAGTAAAGGAAAGAAGAAAAGAATTGGATTTGTATACCAGGGTATGGTGTGGGCCGTGTTGAATGGCTGCTGATAAAACCATTGCGGTTCTTGTATCAGGTCCAATCTCCAAGTTTTGGGCTCCCTTCATAACATAAATTTTATGATGCTTCCTTTGGCTCTGACTCATAGCTAGTACGGCTTCCTGCGTTGCCTTTTCTTATGAGATTTTCTTGGCGCTTGCCGAGTGAGGAAGAAAACGATCACCTTAAGAAGAGGTACTACCTTAGCTCGGGAACTACTTAGCAAAGTACGCGCATTTGGCCTATACTTGAAAGGACCAAACAGAACCGATAACAGCAAATGAACGGGATGTTAAGGGAAAATCTATGGCATTACCGGGCGTACCTTAGACGAAACTATAAGACTTTATTAGGTAAGGAAGAATAGGATTGATTGCTCACTACACTTACAAAAGTCAAGATGGAGCAGCTAAGTCCGAACAAAGGAAATCTCTCACACGCTAACTATCCCACTCTGAAAAAAGAATAGGTAAGTTGACCAATTCAAGTTCAATACTTATTGCCCTTTGCTTCAAAGAAAACTCCTGGGACCCTCTGCAAAAGCTTTTGCTTAAAGATAGGAAAGGCGGCGAAAGGAAGCACTTGGACAAAACTAAAAGAAAAAGAATTCTCCCCGAAATTTGAACATAATTGCCCCAGCAAATCGAAATTGGGCTATTCTGATCCTCAAAAACTGACGTTCCTTTTGGATTTCCTTCTTGATCAATGATAACTGCAGCGTCAAGTTAATCCGTTCCTATCAATCTAAAGCCAGTCGAGAAAGTTTTTTTTTCGAAAGAGAGATTTCTTAGGAAAAAGGCCTATTTCAATCCAAAAAATGAGAAATGGGAGAGAAAATATGGTTGACTTCTGATAGAGAAAGAAAAGAATCTCCGGCCATAAGAAATCGAGAGATCGTCCAAACGAAAGCTATTTCAATCACTTCACCAAAAGCGCTTCGCAAACTCAGCTTGGATTATAGACCCGAACTCCCCGGCATATTCTACTGAGCCAACGCATGAAGGGGCAATTCATGACTGAAAATGACCACTCATGAACGCATTTCCATGAAATCTGTCAGATTTTCTTACGAAATTTAGTTCTTATAAACACTTTGAAGCAGCCCGAGGCGGCTTCTCCAACTTCTTCCTTCTGGAAAAGACTTTCTTCTTTTTTGCCTCGACTCAAGTTTCACCGAGATAGCCAGTCCCGGAAAGCCTGACTCCACAAAGCGGCAAGTCCTGTTGGACCGATTCACTCTGCGTAAGAAGGAAAGTTGCCGCTTCTGAGTGAATTGATTCGTTAAGGTCGAAGAGATCAAAGAATTCTTCTTCGAAGAAGAGAACCTTTTTCTCCCCACCCCGCCTCCACTGGATCAACTATCACGTTAGGTTTGGAGAGAGATGAGACCGGTTATGAAGACGCAGTTTTTGATCCCTCTGATCCCGTTCTTGATCCAATGTGGGAAGAACGCCCAGGTTGTGGCAATTCCACCCCGATGATTGAGAGGGCACCGTGAAGTGCCCAAGAACATTTCTTCCCTTAAGCGTCAAACTTGTTCATCAATCCTCTTGCACATGGTCTTCTTTCTATCAATCAAAAATATGGTGGACTAACTTCAAAAGGGGTGGGAACAAAGTCAAGCATTCCAATGGGTTGGCTGGATTCTCTTCCTCAATCAAAATCCATATAATTATGAATTTTTCTATTTTCTATTTCTTTTTTTTTTTCGCCAAAAACCCCGCGTTACAGAAAGCCGTCCCGGGAACCTTGCCGAGGTCTGTTAATCAGGACAGTCAAGCCTTTGACAAAACTAAAAAGTGCAGAAAGAGACTGAGCAGAAGCTCTCATCAATCCAATTTTTCAAAAAATATGGAAAAAGCCTTCTAAGCCTTGATCTTACTTTGAAGGCTTTCAATCTCGATATCTGATCTTGGCTGCTGGATGATTGGATAAATGAGCTCATGGCTTCACTCCCCTCTCTTCCACGCTTTCGCCCTTTCGATGGCCCGGCATACTGCCCTCTGCCTAGCTAAGCTCATGATACCACCAACACAGACCTTCACCATCTGTCGAAAGATAAAGGGCGGATGAAACGAGGACCCTAACTAAACTAAAGTTCCGAATCTTGCTTTAAGCGCTGAGGAATTTGTTAACCGCGCTTCCTCCGAAGTGCTCGAAGTCACAGTGTGATCAGCTTGTGCTATGCCGAGCCAGCAAAAGTCTGCTTTGGGGAGAAAGCCTGTCCCTGAACGCGATTATGCGTCATAATCAGTAGATCGTGCGTGAGCTTTTGAGTCTTTGACGCTCATCATGAAAGATTTTCGGTATTCCTAACTTTAATAGAATGGACTAACTTCATAGTCAACAGGTCATCCTCTGAGTTTGAACTAACCGAATCAACCTGTTGATGTGCCTGCTTTGCCTCTGCCCTCTCATCGTCAATCTTTGCTCATTTTTCAGGGCCTTGCCTTGTTGGCCTACCTTCGGCTTACGGGTCATTAACGTCAGACCTTGAAGTCGTGACCCACAAAGAAAGTGAGCTAGCTTAGCGCTTAGCTGTTGAAAGCGATATCGCGCGTGCTAAGGCGCGTAGACATCAAGCCGTAGCGCGCGAACCAGCAACCCCTCTTTATGATGCTTTCCACTCTTCCTCTTCTCTTTGTGATTCCCTCTTTCGAGAGGATGAAGTTATTGAGTCGGTGTGGAAGTGAGCTGATCTCGCCTTTGATCTGGACATTGTGAGTTCTCCCGATCATGACGACGAAGCGAGTTAAGGTTGCCCGGGTAGCACTGAACTGGAAAAGAGAATGAATGAGATTATGGGGCTCCAGTTCCATCGATTTTGACTTAATAGAAAGAGGTTGCAAAAAAGTTTGAGAATGGACAAAAAACTTTGTTCGGAATCTAACTCAGAGAGGCAGTCCCTCGTGAGTGCGGCACGCACCTTTTTCTTTCTTTCGAAGCAACGCTTGTGTAGCCTACGCGAAGCAAGCCTACACTGGGCGATTCACTACTCAAATTGCTTGTAGAGAATAGAAAGTTACAGTCGCTAAAGCTGTAACCAGCAAGCAAGGTAGAAGCTATGGTTGCTTAGGCCATAACAGCAAGCAGGGGGTTTCGACCAAGCAGTAGTCGCATATGCCAAACTAGCCCGCATCGAGCAAGTTACGGTCGCTTAAGCCGTCACCAGCAAGCAAAAAGAAAAAGTGTGGATGGGAATTAAGAGTTCTTAAAGAAACCGCCTGAAAAGATAATGGTTAACGCTGCCCGACTAACTAACAGAAAGGGCTTGCTGCCCTAAACTAAAGGTAGCTTGCTTACTTTGGTGGCTCCTCGGGGGTAAGGTATATAGGCTAGCTTTGAAACATGGTCCTATGGGTGACGAACAGAATCAAGATATAGAAAAGCATCCCCATCTGCATCCCATGAACCCTATTATTTGTGGCACAAGCAAGCGTCTTTGGCATACGAATACGCAGCGTCTACATCGTTTGAATAAAGCAGGGCTTCTTCCCCCATTGTCTAAACGAAAGGACGAGTGTTGAGTTGAATAAAAAAAAGCTGTGAGCTTGCCAACCTTACCTTTGAATTCAATAAAGATGAGTTCATTTCCTGTTAATATTGTCCATTCTCTGATGTGTGGTGACCTGCACCAGTGAATTCGATATCTGGATACGTGTTCTTTGTTACATTTCATTTATCTTTTTCGTTAGGCACATGGGTCTATTTGCTGAAAGCAAAATTCTTAGTCTTTTCCTTATTTTTGAAAGAAATTCCATGCTATGATCAAAACTCAGTTCGATAAGAGTATAACGTTTGAAAGATCTGACTCTGAAGGACTTCAGAAGTCTCCAACCTCAAGCTCGCGGGTGTGGGAGCAATGATAAAGGTTGTGTTCTTCCTCTTCCCGTATCCTCTTTGCAGAGTCCTCCGAGTTCGACTGAGGTTCACCATCTATTCAAAAATTTATCTGTCTTTTGGCCCAAGGAAGAGAGACATGACAAATCGTCAGATGATGCAGTGCACCAAGCGTGGAAGCAGCGGAGTCACTTCCTACCCCGGAACCAGATGCCTCTCCACCTCTTGAGGTACGTCGCTCCTCACGTGTCAAGTATTCAGTCGATCGCTTTCTTTTGAGTCCTTTTCGGCCTTCCTAACGTCTCTTATTTCCCATCTTCAACCTATTGTCTTTTGCTTCATTCGACCGGCCTGTGATAGATGCCCAGTCTCTTTCTTAGGCAATCAACGCGTTGCAAGCAAAGATCTTAGATTTTCACCCTGGGAACAAGTCCAACAAAGCACTTTTCCTTACCAACCAAATTCGCACTATCCATGCTTGCTTCTTCCATTCGCTGAGCTCTGAGCTCTTCTGGCAAATCATGATGTGCGCATGCTGGCTACCCCGCTTTAGTAGTGCGTTAACTAGTAGTCCACTACTTATTAAGTATTTGGTACTGACACCTGTCTTACTAACTATAAGCCTTTGGAAAATATATAGAATCTATATTAATTAGGGTACATTTTGACAACTTTGTCAAAGACTCCGTGAAAAGGGAAGTCCCGAACCCGGGGTCAAGCGTCAGCCGATGGATCCTGCTTCTGGCGAACTAGTGGTCCTTCTTTTCTTAAGGCTTCTACAGGACCAAGCACTTCTTTGGGGTAGGGTGAGGCGAATGCCCCAGTACGTATGCGATAGAGTATACAGTGCGAAGAATTGCCCTTAAATCATCAAAGAAAGGGGAAATCAAAGCTTGATCTTGATGTCTGACTATCTCTTATTCTTATTAAAGAAGCAAGCAAAAGAGCTGTCGGAGGTATTCCCTTAGATTAGATCTATCCCTTCTCTTCTGAGTGAGACGAAGTACCACGTCAGAAGACGGTAAAGGAATCGGGGATCACAGACGCTCTCATCCAAAAGAAAATCTACATCGGGAAAGCAAGGTGGAAGAGCTGAGTGGTAAGACACCTTTACCTTAGCACTTCGTTTCTGTATCTCCTTTATATAAAAGTAACAAAGGCAGCGACGAGTCATATGTAGTAACTCGAAAGACCAGATTCAATAGCAACCCAGCTTTATTAGGCGTGCATATCTTGAAACTATTCCGAATGCCCTTGTCAACACGTCAAGGTTGAGTCTAAGGCAAAGAAAAAGAAATAGGCATGGTACGAGAGGAAACGAAAAGACCTGCCTTAGGCCTCTTCAGCTAATAGATGCGTCAAAGACCATTGCCTGCTACTGCTAGTCGCTAACAAGCCCTTCTCTGGAGAAAGAACCTATTTACCGATTCTTGTTTGCAGGACTAATGCCACTGGCGGTTGCAATAAAAGAAAGAAGAACTCGAAACATAAATCTCGAATAACATTATGGGTCTTATGCTATATCTCAGTATGGAGGACGGGGCTGATTTTTGTTTATACATTCTCCTGGAGGAGGGGTAATAAACGGAATGGCTATGCATAATGTTATGGAATTTGTCCCACCCCATGTAAATACAATATGCGCAGGGATAGCTGCTTCAATAGCATCTTATGTCTTGGCCGGAGGACAATTTAATAAACGTGTAGCACTCCCTCACGCTAGGATAATGATTCATCAACCTGCTAGCACTTTGACGGACGAGAACGATAACAACATAGACCTATTAGACTGTGAATTTGAATCAATTTTGGCTATGAGAGACGTAAGGGTTTATTCCGAAAGAACGGGCAAACCCGTCTGGATTATATCCCAAGATCTGGAAAGAGATGTTTTTATGTCAGCAAAAGAAGCTAAAGCTTATGGAATTATTGATCATATAAAGGAAAATTTAGAAAAGCAAAACATTTGATATTTTATCTTCTTATAGTTAGTATTGATTGGAACTAGTCCATTATGTATATGATTTAACATGCCAACTATTAAACAACTTATTAGAAACACAAGACAGCCAATCAGAAATGTCACGAAAACCCCCGCTCTTCGGTCCTCAGCGCCGAGGAACATGTACGTTGGTGTATGTGTGACTCGTTCAGATTATGCGCTGGAACAAAAAAGAATCTCCTCCTACGAAACATGATTCTTTCCATGATTCTATCTTGATTCTTGATTACGGCCAATTTCAGTGTTCGACAAAAGTTCCATTTCAATACAATAATGGAACTGTAGCGGGTATAGTTTAGTGGTAAAAGTGCGATTCGTTCTACTAACCCCTTAATAGTTAAGGGGTCTACCGGTTTGATTACTATTCCGATCTTTAACTTAATTTCTTAAAAGGAATTAATCCTTTACCTCTCAATGTTTTTTTTTGAGGAAAATTCTAAATTCTCGTGATTTGTATCCTTTAGTCAATTAGAAATTTCAAAGTTGGATTATTAAATTACTTGAAAGAATTTCTTTTTTTGAAAATGAGTATAAGTAAGAGATCCATGGATGAAGATAGAAAAAGAGTTTTCGAATCGTAACTAAATCCTCCCTTTTTTTTAGAGAGAAGCAAAATAGCTATTAAATGATGACTTTAGTTTACGTCAGGCGAATATCAACATATTTCTTTTTGTTTGTTTTATTTTAGCTCGGTGGAAACAAAATATAAAGATTTCATAATAATAAATTAAAATTTCTTTAGTTTCAGGAGGGATCAATTGCTTTATGCTTGTTCCTGAAGTAGAAAGCGTTCCATCTGTTCTTGAATTGCTTCTTTTCAAAGGGCTTATGCTTCCTCAGTCAATATGAAGGTAGAATATCTAATTTCTTGGAACTGCGGTTTATTCGTTTTTACGTAAGTACGTAATTCAACAAGAAATTTCCTTACCTGCCCAATTTCTAATGAATCAAGATAACCCGGTATAAATAGTCATTATCTGTTCTTCTACCGTGAGAGGGTCGGATTGGGGTTGTTTAAGCAATTCACGTAATCGTCGACCTCTTGCCAATTGATTCTGAGTAGCTTTATCAAGATCAGAAGCAAATTGTGCAAAGGCTTCTAATTCTGCTAATTGCGCCAGTTCCAATTTTCATTTACCAGCTACTTGTTTCATGGCTTTAATTTGAGCCGCGGATCCCACCCTAGAAACAGAAATACCCACATTAATGGCTGGTCTGATTCCAGCATTGAATAGATCAGCGGACAAGAATATTTGTCCATCTGTAATGGAAATTACATTAGTAGGGATATAAGCCGAAACATCGCCAGATTGGGTCTCGACTATTGGTAAAGCAGTCAGACTTCCTTCACCTAAACGAGAACTTGATTTAGCGGTCAAAAAGTAGTGAATGCAAATAAAAAACATCTCCGGGATAACGGTCTTCGTAATAGAAGAGACGTCGATAAGCTTGTGCTTGTTTGGAAAGATCATCATAAATGATTAAAGTGTGTCGTTCACGGTACATAAAATATTCAGCCAGCGCCGCTCCGGTATAAGGGGCAAGGTACTGTAATGTAGCGGGGGAATCCGCCGTTTCGGCTACCACAATAGTGTATTCCATTGCTACCCTTTCCTGGAAGGTAGTAACTTCTCGCTTATATTGTTCAATACGTTCACGGATAATATTGCTAATTTCGTCTGCTCGAAGGGTTGAAACTTATATTTCAAGATCAGAAGTCTTTCTTAATAGAATTCTTTTTTTGTTTCCAAAAAAAAAGAATACCTACAGTCGAAGAGAAGGACTAATCAGTTATTTCATTCATGGCACCAAACATGCCACATAAAGCATTGATGGTACGTAAATGTAACTCGTTGTTCAAACTACTATGAAGAGTTCTGCAAGCTCAAAGTCAGGCTTGTTGGAAGACCCGTTGTCGGACTTGATTAATCGCTCTTTGTTGTTCAAAATGAATGGTTTCATTTTTGGACTGCAAAGTGAAGTTATAAAGTTTTCTAAGTTGAATTAATCAAATTCATTTTTTCTCGTTCTATTTCATAATATCCATTCACTCGAAACTGATCCGCTGTAATTTAGACTTTCCTTAAGCGAGCCCGGGCTTTTTCCAGCTGTTCAATGGCCAGAATTACTTTTTCCCACAGCCTGCTGTGCCAGTGAAAGGAAGACTTGACCAACTACTTGATCGAACAAATGTATGGCCAACGATTACAGAGAATTAATATGCCATTATATAGGAAACCCTATCCTGATTACATAGATAGGGACCACCCTTTTCCGTTGGGGTCTAAAATACCTGAATTTACCTTGTTCTCGGAAGAAGGATGCGTCTCAGCCTTAGAGCACATGGCTCGATTTACTTTCCAGTGTAGGGACAAATGATGATTACCTTAAATTTAGGCTTTTCCCGAGTTCATTGACAGGCCAGGCTTTCACTTGGTATGTCAACCTTCTACCCAACTCGATTTTCACTTGGGAGGACATGCAGAACCAGTTCCAGTCCCATTTCTCGAGGACAGATCCTGGTGTGTCCATGGTAGACTTGGCTCGAATTAGACAGCAAGTTAGAGAAACTACGGAACAATATATAATGAGGTTCAAGAGGGCTAAAGTTAGATGCCAAGTGAATATTCTTTCGGAGTCTGAATTTGGCTCAAGATGGCCTTGACTTTGAAAGGGTAGACAGGCTTGACTCACTGATTGGACAGTTGGCACTGGAATGATAGCAAGCATCCCCTCTTCTCTTTCCTGGTATGAAAGAAGGAGCTAGGATCAATCTCCTTCACAGTGTCCTTTCGCGTACTCCTCTGTCTCTTTCCTCTCTTCAATTATCGAGACCAGTACATACAAAGATCTAGTCATCTCCTTCGTCGAAGTAAAATCTCCAAACTAGATTTGATTCTAAAAAGAAAGAATAAGAGTAAGAGCCTTTCTTAACTCTTGAACTGTAAGAGAGGCTTCATTTAGGAGCGATCTTTTCATCCAAGACGAAATATCGTATAGAAATAGAAAAGCCACGCCCCAAACTCCCATGTCTTTCTTGGTTGGACCAACCCAACCGGCGATTTCCGACAAGTCTTTCAAAATTTTTAGAGCAAGGAGCTATCCTACTTCAAAGCTTTCTTTTTAATGGATAACCAATTCATCTTACCCGTATTTCTTGGAGTCGGAGTACTCCTTTCGGTAGCCCTTTATGGTGTTTTTAAGGCGGGACAAGTTTCCGCGCAAAGTACTATTGTGGATCGTATCCATACGATGGAACTCGAGAAACTAAAGCAAAAAACCTCAGTCAAACTGGAGGTGCTTTGGAAGTCTTATAGAAATACGAATGAAAATATGCGATTACCAGAAGGACTCAGTTTCAAAGACATAGTGGACCATGCCTTCCTAATGGACGAAACTATTGCAGAACAGATTTTGGGATTACACCAAATCTATTTGGATCTCATTTATAATGGCACGAGCAGTAGCTACTTTGTTTCAATTCTGGGTACATATGGCCATCTTATATCGTAGGTTGTTTGGCCTTTTTGATTTCTTTCGTATTCCGATCTCTTGAACAGTGGTTAGATATGGCCCTCTAATTCCTTAGGGAGTTATAGGGGTAGGGGGAGAGGGTGGGTGGCCCCTTTCATAGTGAGTTGTCATTTTTGATTTCTTTCTATGATAGGGGGGGAAGGGAGTGGGGAGGAGGGCCCCTTCCACCAGATTACTTTACTTGATTTCATTCTAAAACAGTACAGGAACTGGTTTAACAAAAGGGGTCGATAACTACATAGATCTGATACATTCTTCCTTGGTCTGGGAGGTAGGTTATATAGGCAACAACTGTTCCTAGGTTGCTCGATCGCAAAAGGCCAAATTCATCGTTGTCAGAGCACTTATCCAATCTGGCTCTCTAATGTTGTACCGTTGCCCAAGAAGGATGGCCGGGTAAGGTTTGGAACCCTATGGGCTGAGAGGATGAAAAGTAGTCGGGCATCTCCAGAAATTGGCATTGTTTCAGGTACTGTTTTGCTTATCGTCAAGGTTTTTAGTAATATATGGCTGATATGAGCGGAAAGCTTGCCATAGACAACCTATTATCAACCTCGATGCATTGTAGATAGAGTAGAGTCAACTGAAAAGAACCATGAAAGATGGACAAGCCGATTAGATAGACCTGATGTCAGCTAGGTCAGCTTGGATAAGGTTCGAGTTTCGCTGACGCCCTTCACTTCTTTTTTCGAAATAGAGGAAGAGGAAAAGCCGACCCCGACTTTCGAAGCGATCGGTGAAAGCACAAGCAGTCTACTAGAATGTCTAATTAGGCTTGAGCACAACACAAGGAACTTCACTGCACAATTGAAAGAGAAAGATGAGATAAAGATCGATTTGAGAACAGACGATCTGCGGCATATACTATTTCCATGACATGAGAGAGAATCCGCTTTGTCCATGAGTGGGATTTTCTTTACTTTCACTTGGAAAAGCTTTGAATAGTTTTCGCAAGAAGCATCGAATTGCATGTGAAAAGCATGATTAGGCTTAGGGAAGGAAGAAGAAAGAGAAGATGCGGCTGCTTGAGAAGCTGTTGGGAGTTAGGAGGAATGCGCTCTTAAAGAAATGCCACTAGTAGTAATAAAGAGGCTTAGCAATCATTCGAAAGTTGGGATGGAGCGTGAACTAATAGACTTACAGAATTGTTTGCTTCAAAGTGTCTATATACCAAGGGCTCTTGAAACTATATCAAATAGAATAGGGGATGTAGACCCCAGAAACTATAGTTTGAATGCCCAAAGATAGGCCTTATCGAGCCTTTGAGCGAACTACTCATTGCTGTGAAGCCCCAACCCAAGGAGGGGCATTTGGTTCGTGTCGTGCTATTACCTATGGGGCGGATTCGTTCACATCGGATTTACTTATAGCGGGTGCTATCTTAGACTTTTAGAGGGAAGGGGATATAGGAGTTGGAACGCTTCTTTGACACATGGCTCCGCTACGACTCATCAAGCAAGGGACTGATGCTTGCCTGACGTTCTGATGGCCAGACTCCTTGCCATATCCTTCTTTTTTTATAAAGTTACCGACGAAACCCGACCTTCGCTCGCTTAGTGATTGAGGAGACCGGGTCCTACCTGTCCTTAAATTCAAGGCATGCTAGCTAACTATTTCCATGTAAATAAATGAATAAGACCTGAAACTCGCTTATCGATTGCTAGCCTAGCGCTTTCACTCTGCTATTAGAAGAAAGACATGCTTAAGAGTAGCTTCAATCGTTTCACTTGCGATTTCCTTGCATGCTAGCGCACTTCACTCAAAACTGTAAATATGAAATATTATCTTACAGAGAAGTTTCACTCAAAAATGACACTGAAATTGATTTTGACAACGAAAAATCCCGATAAAATGCAAAAAATACTTAAGAAATCTACGTTATGGAAAGGATTTACTCAGGAAAAAGTTAACGAAAAATCCCGCAATAAAGATTTTGTTTTAGCAATTTCAAATTAATAAATCGAAGTTATAGTTATTAAAAATACAAGTATCTAAGGATTTACTCAGGAAAAAGTTAACGAAAAATCCCGAGAAAACACTTTCTTCTCTAAAAAACGCGTTTCTTAAGAAGTTATTTAATAACAAGCATCCGAAATTACATAGACAGAGACGATTTCATCTAGTTCTGCATGCCCTTCCGCCGGAAGTCAGTTCGAAGGAAGTCTGAAAGAAAGCCCATTGGGCCTAAGATTCAGTTTCAAGCCCGGGAACTCGGGAAGTTTCAGTCTTTGTCCTGCTAGACCGAGTCTCAGTGTAAGTAGTTGTTCCAACCCCATTTGATTGCCCTATCGCTATTGTGATAACACCCAATCCAAAGCTCCCCTTTTTCCCCCTTTCTTCTCTCTCCTTCATTGTTGAAAAGAAGG